AGCGGAAGACCTGATGAAACGTGCCAATATTATTTTATAAACTTAAACAATACTAATAGACATACTAAGTTCTTAAATTGTTGATGTACTTTAATTGCAAGCGAGCTACATTATTTATAGTTGTTGAATTCGTATCTTCGCTTTAAGTAATACGATACGAATCACACCTTATATCATAAGACATTGAAAAAAAGTTGTCAATTAGTTTTATATAAAATCCACTTTCTTGAAAAATTATCTTTTTCGTAAGAGCTCTTAACGAATAAATAGTGCATATGTAATACATTATAGATGAGCTAGATTTGTCTAGCTTACAATAATTTTTGAGGAGTTTATAAAAAATGGGAAAAATCGTAGGCATAGATTTAGGGAATATAACTACTTTATGCGTATGAAAATAACTACAAATATAGGAATAAGGTTACTATTACTTAGTCAATTAACAAATTGTGCGACTTAAACAACTAATTATTTAGTATTAACAGTAATATATTGGAACCTATGTTCTTTTATCTTTTTTATGCAAAATAAGTATGTAAGAGTTATTAAAATAACACGATGTTTAAAAAAAAATATAAAAAATAAGCTATATAATGCAAAAGTATTTTGTTTAGTTTATGGAACGGTTTTCACAAACTAGTTGTGTTACAACTAACTCTGTAGTAGCAGTAATGGAAGGTGGAAAACCAACTGTTATTCCTAACGCAGAGGGTTTGCGAACTACACCTTCTGTAGTAGCATATACAAAAAATAAAGATTTATTAGTTGGCCAAATTGCAAAACGTCAAGCTGTTATCAATCCGGAAAATACTTTTTATTCTATAAAAAGGTTTGTAGGTCGTAAAACAGAAGAAATTGCAAATGAACTTAAACAAGTATCTTATCAAGTTACTACTGGAGGAGGAGGTAATATTAAAATTTCTTGTCCTTCTTTAGATAAAGAATTTGCGCCTGAAGAAATTTCAGCACAAGTTCTTCGAAAGTTAGCTAGTGATGCGAGCAAATATCTAGGCGAAACAGTTGATCAAGCTGTTATTACAGTTCCTGCCTATTTTAATGATTCTCAACGCCAGGCAACAAAAAATGCTGGTCAAATAGCTGGTTTAAGTTAAATTAAGAAGTAATGATAATGACATAAATATAAATTTAAACAAGATACGATTAAAGTTTATTTGAATTAATAATTTAGCACTAAAGAACATAATTGTTCATTAGCGATTTGAACCGCTTTTAGTGAATTAATATTTTGAGAATCTAAGTCTTGTCATTGGTATTCATAGTGCTTCTTATTTCGAATTAATTATATTCTATATTAATTATTAATTTTATTTTGTTTAGTCTTTTCTATTTGTTTACTATACTATCTATTTTATATGCTAAAATACCACACCGACACTATTGATAGGTTACATCTAGAATCATATATGAAATTTAATGACTTATCGTGGATAGAAGTCATCCAATCTGTCAAGATGTGTCAGAAACGAATCTATGGATTATCTCGTATTGGTAACATTGTAGAGGTTCGCAATATTCAAAAAAAATTATTTATTAATAAGAAAGCTTGCTTATTAGCCATACGTTGCGTACTTAATAGGAATGTTCAATATCAGCTTAGATTGAAGAAAACCAATAGTGATTTTTTATTTGTTGATCCGCATATTCTTTCTTGTACAACTCATATCAATCGTTTTATTGATGAAAATCAAAAAGTTATTGTTAATCTAGTTATTCATGAACTAGTATTAATTATTCTACGTCCTGAATGGGAAGCTCGTCTTGAACCGAACTGTTATGGTTTCTCTGCAAGTTTGGCGATAAAACAAGCAATAATTAAAGCTTATAGTATACTTACCCAAAATCAAATTTACAAAAATAGCACAGTACTTGTGGGGAATCTGAATAATTGGATACCGAAATTAGAGACGTCTTTCATCTTAAAAAAAAGTAATTATACTGGTACGTTGAAAAAATATTTGTCATCTGTTTGTACTCGTTCTTTATTTTCTTCTTCATCTAGCTTGATTAATAAAAAATTTCAGTTTATTGATATTACAGGATTTCCTTATAATTCTATAGCATTATTGTTTGCAAATATTGTATTTTATGGTTTAGAAATGTCTGTAGCATGGCAAACAAATAGTAATCAGTGTAATTGTAAAGAGGATAATATAAGACACATTAGAACAATCGTGTGTAGTGATCATTTTTTAATTATATTTCCCGATACTAATATAAACGATATTACTGTAGTTATTAATGTCATTAGATCTTTTTTTGCGTCTTTAGGTTTAATATTACAAGATTCATCTTTATCCGTTGAATCAATTCACGATGGCTTTGATTTTTTGGGATTTAATTTTAAACGTCATAGAAATAAAGAAGCGTGGAATAATGAAAAAACAAAGTTGATACTTAAGCCTACAAGTAACAACATCAAGAAGCATCTTTTATCTATGAGGTATTGTTTGTATCATAAAGACCGCCTTAATAGATGGCGAGCAAATGCACAAATGACACAATACGATGTTATTAACCAACTGAATCCTATAATTAAAGAGTTTACAACGTATTATCAAGATTTAATACCTTCTTCTGTGTTGAAGACATTAGACAGGACGTTAAATGAGTTTATTTACCGTTATGCTATTAAAAAGTATAAGTCAAATCGATCCCAAAAATGGAATAATAATTGGACTACCATTGTTAATGGAAAGAAAGTCATAGCTTACAAGAATGAAACAAAAGTTGGATATCAACTTCTGTTTTTGCATTATAACAAAGCTACTTATTTATCATAGCAGTTTATAGATAAAAGCATATTTTCAGTATTTGCAAATAGAAAGGTGTAGATTTAACAAAATAGTTATAATAAATTAGCCTAATAATTAGAAATAATTTTTTTAGGTTATTTAGATAGCTTTAATAGCCAATTTACTATGTATTACGAATTATTAACGAACGTTTCTTAAATTTGTTGTTTGTTAGTCTCAAATATTATTGTTCTCGGACATACCAAAGAAGATTTCTATTCATATATTCGTTATGAAATAATAGAAAATAATGATTTACTTAGGGTATGTGTTTAAATTATATATTGTTAATTTGTTGCAAACACAATTTGGTCATTAAACTATTTTTTGTGTTTAATATAGAAAACGTCTTCTACCATAGGAAAGCGTTTTTATGAAAAACATCATTTTCTAAGCTATTCATTTGGAAATCAAGTATAAATAGCTTTTTAAAAAAGAATTATATATAATTCTATTTTAATCAACGGCAGCATCGCTATCTTATGGTTTAGATAAAAAAAGTAATGAAACAATCTTAGTCTTCGATCTTGGTGGCGGTAGTATTCATAGTACATATAGTTTCAAGTATTATATTTAAGTTAATTGCAAGAAGATATAGTTTGTACTGCACATATTAAAGTCATATAACTAAGAATATTTTTAAAAAACTATTGTTGTATTTTATTTGGCACTTATCGTATAGGTAATACAGAAATCTCTATGTTTTTTTGTATTTAAAGCTGCCCATTTAGAAATTTATCTATACAGTTTAGAGAAGAGAATGTAATTTTATTTATTTTTCTACTTCTATCATTTGTATTATCCAAACTAAAAGTCTCTTCTAAAAACTAATTTTGAGGTAGTAGTAATAAAATTTAATGTTTCCAAATAACGATAAGTAGGATAAATTCTTTCTGATTAGATAAATGACTAATCATAAGAATGCCAAGCTTATTGACTAAACTTATTACTTTAAGAGTTACTATTTACGAGGTAGTGTTCATTTTAAATATAATTTTTTTTAATTGAACAGGATTATTGAAGGCCTGAAGTTATAATCTTTATAAAGATCTTACAATAATAAACTAATCAAACAAAAATATATATTCAGCTTAAAAGTATAGTATTGATGACCAATCTTTTTTTTGATAATTTAGGCGAATCGTCATGGGATAACATTCCTTGGCATGATTTAAATGTACATTTATTTAAAATACAAACTAAAATTTATAATGCAACTTGCAAAAAACAAATTGTTACTCGAAAGAAGATGCAGCTAATGCTGTTGGAAGGTTATAGCACCCGCTTAATTGCCTTATACAGAGTAACTCAATATCCGTTTATAAAAAAAAAATTTCAAGACACAGACTTTTCTATTATCTATGTGATGAAAGAACTACTGGAAGCAAGTACAATTAGTTCGCAGAATATAAAATATGAGTCGATATGGAGTTTTAAAACTGATCTTTTAATTCAAAATTCATTGCATAAACAGATCTTTGCTTTACTCGTTGATTTGATGCAACAGGAAATTATCAAAATAGTGCTAGAACCACAATTCGAAGCACATTTTGTGAATGATCTTTATGGTTTCAGACCTGGAAGAAATCATCATGATGCCTTAGGCAAATTATACTCTAGTTTAATTGGAGATGAGCAATTGGTAGCTAATGTTAACCTCAATGATTCATTATCAAAACTAAACTATTTTATTTATTTAGATAATATTGATATCAATCCAATAATTAAAAATAAGATCTTAAAATGGTTAGACTTTGGTCTGATGCATGAATACTTTTATCAGTCTATTAGTTTCGACAAGCATATTTTTGACCTGCCCAGGGGATCAATTCTTGCTCCTTTACTTATAAATTTTGTTCTTAACGACATTTATTTTAGTATTCGTTCGAATATCCTAAAAAAATTTGGAATACAACATAACTTAAACATTATTTTTTATGGATTTCACTGTGTTTTGATTTCAAAATCTTCGATATTACTTGATTATTCCATAAATCTTCTAAAAAGGTGGTTTAACGATTTAGCATGTAATTTAAATAACAAATCTATAGATATAAAATGTTGTCGGGATGGTTTTAATTTTTTAAACTATCATATAATTCTTTTTGAAAGGAAGAAAAATTATAGTGTTGTTCCTTCTATTCAAGCAATTCAGTTGTTTAATCAAGGTAATAGAGAAACGATTCAATTATTAAAATCAGCTCCGATAAAAAAAATGATCAACAGTTTAAGATCAAGAATTTTAAATTGGGGAACACTATATTCGCAATATAATTCCAAGCAAATTTTTTATTACGTAGATAAAGTGTTGTTTTCTCAAATTAGAGCTTCTATATTGAGAAGACATCCCAACAAAAGTCGTTATTGGATAAGTGCTAAGTATTTTCCTTCTTGTAGTAGCTATTATTTTAACGAGAAGTATTACAAATCATCGTGGATATTAACAGATACAAATTCGCTTACAAGAGAATTTGTTCCTAAAATGCAATGGCTCCTAAAAAAACCTTATATCAAAATTGTTAAAAGAGGTCTGTGTATTATATATAGTTTTTTCGAGATTCAAGTTTATAAAAGCAAGTTATTAATTAATTAATTTGACTTGCTTTAAAAGCCAAGATTATTTCTTAGGTTTAATGATGTATCTATATTAGAAGTTGGAGACGGTGTTTTTGAAGTACTTTCTACTTCTGGTGACACCCAATTAGGAGGTGACGATTTTGATAAACAAATTGTTGATTGGTTGTTAAAAGAGTTTAAAGATGCTGAAAACATTGACTTAAGTAGTGATAGACAAGCTTTACAGAGGTTAACTGAAGCTGCTGAAAAAGCTAAAGTCGAATTGTCTAATTTGACTCAGACAGACATTAATTTGCCATTTATAACAGCTACTGAAACAGGTCCTAAACATTTGGAAAGAACAATTACAAGAGCCAAATTTGAAGAACTAAGTGCACAACTTATAAAAAGGTGTCAAATACCTGTTGATAACGCACTAAAAGATGCTAACTTACCATTATCTAAGCTAGATGAAATTGTGCTTGTTGGTGGTTCTACACGAATACCAGCAATAAAATCTTTAGTTAAAGAAATTCTAAACAAAGAACCTAACCAGAGTGTAAACCCTGATGAAGTGGTTGCTATAGGAGCAGCTGTGCAAGCTGGTGTTCTAGCTGGAGAAGTCAAGGATATTTTACTATTAGACGTGACTCCTTTGTCGTTAGGAGTGGAAACTCTTGGTGGAGTAATGACTAAAGTTATTCCTAGAAATACAACAATTCCTACTAAAAAGTTTGAAGTATTTTCAACTGCAGTTGATAATCAACCTAATGTAGAAATACATGTATTACAAGGTGAAAGAGAATTAACTAAAGACAATAAAAGTTTAGGAACTTTTCGTCTTGATGGTATTTTACCTGCTCCCCGTGGTGTGCCTCAAATTGAAGTAACCTTTGATATTGATGCCAATGGTATTTTAGCCGTGACAGCCAAAGATAAGGGAAGTGGTAAAGAACAGTCTATTACCATTACTGGAGCTTCAACGTTGCCAAAAGATGAAGTTGAGAGAATGGTGAATGAAGCTGAGCAAAATTCTGTTGTCGATAAAGAAAAGCGTGAAAAGATTGATTTAAAAAATCAATCTGACTCCTTATGTCTACAATCTGAAAGACAATTAAAAGAATTTGGAGATAAAGTTTCTGTTGAAGAAAAACAACCTATTGAAGATTTGATTAAAAAATTACAAACGGCTGTAAAAGAAGAGAACTATGACGACATGTCTTCTGTAGGAGAATCTCTGCAAAAAAGTTTAATGGACCTAGGACAAAAAGTGTATTCTCAATCATCTAATGCTGATCCTTCAAAAACATCAGGGAATGATGATTCTGTCATAGATGCAGATGTTCGTTCTGAATAGACAGATTCGTACTATTAGATAATCTATATTACGTCTTATTTTCAAAACATATAATATAAAAATAATTGATCTAACAATAAATATTGTTAGATCTTATCTCTTTCAACTCAATGAAATATTGGAATTTAAAAAAAGCAAATAACTCGACACTAGAAAAACTGGGGCCAATCCCTAGATCTATTACGAAGACTTTTGAAAAACTAAAGCGAGAATTAGATCCTACCGCTGAAACAGAAGCTTTAGAAGAATTTCGGGTTACGAGATATCTTACTGTTAATTCTATTAAGTTTTTACTGCTTTTAATTTTAGCTCCTGTGTTAATCAATCAATTGTCGAAGATTCTTTTATTTGGACCATGTGTTGATTATTACTGGAATCATTATCAACCAGAAATGTTTTTGAATTTATCTCAAGAAGAGAGAGCTTTTGCTGAATTGCAACAATTTGAGGAAAAAATTCATTTTGAAATTTTAATAGGTAAATTAAATAACATTTCTTATGATTTTGCTGAAGAGCAAATTAAGAGCAAAGCAATACAATTAGCAGAAAAATATGCTTATGAAAGCTCTAATTCTATTAAAAACGTTTTAGCTGATATGTTTTCAACAGCTATCTTTATTACAATAGTCGTAAAAGGAAAAAAACAATTAGCGATTTTAAAATCTTTCATTAATGAAGTTTTATATGGCTTGAGTGATACAGCAAAAGCTTTTTTAATAATATTATTTACTGATGTTTTTGTTGGTTTTCATTCTCCTCATGGTTGGGAAGTTATACTCGAAGCCATCTTACGTCATTTTGGTCTTCCAGAAAGTAGAGACTTTATCTTTTTATTTATTTCAACTTTTCCAGTAATACTGGATACTATTTTTAAATACTGGATCTTTCGTTACCTAAATCGCGTTTCTCCTTCTGCCGTAGCAACTTATCGTAATATGAATGAATAATACTTCTATACTATAAAAGCAGTATAGAAGCATTGAATAATATTATCTTTAAGCTTTAGTGAAAGTTAAATTGTTTGCTTTTGCGTATCTTTCCATGAATCTCATAAACCGATCCCAGTCATCCGGACTTTTTATTACATAAATTGCTTCTATTGCTTGAGGCTTACCATTGACAAACCTTGCATTGACGTCTCTTGTCACTAGCTTACCTTCTTCATCAACTAGAAACATTCCAGTAATATCTCCTTGAGCTTCTGATTCATTTTCCAAAATTTTTGGATTTGCAAATCGAAATGTTGCAGTCCCTGTGCTGCCATCTCTCGAACGTGTTAAATTTATATCAGGAATAACCTCTTCATCAAAACCATCAATAAACTGTATTGATACCATGTAAAACCTCCTAACAAAACTTTATACTAACAACATAATGTCTACTGTAACTCCGAATGCCTATGGCAACTGGCTATATAGATTATTACAGTCTAAAACTATTTTTGAACTATTGACCCTAAAGGAAGGTGATATTATTTTTCTAACCAATTCTTCTTTTATTTTACTAAATATGCACGGAATCCTTAGTACTGTAAAAAAACATGCACAGCATAAATCATTTACGTCTGCCTTGAGTCCTCCTAATACTCTTCTACATTATAAAGCAAACAGCTCTATTTGTTATCATAAAGTCCAAGCTCTAACAAATTCGTACATTCTAGTTTTCCATAGTATTAGCGATCTTTCAGACGAATTTATTCGCAATAAAATAAGATTGATGGAACTGAAAAGCTTAAAGTTGCATATTATGTATTTAGATAATCTCGTAGTACTTTTTACACAAAATACTATAAAAAAGAGAGTTGTTGTTTTTTTATTAGTTCTAGCTAAACAAATAGGTTTGTTCACCGATAATCATATAATTATGAATATTACTTTATCTCATTCTTATATAGCAGAAGCTCTAGGCACGACTAGAGTTAGCATTACTCGTTCTATTAATAACTTAAATAAAAAATTCCTAGTAATTAAGCGGCAAAAAATTATCATACTGAATCCTATTGCTCTAGCAGATTCTGCTTTATGTTGAGACAATATTATACTTAGAAGGAATTTACTTTATATGGACTTTTCAAATGAATTAAGCTTGGAACAAGAGTTTAAATTAACTATTTATAATGAAAAAATTAGTCAGATGGATAAAAATACATCTCAAGATTATTTAATCGAGATATTAAAACAGATGATGATAGTTGACAATATAATCAGGCATATGGTTAGAAATACTCCTTTTTAGCATTTCTTGTATGCGGACGGAGAGACTTGAACTCTCACGAGAATATCTCACTAGAACCTAAATCTAGCGTGTCTACCAATTCCACCACGTCCGCTATAGTACAATCATAACAAATTTTTGATAGAAAGCAAAGTATTCTCATGGTCTTTTAAAATTTTCTGACAAAAATCTATTATATTATTTAACTTTAACAAGGATTACTTAATAATAATGTTTTTTTTATTTGGTTATCAATAAAAAAATATTATTATATAAAACTTTGGAGTTGCAAGTTTTGTTTTTTTTTGATATCCTTTAGTCATACTATCAATTAGTCCTCAGTAGCTCAGTGGTAGAGCAATCGGCTGTTAACCGATCGGCCATAGGTTCAAATCCTATCTGGGGAGTAGTGTTTGGATTCGATTGCTATAACTGTAAAACAACTTTTGGATATATATTGTTCTTTATGTTAGAATAGTGGCTAAATACTCAGTTCAGGTACAATGCTGGACTTCTATTTTATAGACTTTCGAATTTTCTATTTATTATTTGAACAATTGTAAAAAAACAATTGTTATCAGAACTTAATTTTTTATTTATGAGTTAATACAATCATGTCGACACACAAAACTTATCCAGTAGTTTTAACCATTTTACGGCTTAGCTAATAAGATTGTAATTACGTAAGCTTATTTTCTGTTCAGCAATAGGTGACAGTAAAGACAATAGTATGCTACGTTGCAAGTTGAGAATCTTGAAGGATATGATGAAAAGATCAAATATCGAGTCCATTAATTTCGAAGTGGTGATTTGTGGAAGATATATGCTTATGCTAGTTAAGCTAATAACTTTGATTTTAAAATAGCATCTAAATCCTATTAAATTAATTAATCTTATAATACTACGTAATTACAAAAAAACTTTAATAGTATTAAACACTAAAGTTACTTCGCCATATGTAGTAAAAGCTACGTGTATTGGCTTTAGAAGGGACGATAAATGTCTACTTTTTTTAGATGGATGGGGATATAGGCAAGAGCCCTCTGGCAACGCTGTAATGAATGCAAAAACACCAATTTTAGATAGTTTATTAAATAATTATCCAACAACTTTTCTGGAAGCTTCTGGTAAAGCAGTTGGATTGCCAGAAGCTCAGGTGGGAAATTCTGAAGTAGGTCATACCACAATAGGTGCAGGTAGAGTTATTCGTCAGGACTTAGTAAGGATCTCTGAATCCATAGTAGATAAAACTTTTTTTGACAACCCAATATTAGTTGATGTTTGTTCTAAGCTAGAAAGAAGCAAAAAAAAGCTTCATCTTGTCGGTCTGTGTTCTGACGGAGGAGTACATTCTCACATCGATCATTTATTAGCTCTCATAGAATTATCTCAAAAGTATAATCTATCTCAAATATGTATTCACTTTATTACAGATGGTCGTGATACAGGCCAGTATTCTGCGTTAGAGTTTTTAAATAAGATTGAAAATTTTATGAAAGATATGGATAATATCGAAATCTCTAGTATCATTGGAAGGTATTACGCAATGGATCGTGATTGTCGATGGAATCGAACAAAATTGGCTTATGATATCTTGACAGCACCATCACTAACAACAACTCAAAATCCAGAGGATATCATTAATCAATTTTATAAAGAAGGAATATCAGATGAATTTTTCCCCCCGACTCAAGTAACAGACAATCATATTGTAGAAGGTGATGGTATATTGTTTTTTAACTATCGTCCTGATAGAATGCGCCAATTGCTTCAATCTTTTGCTAAAACAAATTTTAAAGGGTTCGAAAGGTCTTTGATTTCTTCTTTGCGTTTGGCTACATTTACACAATATGCTTCTTCTTTGGCAGTGCCAATTGTTTTTCCTCCCAATAAGCTTGATAATTTTTTAGGTGAAATTGTTTCAAACAATTCTTTAAGACAATTGCGAATTTCTGAAACTGAAAAGTACGCCCATGTGACTTATTTTTTCAATGGGGGAACAGAGGAGCCTTTCATCGGAGAAGATCGAGAATTGATTTCTAGTCCAAAAGTTGCTACATATGATCAGAGTCCAGAAATGGCTTCGGCTGAAATCACAGATAGTCTAATTAATGCTATCAAAAAAGAATACTATTCTCTAATTATTGTAAATTATGCTAACCCAGACATGCTTGGACATACTGGTAATTTTGAAGCAACTGTAAAAGCTATGGAAATTGTTGATATACATATAGGTCAATTAATGGAAGCCGTTAGTAAAGTTAGAGGTACACTAATTATTACTGCAGATCATGGAAATGCCGAATATATGTATGATAACAAAGGTGAGCCTCATACAGCACATACAACAAATTTGGTGCCTTTTATATTGCTTGAAGGAGAAAAAAATAAAATCGTAGGTCATGGTGGAAATGTAAAATTAAAGTCAAAAGGATCTTTGGCAGACATTGCCCCCACTATTTTAGATATGCTAAAACTATCTAAACCTAAAGAAATGGATGGACAATCGCTGATTCAGCCAGTCAACTATGAGATGCGAGTTGAGTGATATTTTTAATGTGTTCACTACTTATTTGTTGATGAAATATCAATTAAATATAGTGGACACAATTATGTTGTTATCATGCTTATGATTTTTAATTATACGTAAACCTTGTTTTTAGATATTAAAAAATTGACAAAGTGAAAAAACCCCAGTTGATATAGTAATACAACCAAAAAAAGAAATTCCCCAAGAAGTAATCTGATTAAAAAATTTTACTTGAGTTAGAAAATTATTTAGAAAGTATGCTACAAAGATAGAAATGCTATAACCAACTATATAAATGACTAATAGTAAGAAGCTTTCTATAATATTTTCTAAGCTACTTAACCATGTTAGGAATGCTGCTACAATAGGTATATTACATGCCGAGGTAACCACACCAGATGAAAAGCCAACGATTATGGTCTGAAAGTAACTATTTGCTTTAATCTTCGATTTTTCTTGATTACCAGTACTGATGATAGGAATTTTTATAATTCTTAATAAATTTATACCTATGAATATCAATAAAATACCTGATGTTAAATCAGATCTTGAAAAAAATTGTCTATAAACTTGACCAAAATAAATAATACTTCCACCAATCATTATAAAATTTATAACAAATCCTAGTATGAATAGAAAAGTATTATTCGTGTTAGAGATTTCTTCTTCATTATTAATCAGACTTAAGTACACGGGAATGATTGAAAGACTGCACGGATTAAGACTTGTCAGCAAACCAAATATGAAAATAAAAAAGAACGTGTAAAAGTTAACTTCAACTGTGTTAATGTTGAGTATATAGTTACAATATTCCTTAAATAAGAAGACGTAATTATCTATCAATATATACATTGTGAGTTTATAAGAAAATATATGTTTTATATCATTTATCTGTAATATAATTAAGGAAAACTAATCATATGTGCATTTGTGTTAATTGTTATCACGTTACTAATTGCTCCACTTATTATTCTATAGAAAAACAGCATCAAAAACAAAAGCTTAATACCAACCCTAGTTTTATCCCACAATCACCAATAATAAAAGTTAATATTATTGGGGACCATAGAATCACTGAGCTAGATTGGGATGTTGTAGAATGCGCTTCTTTTGTAGAGGCACCTGGAAAGTGGCTATTATCACAACAACTTATGTCTATTTGACAGCTGCTGTGTTTTACATTAATATAAAAGCATGCCGGGATAGCTCAGTTGGTAGAGCAGTGGACTGAAAATCCTCGTGTCACCAGTTCAAGCCTGGTTCCTGGCAATAATTGTACTTTTGCACTTTTAAAACTAATTAATTGGTGGTGAATCTAAAAATTTTTTAATGTTTAACGATTCTTCATTCTTACTATAAAGATCTTTAATGATTATACTGTTTTTAGCTATTTCACTCTCTCTTAAAATAAGACAGTATTTAGAACCCGATTTGTAAGCTCTTTTTATTTTTTTCTTTATAACGCCTTCTGTTTCATCTATCTCGACTTTAATGTTTTTCATACTAATTAAATGGTTGAAAACAATCATAGCTTCTATTTTACATCTTAAAAAATTGTCCGATATAATGTAAAAATTTAGAGTGTTCTCTGGAATACGATAGCTCTTTTTTATTAATATGAGTAGTCTTTCAATACCAATCGCCCATCCAATTGCTGGTGTTGAAGGTCCTCCCAAATTTGAGATTAAATCATCATAGCGTCCACCACCACAAACAGTATCTTGCCCTCCCAACAGATTTGTCTTAAATTCAAAAGCTGTATTACTATAATAATCCAACCCTCTAACCAAACGATAATTTATCTGATAAGGAATGTCCAGAGCATTAAGGTAACAACACAGTACCTCAAAATGCTTTCTAGAGTTTTCATCTATAAAGTCAAATAAATTTGGTGCCTGGTTTAGAATTTCTTGTGTTTTTGGTGATTTGCTATCTAATATTCTTAAAGGATTCGTACTTAAGCGCTTTAGAGAATCTTCATCAAGTTCAGTCTGATGCTCAAGTAAAAATTCTTTTAATTTTTGGCTATAATTTTTTCTAGCTAAATTATCTCCAATATTATTAATCTCTAACCTAAACTTACCAATATTCAAATTAGTTAGCAAATTATGGGCCATTGCGATAACTTCAGCATCAATTTGTGGATCTTTACTTCCCAAACATTCAATTCCTAGCTGATTGAACTGCCTTTGTCGGCCACTTTGTGGACGTTCATAACGAAACATCGGGCCAGTATACCAAACTTTATTGACACCTTTTAAGTGATATAGTTTATTTTGTATGAAACTTCTAGCTATGCCAGCAGTTCCTTCCGGTCTTAAAACGATTTCCCGCTTACCTTGATCTTCAAAGCAATACATTTCTTTATTTACAATATCTGTTCCTTCACCGACTCCTCTTATAAACAACTCTTTATTTTCTATTAAAGGAGTCCGTATTTCGGAGTAATTGGCATTATTAAATAAAGAACGAGCTTTATTTTCTATAAAATGCCAGTATTTTATGTCTTCTGGTAATATATCGTATGTTCCTCTTAAACTACTCAACATAATTATTGTTAAAATTATAAAAAAATTATCTAACTACAAATATTGGGACTATAAAACACATCAAAAAAAATATGATGTATTTTGTCCTTATCAAAATATACAATTTATTTTTATTAATAGCAAACGAAAAAACAGTTTTAGATAAACCGAATCCCCTATAATGTTGTCATTTTATAATGACTAAACCAAAAAACTTGAAGTTTTGTACATCTTGTATATTTTTTCTATAAATTATATAAAAGTATGAGCCAATTTTGAATCTTGATAGTATATCAGTCATGATCTTTAGAATTGGTTTTGATGGTAACGATATAAATCTGATATTAATTGTATTGTGGTCAATATAGAAATTTACTTATTATAAGATTATTTTATTGTACAAAATAGAGCCACGTTGGTTAAGTAATGTTAGATTTTATGCACAGCCTTCAAAAGAGTATTCAGTCGGTTTAGATATTGCTGGTCTTTTATTTAAAGAATCTATTAGAAGGTTAAAGAATCCTTCCGTTAGTGACAAGGGCCTGGTTTTAGATCCTGAAGTGGTTGACCACAATTATAGATACCTTAAATTAACTTGCGAAAGTATGAATTCTAATTTAAAAAAAATTCATTTAAATGTAACGCAGTTAGCTGAGCAGCCAAAGGTCTGATCAACCGTTTTAAGCGACCACCGGATCGATTCCCTATTCATAATCCTTTACACGAATTTAATGCCTTAACAGGTAGTTATCTGGAATATCAAGCAGAAAATCAAACTAACTTCCCCGTTATACGTAGAGCTTCTGACCATATAGCTAAAAGAAAAGAAGCGTTTGGCCTGGCGATATTCCTTTTCAGCCTATTTCTACTTATACATATTAGTTATAAAATAATCGACAAGATTTTCTCTTCATTAGAATATACAGCTTATCGTGAGATTGATTCTTTTGATAATCAATATTCTTTACCAGACATTAAGAAAAACAAAGGATTTAATGAGGAATAATGTTATGGAAAAAAATAAATATGGAGAAAAATTCGCTTCTCTATATCTCCATGAAATACTATGTTGATATTCAAAGAGTTCAAACAGATAAAAAACGTAAAGCTCAATTTTTCGACGTTACAATAAAAAACTTAGATGATCTATGATCTAAACAATGTAGATGCTTTTGAGCTCTTGAGTAAAATATCATCCGATATCGTTAAAGCTCTCAAGTCGATTCAGCATTCAGATGTTAATTGGTCGTTTTCTAAGATGTATAATAAAAACCGAAAAGTTTTAGCACATTTTTTGTTAACAGAATTTACGGGTGAGGTTACTGCGCCTAAACGTGTCGTTCCCACTACAGGATTTTTTTTTAATCTATTAACGAAGCAAAGTAATTATCCCTACAAAGTAATTATTCATGGTGTACCTCTAGCTGTTATGGAACCAAGTTCTGAGCATAAATTAAACCTCGATAAAATTCAGCTTTTTCTCACAGCACCGTTCCAGATAGAAATCAGTAATACAGAATCAGGAAATGTATCTTCAGCATCTTTCCAATATGTTAAAGGAGCTATGAAGAGTATGACAGTCAATGAAGTTGCAGATATCGCTGTACCTTCTGGTTGGTTCAACCAATATAAAGTTAAGAAAAAGACAAAAACTAAGAAAACGAGGGAAAACTTATAGATAAAAAAAGCCAATTCTTCAAAGTTAAGATCGTTACTTCTTATAGAAAAAAATTGGCTTTTTTGTAGAAAAGGGTTAATAGAAATCTAAGATAGATATAATAAAAAATAACTAACAAATACGATAGGTACATTACAGCATGAATAAACATGAATTACAAAATATTCGAAACTTTAGACATAATCCAAGAGAACAAGGAGGATGTAACTTATCCTCAGCTGTTGAGTCTCTAATTAATGAGATGTTGGAGTCGGGAAAGATGTTTCATCAAACGTTTAATACTATTTCATCTCATACAGAGCAATGTAACCTAGTGACACAACTAAATCTAAGTGCACTTAGGGAAGAACAAGAGTCTGTATCATATCTGTGAAATCTTGCTTACACTGAAAGCCTGATCAGTTATCTTAATGATAACTTAGAGGAGTTAAGTAAATCTTTATTTAAAGGTAAAAAAGTTTTAAAGGTTGAAATAAAAACTTTAATAAAGCCTTCCACAAGTAGTGATATTAAGAAAATACCACTACCTAAGTTTTTGGAGGAAAAACTAAATGAACACAATTTTGTGGTTAAGTATTTAAAGCATGATCCAACTAACATATTAAGAAAGTCTAACATACGATCCATAGAGCTCGATAAAGCTATCGTCCATCCTGATCTTCTGTTTGATGCCAATGAGGACCAATGGCGAACTTATGATAAGAATAATATGCAGTGGACCCGTATAACCAAAACTGTAGCTAAACAATTACACCGTGAATTTGTGGCTACCGTTTATATTGAATCACCTTATTTCATTGAAAACATGGGAGCTTTAAAAAAACAGTTACTACTCTCAGAGTGTTATTATTTTGTGAACGACCCCCAAGCATTTGAAGACGAAACAAATTCATTAAGCTTTTTTTTCAAAGACGGTTATGCACAGATGATTGGGGAAAAGATGTATTTTCGATATTACGATGAAAAGATTGATTTTCAAATGAATACGTGGGCTCTCCCTTACAGATTAAGAGATGTAGAAAAAACAATACCTAATAAGAATTCACTTTGGCTTACTTTCTTGAACGACATTTGTTCTGGTGACACAGACTTAATATCTTATTTACAATTAGCTTTAGGCTATATACTGTTAACAAAAGAACAAAGAGGAGATGCGCAAATAGCATTTGAAATTGTAGGTCCTCCTTCAGCAGGGAAAAGTGTTTTTTGTGATTACCTTTTTGATATAATATGGAATCCGTTAACGTACCGACCTCCAGCCGACCTTTTCTCATCTAAAGGTAATGTTATGAATATGGCTTTCTCGGACCTAACACAACGACGTATAACTTTTATACCTAACCCTATACTTAATAATGACTCTGATGTTGAACTGATCAAAAACTTAATAGTAAAGAGACGCTTATCTGGACGGCAGCTTTATAAAGGTATTAAAGAGCGTGATCTAAATACAACAATAGTTTTTTGTACTAATTATCCTATATTATCTAAATTTAGTCACGTTAAAGGTTTAAAAAGAAGAATCCGATCCATACCCTTCACAAATGTTATAACAGGTTCGAAAGTTAATAATCATTTACTTGAACAGCTGAGCGAACCATCTGTAGTAAGTGAAGCTTTAAATTGGTGTTTTAATGGGATAAGTTTGTGTGCAGAAAATCCAGAGCTTATTAATACAAAGTACACCTTTCAAGAGCAAGTCAATGAGCTAATCAGACCGGAATCAGCTGTAAAAGAATTCTTAGATATATACGTAACATATGATCAAACTAACAAAAAAATACGGTTTCCATCAACACTATTGTCACATTTATTCAAGTTTTTCTATCCTGACGATGTAAAAGGTAGAAAGTTAAAATCAGAACTTCAAGAAAACTTGGAATCTTTTGTTAAGACAAAAAGAGCTTCTAATGGTCGACCGTACTTGTCGTGTGTATGGGTTAAGAGAGCGTACTTGTGGACCTATTTAGACCGTCTGTTAACTGAAGCTAAATACGACTTCTACAGTATATCTACAAAGAAATCCATTTCTACGGACCACTATAAGTTTAATTCACGACTTGATCAAGAATTAGCTTTTTTTATTCTTACTATTTTTGATAAAGAAGGTTTGATGTCGCTGGATAATTCAGAGTTTGAAAGTGCCATAGCCGAAAAAGACCTAGAAGGACCTTATGTTGCTCCTATAGTTAAAAGCAAAGGTAGTTCTATACATAAGAAAGTTTATCCACAATCAGAAACCACCTTGGAATCATAAAATTAAGAATAATTCTCTTGACTTATTTTTCGGACAAGCTTTCTAATAGTGTTAATGCTGCCTAAGTTTAGTTTTTCTTTTTGACTCCAACAAAAATGCTATAATTTAGATTTTAAACGTGCCTTTATTGTGAGTAATTGACTTTTAAATCTCTATACATTAATATAATAATAGCCTAAATAACAATCAATAGGGATGCTATCATTTTACGAAGTTTAATAATATATATTATTAACTATTCAAATTATGACTATTGTATGATGAGATTCTATTTTTAGTTCAGTTATTTAGGAGCATAGAGTATGCATATATTAATTTAATGTTTTTAAAGGTACTTTTTCAATATGAATTTTTCATCAAAACGAGAGTTGATAAACAGAATTGAATCTAAATATCTTAAGTCAGATTTACCGATAGTCTCTGTTGGAGATAGTATTAGAATTGGAACACTGATTCAAGAAGGCAATAAGCAAAGAACTCAATTTTCTGAAGGAGTAGTGATTTGTAAAAAAAATTCTGGACTAAATACAACCGTAACTTTGAGAAGAGTACTTCAGGGAGTAGGAGTAGAAAAAGTTTATTTGCTACATTCACCTAGAATACAACAAATAACCATTCTTAGACAATCTAAAGTAAGAAGATCAAAACTATACTATTTGAGATATTTATCTGGAAAAGCAACCCGTTTAAAACAAAAATTTAATTAAGAAATTGGACATTATCCTCCTCCAACAATAGTGACTATTTCTATCTTGTCTCCACTCTTAAGTTTTATTGAATTGAGCATCTGTCTATCAACAATTTTAGAATTATGTTCCACGATAATAGTTTTCACATTAAAATCCAAGTATTCTAAAAGTTGGTTGAGAAATATCGGTGATGTGCAGCTAAAAGCTTCTCCATTTACATTAAGTGTAATTAAGTCATGAGGAGAAAATCTATTCATAAATTCTATTTTGTAAAATGATAAACATATTTTAATATAATTTTTCCTATAATACCAGAAATATAAGTTGTATTATTTTAAGAAAAAACATTTAATAAAGACAAGGAGTTCACACATTTAGTTGAAAAGCAAGATTTTATCTAAAAAAAATTAAATTTTTTTTATTAGTTTAACTATTTTAAATTTATTATTTAGACACAATATATTAAATAAAACTTATGGCCAAAAAAGTTGTTGCTATTATAAAGTTAGCACTGTCAGCTGGTAAAGCAAATCCTGCTCCACCTATAGGTCCGGCATTAGGACAACATGGTGTAAATATTGTTATGTTTTGTAAAGAATATAATGCGAGAACTGCTGATAAAGCGGGACTAATTATACCAGTAGAAATTTCTGTTTATGAAGACAGAAGCTTTACATTTGTCTTAAAGACTCCACCAGCATCTGTACTTTTAGCTAAGGCTGCTGGCATAAATAAAGGTTCTAACGAACCTAACAATAGTAAAGTTGGATCTGTGACTAAAGCACAATTAGAAGGTATTGCTCAAACAAAACTACCAGATCTTAATACTAAAGATTTAGCCGCTGCAATGAGAATTATAGAAGGCACAGCTAAAAATATGGGTATCTTAGTAGAAAATTAGTACTTTTTATGATTTTTTGTAATATTAATATTAGGAGAATATAACTATGGGCAAAATTTCTCGTAGATTAAAAGCGTTAAATAGCCAAATAGTAAAAGACCAAACGTATAAATTATCTGAAGCAATTCATGTTTTAAAAAATTTAGCTAATGCTAAATTTCCTGAAACTGCAGAAGCACATATCGTTTTAGGATTAGAACCCAAATATGCAGATCAACAACTTAGAGCAACTGTTTTGTTACCTAATGGTACTGGCAAATTCACTAAAGTTGCTGTTATCGCTAGAGGAGAAAAAGTTACAGAAGCTTTAAATAGTGGTGCTGATATAGCAGGATCTGAAGAACTGATTGAAGAAATTGCAAAGGGTAGATTAGACTTTGATAAGCTTATAGCAACACCAGATGTGATGCCTTTAATAGCTAAGTTAGGTAGAGTGTTAGGTCCTCGTGGGTTAATGCCATCACCTAAGGCAGGTACAGTTACTTCAAACTTAACTCAAGCCATCGAAGAATTCAAAGCAGGTAAGGTAGAATATAGAGTTGATAAAACAGGTATTGTTCATATACCATTTGGTAAAATGGTATTTACTGCTGATCAGCTACTTGAGAATATTGAAGCTGTAGAAACTTCAATAAATAAAAATAAGCCTTCTGGAGCTAAAGGAAAATATTGGAAAAATTTTTATCTTTGTAGTACGATGAGTCCTTCTATCCAAATTGAGGTATCTAATTATAAATAGTTGTTATAATTTATTGTATTATGTTATAATAATTTGACTTAACATATCTAGATAAAGTTAGTTTATCATACTTGAAAGCTATTAAATACTAAAAATATAATAAATGACAAATAAAATTGATAATATTATTGAAGAGTTAAAAGGTCTAACTTTATTAGAAGCTGCAGAGCTCGTAAAGCAAATCGAAGAAGTTTTTGATGTCGATGCATCGGCTGCTGCATCCGGCGGAATGGTTATGATGCAGGGAGGAGCTGGCGCACCAGCAGAAGAAGCTGAAGAAAAGACTGAATTTGATGTTTCGCTAGAAGAAGTTCCATCGGATAAGAAAATTGCAATTTTAAAAGTGGTGAGAAGTATTACAGGTCTAGGTCTTAAAGAAGCAAAGGACCTTGTAGAATCTGCACCAAAAGTATTGAAAGAAGCAACATCTAAAGATGATGCTGAAGATATAAAGACTAAATTAGAAGCTGCAGGAGCTAAGGTTGTTGTAAAATAATAAAAAGAGTGGCTAGCTTACTATTGATTGAACTTGTAAGCCAGCCACTCTTTTTATTATTTAGCAATAAACAATTAAATTTTAGAACAGCCCTAAAGTAATTGCTTGATTAATTGGCATAGTTGCTCCGAAACCTAGCCAGATTGCAACTACTGTACCAAATAAGAATACAGACGTTGCTACAGGGCGGCGAAAAGGATTCTGGAACTTATTAACACCTTCAATAAAAGGAACCGTTAATAATCCGGCTGGCACAGCAGCCATTGATAAAATACCAAGTAGTTTATTTGGTATTACTCTTAACATATTGAATGTCGGAAATAAATACCATTCTGGAAGGATTTCTAAAGGAGTTGCAAACGGATCTGCTTTTTCTCCTAGAGAAGAAGGTTCTAAAACAGCTAGTCCTACAAGACATGCTATTGTTCCTAAAATCACGATAGGAAAAGTATATAATAAATCATTAGGCCAAGCAGGTTCTCCATAATAATGGTGTCCCATACCTTTTGCAAGTTTTGCTCTTAACTTCGGGTCTGTTAGATCTGGTTTTTTTAATATAGACATATTTTTAAAATTCTCCTTTAATAATTATTCAATATAACAAACTGCAAATGTTGACTTCTACTTTAAAGAGGGCCTGAAATACCCTGCTTTCTGATCATTAAAAAATGAGCCAGCATAACAACAGCTGTCAATAATGGTAAAACAAAAGTATGAAGACTGTAAAATCTAGTAAGCGTGCCCTGTCCAACGCTCACTCCACCTCTTAATAATTCAACAATATTTGAACCTACTACTGGTATAGCATCAGGTACACCTGTTACAATTTTAACAGCCCAGAAACCAACTTGATCCCAAGGCAGAGAATATCCAGTAACTCCAAAAGATACGGTTAAAACTGCTAGAAGTACTCCAGTTACCCATGTTAGCTCACGAGGTCTTTTGAAACCACCTGTTAGATACACACGGAAGCTGTGTAAAATCATAGTTAAGACCATCATGCTAGCAGACCATCTATGGATAGAACGAATTAACCAACCAAGATTTACACTTGTCATAATATACTCTACAGAAGAAAAGGCTTCTGCAACAGTTGGACGATAGTAAAAAGTCATAGCGAAGCCTGAAGCAACTTGCATGATAAAACAAGTAAAAACAATTCCCCCAAAACAATAAAAAATATTTACGTGAGGCGGCACATATTTACTAGTAATATCATCAGCTATTGCTTGAATCTCTAGTCTTTCTTCAAACCAGTCGTATACTTTACCCATATAATTAGTTTAAAATAATTTTTCAATTGGAACCATGCAACTAAGCTACAGAAATCCTACATCAGAATTTGCTCGATTAAAGGGGAAAATGAATTGTTTAAATAAAAAATATATTAGATACTTTAGGTTGAAAAGCTTTCAAATAGTTTCAACCTAATATTTTACCAACTAGATTTTGTTAAACCTGGAAGCAAACACTCATGAGCCATTTCTCTCAATGCATGTCTAGATAAGCCAAAATCTTTATAGTATCCACGACTTCGTCCTGTTAGCCAACACCGATTGCGGACACGACATCTTGCGCTGTCCCGAGGCATTTTTTGCAACTTCTGTTGCAAACTAAGTTTTTCTTCAAATGTAGAAGCTTTTTTTATAAGTTTTTTAAATTCTTGTCTTTTGTCTTTATATTGAGATGTTAAGATTTTACGTTTGCGTTCTCTTTCCACCATATTTGCTTTAGCCATAAAATATTCAGTTAGTAAAAGTACATTCCTTCAATTGTAATCCATGAAATTTTCTTTGTCAATTAATAGGTAATTTCATAATCTAAGAAAATATCTCTAGATCTTGAAATCACCTCTATTTTAATAAATTATCAAAATCAACTAAATAAACTAAGACCAGCAGTTTGTTTAAAAAATAGAACTTAGAGCTCCTTTCATATAAGCTTTAATAGCTACTTTTATATGCATAAAGCTTTGACAAATTGTTTTTCAATGAGTGATATTTACTTGTATATTATAAATATCTTCTATGAGTTTTAAATTTTTATCAATAATACAATTTTAAGAAATAAGATGATTTATCTATTACAAAATTATAATACGATGATAAATCTACGTACTAAGTAAATTTACGATTAGATTATATGCAATTTTATTCTTAAATTATTCACCATTTTTCACTCAGTACTATTCTAAAAAATAGAACTATACTAATACCGGAATATTTGTCAGTAATAGGTAGGCAAAACCTGCACCACCAACTGCTCCTACGAAGAACCCTGCTGTAAATTGGCCCCATCCTTCAGTTGTTTGTAAAGCATCTTTTGAATCGTCGTTTTCAAAAGAAACTGTTCCATACATAGATAAACAAGTTGTCAAAATAATAATAAGTCCTACAGCAGATAAGAAACCAGCTAATAATCCCACATCCGTGTTACGCAAAGGACCTAATTTATCAAAGGGTCCAACCAAAAAGTAGCCGTGAGACATACCGATTTCCAGACCTCTTAATAGCGGAGATAATCCTCTCCTATAAGCCGGCAAATTGCTCAATAAGTTTTTAGTAAAACTTGAAGTACTGATCGGAGTTGATAATAATGGTCGAGTCAATATACTCTCCATTCTTAAGCCTATTAAAAAACTTACATCTACATAAGCTTATATTTTATTGTCCTATTAATAAAATTACGAAAGAATTAAAAACTTAATTTTCTTACATATTCATTTACAAGCCATTGTATTTTACAGGAGTTAGTACAATTCAGTTTGGTATTATATAAATAAAAATTCTATGTGTAACTAAAAAAGAATATTAAAATTTATATACACCTTCTCACAATATTTTACATAACTTCCCAATAAAAAAATATCAACGTTGGAAAACTAAATGATTATTATTTAACTATTTAGTTAATAACAGTTACCTACAAAAGGATCGTCATTATGAAATAAAAGTATAATTATTCGACTACACCATATTTTTTTCTTAAGCAACACAATTATCTTTCGATAAATGCTGCTTTTATATTGAATACTGTTCAAATTTTTAAATTAAATCCTCAATTAACTAGGCTAATAAAATGTATCTTAAAGAAGAGGAAAAATCCCCAATGAAATCCTTATACAATTTTTTACTATTCGTGAATTATACTCTTTTTAACCAATTTATATTGCATACGTATAAATTAGATTCTACTTATACACTATTATAGTTACAAAATAAGGTTTAATAAAATCTGCCATTATCTGTTCCAATTTAATTATATTTATGCGATGTCTTTATTTTATCTTAAATCATACCAAAATTATATATTTTGAAACTAATTGTAAACAAGAATGAATGCCTACCATTTTTTTAGTTAGGATAAATTCTAAGCTTTCTGTCCGGTTCTTCCCCAACAGTTCGTGCTTTTAGTTTATAATGCCGAATCAATTCATGTTGTAGTCTGCGCATAGCAACATTTCTTGGCAATAACTCTACTGTAACTCTATGAGGAATTACAAACTTTTCTATTGCTAATCTTACCTCTTCAAATACTTCTAATTCATTCAAGGTCCCTACTTTAGGTGCTATTAACGTGAGTTTATTAACATCTAAAGTTTTTATTTCCCAATTTAAAATGCAATATAATGCTCTAAGTATCTGAAGCACCGATGTCGAGCGCACAGTCCAAATCGCGATCTTTTTCATTTTTGCAATATGTCTAATCTGAGTGTTATGTTTTACGTGAGAACGAACACTCAAAATGAAATGAGCTTTCTCCACTTTACGTGTTGTAACTATAGGAAGATGAAACATTGCTATTATGTTATCCACATGTCTGGTATTAATACCATAAGAATATATTGCAAGTGCCTTGGTCTTAAATGTTTGGAGTTTTTCACTTGTTTTTTCGTGAATAGGAGAATTCACCAATGATTCCTCAGACTTAATGGTCTGAGAATTTTTCTTAGTTTGGAAATTAAATTCTAAATCTTTCCAATTAACATTTGCATTTAAATCAACCTTTGAGATATTACTGCTATAATCTATTATTGTCTGCCCTATAGGATTAAATGTTCTTTTTTGGATAGGCACATCTTTACCTTGCAAAATACAATCTACTGCCTGTTCAACATTTTCATGTATAATCCAAGAATATCTTTCATGTATTTCAATAGCAATATCAAAAACAGGTGTAGTTCGCCGCTCTAACACACTTTTTTGAGTACCTCTACGCTTAGCTTCATCATCACCTAGAGTAACATACTCAATTCCACCCACTAGGTCTGATAAAGTTGGGTTTTTAATTAAACTGTTTAAATAATTTCCATGAGCCGTACCAACTAATTGAACTCCTCTTTCTGCTATAGTACATGCTGCGGAAGCCTCCAACTCGGTGCCAATTTCATCTATTATTATAACTTGAGGCATATGGTTTTCTACTGCTTCAATCATAACGTGATGTTGTAATTCGGGTTCAGATACTTGCATTCTCCGAGCTCGACCTATTGATGAATGGGGAACATCTCCATCGCCGGCTATTTCATTAGATGTATCTATAATAACAACTCTTTTTTGCATCTCATTAGCTAAAACTCTCGCAACTTCTCTAATAGCTGTCGTTTTACCAACACCAGGTTTTCCGACTAATAATAATGATTTTCCAGTTTGCAGTAAATCGCGAATAATATTAATAATTAAAACAATATTTATCAACAAAACTAGTGATAATGATGTTTACTAAACAAACAATAAAAACTTTTTTAAAAATATATTGCTTTAATACCTATACTCAATTATTTATATATATAACATATAGGAGTTATTTTTTTATATCAAGAAAATTGACAAGATTATCAAAATACAGTAAAAGAAATTAGACACAACATAATTTTTTATTTTTTTACTTCTATCTATTTACAATTAAAAACATAAAAATAATTTTATGTTGACGTGTCATATTCTGATATAAAGATCATAAGTCATATTTTAAAATCTGTCAGTAAAAACAATTGTTCCAAAAATAGCCCTACCAACTCGACAAGTTAGGCCAACAATACTCCCATCTCTATTTCTTACACAACTGATCCTATGCAATGTACGTTCTATACCTGCTCGATTATCTCCACTAAAGTTTCCGATTCTTTTAATACAATAATTCAAATCATTACAAGTTATCATTTCATTAGACAAATATTCAGGTCTATCAGGAAACCTGGCTTCAGGACGACGTCCTAAATCCATCACAACTTCAATCAAGCTTTCTTTTTGAGGATGATCTTCAAGAGGTTCTCTAACGAAAGGCGGCAGGCTTTCTAATAAGGCACTTAAATCGTCTGTTATTAGCATTTGATGCTTCACCTATAATATAATAAGAATGTAAATGACAACAGCTACACATACAAAAGCAATATCTCTTGGACAAACAGTTATAGTAAATCGTTTAGTTACAGCACATTCACCACAAATAAATGTAAAATTAGGGCATAAAGGTTTAGTAAGAGCATTAAAACTTACGTCACAAAATTTAAAACTCTTTATGATAGAATTTAAAGATCATTCTCGTATTTGGTTCTTTGAACAGGAAGTTCTCATAATATAAAGCACTTAAGCCCTAACTATTATATACAATAGATATAAAAATACTTCTTTCGTAATTATATCTCAAAAATTTAATTTTCTTTAAAGATGATTTTTATAATATCCAAATTCTGAGCTATGTAAGTTATAGTAATTAATAAAAAACTAAAAATAGTTGTTCAAATATGTTTTTTAATATTATAATTATAAATATTATGGCAGAAAATAAAATCTTTATAAAAAATAAACTGTGTTAGATAAGTTTAATAACAACAAAAAATCTCCTCGCGACTTAGTGATTATTAATGATCGAATAAAATTTCCGAAAATCAGACTTATAGACATAGAAGGGGAACAGCTAGGAATCCTAACACCAAAAGAAGCTATGTTACTTGCTGAAAAAGAAGGCCTAGATCTTGGTTAAATAATTAATAAACAGTATATTAGTAAGTAAGATACTAAACGTCTGATGTTTTTGATGTGCATAGAATATTAATAAAATAAATTAGTACAAAAATTAATACAATATCAAGATTTGTTTTTTCTACTAATAAGCCTAATATATAAATTCACACACTAATACCTCAGATTTACAGACTTTATGATATTCTCAAAACGATTGAATAGTATAAACTTTCTTAGAATCAAGAGTTTTTTCAAGAAAGAAGAAGCCATGTAGCAATCTTTAATATTGCTTTTCTTAGTTTTCAAAGAAGGATTTTTATTATTATCTATTCTACTTATTAGTTAGTGACAAATCGACTCCTCCTGTTTGTAGAATTCTAGATTATGGAAAATATAAATTCACACAGGAAAAAAGAGCTCGCGAAGCAAAGAAAAAACAACATACCGTAAATATAAAAGAAGTAAAAATGCGGTATAAAATAGATGAACACGACTACAAAGTAAGGGTTAATCAAGCAATAAGATTCCTGAAATCAGGTGATAAAGTTAAAGTAACTGTGAATTTTCGTGGTCGAGAGATTCAACATTCACATCTAGCAATAGATCTTTTAACTAGAATGGCTAGTGATGTTATATATGTTGCTGAAATACAGCAAAAACCTGTAAAAGATGGCAGAAACATAATTATGATGCTTTCGCCTAAAAAACAAAATAATTAACTTATAGAACTGCATCTAGCTGGATTCGAACCAGCGACGTCTCTTTCGAGAAGGCGGATTATGAGTCCGCTGCCTTCGGCCTCTAGGCAATAGATGCTTATATGATTTCAAGATTAAAATGTTTAGCATTAAATGTCAAATCTAACCTAATTTATAAAAATAAAGTAGAAGAATTAGTTATAATTCCTCTACTTTATTTTTATAAACTTATTAAACAGTTTCAAAACCTTGTTTTACATCTTCAATAGCTTTTTTCAATAGTTCTTCAGCTTCAGAACTCATTGCCTTTGAATTTCTTATGCTTTCTCCAAATTCAGGCTTAGAATTTTTTAAGTCTTCTCTTAAATTTTGAATAAACATTTTTACATCATCAGTGCTAATGTTATCAAGAAAACCATTAATACCTGTATAAATAATAGCAGTTTGTTCCTCAACAGGAATTGGAGAGTTTTGTGGCTGCTTTAGAATTTCTCTCAATCTCTGGCCGCGGGCTAATTGATTTTGCGTAGCCTTATCTAAATCAGAAGCAAATTGTGAAAATGCTTCTAATTCAGCAAATTGTGCTAACTCAAGTTTTAATTTTCCAGCAACTTTTTTCATTGCTTTGATTTGTGCTGCAGAACCAACCCTCGATACAGATATACCAACATTAATGGCAGGTCTTATTCCAGCATTAAATAAATCACCGGACAAGAAGATCTGACCATCTGTAATAGAGATCACATTGGTTGGAATGTAGGCTGATACATCTCCAGCTTGGGTTTCAATTATTGGAAGCGCAGTCATACTTCCTCCACCTAAGCTCTCATTTAATTTAGCTGCTCTTTCCAGAAGTCTAGAGTGTAAATAGAAAACATCACCAGGGTAAGCTTCACGTCCTGGTGGACGACGTAATAACAACGACATCTGTCTGTATGCTTGAGCTTGCTTAGTTAAATCATCATAAATCACTAAAGTTGGGCGACCTGTGTACATAAAATACTCTGCTAAAGCTGCACCAGTATAAGGAGCTATATATTGTAGGGTTGCAGGATCATCCGCATTAGCGGCAACAATAATAGTATAGCTTAAAGCACCTTTTTCTTCTAAAGAAGAAACAACTTGAGCAACAGAAGAGGCTTTTTGTCCAATAGCTACATAGACACAAATTACATTTTCACTCTTTTGATTAATAATTGTATCAATTGCAACCGATGACTTGCCTGTTTGTCTGTCTCCAATAATTAGCTCTCTTTGGCCCCTTCCAATAGGTATCATAGAATCAATAGCTGTAATACCAGTCTGTAATGGTTCACATACAGACTGACGACCAATAATGCCGGGAGCACCAGATTCAATTAGTCTTGTATCTGAAGTTGCAGGCTCACCTTTGCCATCAATAGGACGTGCTAATGCATCCACAACTCTGCCTAAATAACCTTCACCTACAGGAATTTGAGCAATTTTACCAGTTGCTTTTACAGAGCCACCTTCTAAAATATCTCTGCCATCTCCCATTAGTACGACACCAACGTTGTCGCTTTCTAGGTTTAAAGCGATACCAACAGTTTTATCTTCAAATTCTAGTAGTTCACCTGCCATAACTTGTTCTAGACCGTAGACACGTGCAATTCCGTCACCTACTTGTAAAACTGTACCGACGTTTGCTACTTGAGGACCTTGGTCATATTTTTCTATTTGGGTCCGAATAATACTACTAATTTCATCGGGTCTAATGTTTACCATGACAATACTCGGTTGTAATTTTGTTTATAAACGATTCTAATTTTTTCTAAGAATATACACTATAATTTAACTATATATAAATTATATTACTGCTACGATTAGGGTCAGAAATTACTTCTCCCTGTGAAAACTGGAAAAAGATCATACGATATATCCAGCTTAATTGCAGTTTCATGAATCTTAAATGTTTAGATCTAAACTGACAAAATAGAGATTATGAATAACTCAACTATTTTCAAAAATACATTTTAATAAATTAAATTCGAAACTATAACTACTGAGAAATAAAAAGTCTATTTTTGTTAAATATCTATTTTATAAATCACTACTTAGAAATAGAGATATATAATAATTTTCTATAACAAAAATTTTAATCAAGCTTTGCAGATCTCATATTTAGATATTATAATAAACTAGATAACGAAAATAAAAAAAAAGTAGGTTCTATAAATGAACCGCTTTAATAAACTGTACAAGAATATTTTCTATTTACACAGCTTCTCAAGTTTTTAAAACTTCTTAGTATCTGCATTAAACTCTATTAAAGTTATAATTCGAGATAAATTTTCTTTTGTACATATCATGTACATTTAAGTTTATAGATTAATACATAACTTTCATTTTCCTGTGATAAAGAAAAGTATTTATGAAATTTGACAAAAGGACACCTCTTTTCTTAATTTACTCTGACGTAATAAATTATATCGTGAAAAAAGACGCTAAAAAGATAAACTATAGAACTTACTACTATCACTCTCTAAGTAAGAAGCGATCTGTTTTAATTGGCCTTTCAGACTTGTATCAACTACTTTTGAATCAACTTGGATAATAAATCCCCCAATTAATTCTGGTTCTACAGTAATAACTAGCTTGACTTCTTCTGCGGATGTCATTTGTTTGAGTTTACTGGTCAATGAATCATGTTGCTCCGGGCTAAGCGGAATAGCCGTTGTAACGTTTGCAATGGTAACAGCAGAAACTTTATAGGCTAGTTCTAGATATTTTTCTAATATAGTTTCAACAACTCCTATTCTATTTCTATCAACTAATACCATAAGGAAAGAGATGAATCCTGCTCCCAATTGTTCTTGGAAAACATCTTTTAGAATAGACTTCTTCGAATCATTAGATACCATAGGGCTAGATAAAGAAGACTTAAGTTCTTTCGAAGAACTAAGAGTCTCTAAAAACATACTGGTATCTTCATTGCAAGATGAAATGGAATAAATAGGTTCATCTGAAAACCTTTTGAAAAACTGTATAAGCTTTTTTCAAAGCGGACAGCTTATTTTTTTATATAAGAAACAGAAATATAAACTTCTGTTATAGAAATAGTTATTTAATAATAATTAAAGTCGGAACCTAAATGCAATTGTGTCCCTCTTTCAAAAAACTATAAAAACTTTTTGCAAAGTATATAGCTTTCTATTCAAAAAAACATCAAAGTGGCTTTTTGAAATTTTAACATGAAATTGTTGCAGCAAAATAGGGTTCAAGCACTTTATAGCTGTTTTCGCATTACCTAGATTTAGTTTAAATACTACTAAATTTTTAGAATTATAACCATTTGAACTTTTTTATAAATAAACATGCCTAGTTCAACAAAGTGCTATTAACCGATTTCTCACTCTACAATTAATTGATTTAAATAAATATACAAATTATTTTACATTTCAAGAGTTAGGTATTATCTATCCCAAATTATTCTTAAAGTTTCTGACACAATTAACGTTTAAATATTTACCATATCTCATATACTTAGCTCTATCTAATATTAAATATAGAAACAATTCACTCAAATCAATTACACTGCCAGTATTTTTATTAGATTCTAACAAAGCTTCAGCGTAAGGTTGAGAAACTTTCGCTATAATGCTTTTATTGCTCATAATTGTCCCTCTAGTTGTTTTATGTTAGCATCAATAATTTTTATTTGGAGATCTGGTGTCATTTCTCCTTTTAATTGTAGTAATACTCTTTTCAGAGCTAAGGTAGCTATATGTTGTTGAATCTGCTTACGAATTTGATTTTCTGCAGTTACAATACTAGCTTTACCAGACGCAGCTAGGCGCTCTATTTCTATTTCTCCTTGTTCAAGGATAGATTTTTGCACTTTATCAGCAGTAACTTCTGCTTCTTTTTTGATATTATCAATAACGAATAAGAATAAATAGGAAAAATATTTAATAATCCGTTCTAAAAAAAAGTTTGGGTATTTTTCAATACAAACTTCTTATATGCACTTCTTTTACAAGAGTCTACCAAAGATGGCTCTAAAACATTATTGATTATCACCTAAAATACAAGATTTAAATGATGCAAGTGAACAGACTTAGTCTTCAATTCTACTCTTATCAAAGATTCAAAATAAGTCTTTTTCATTTTTTTATAATCATTATATCTTGCTAAAGTTTAACAGTTTAAATATTAAAAGGATAATAATATAATTACAATTACGGTAGAAATCTGGCATCTCCCTATAAAAGCAGAAAGTAAATCTGATAATTTTATCTGCTTATCATTTTAATAAAGTAATTATTAAACTATTAGATAAAATTATATATGACTATCATCAAGCCATTGTTCTTATATGCTTGACAAATTATTTCAAGCGCTCTAATATCGGAATAAAAAAAAGCAATTTGCAACACCTATATTGTTAGAAAGTTTGTCAGTTTAATAAAATTATAGAAAAGATTCACTCAAAATTAAATTCTTTCCGTTGTTTTGTGTAAAAAGACTTAAAAATTTGTTAATCAATATTGAAGTTAAATAGTAAAAACAAGCTTCTTATTAGTGCTTCAGCATAAAGATACTTTGAGTCTGTTCTAATTGTTTTTGTGCTTCAAGTAAACGATTACTAGACTGTTGCAATTTTTCTTCAGCTTCTTGTATCGAAGCGAGAACTTTATCTTGACGAGTTTGTAACGTAGATGTTAAAAAAGGTTTTCCAACATATATTACAATACCAAGAAGAATTCCGATGTTAATAGCGTTTATTTCGAAAATGTTGGTATTGATGCCAAAGCCCGTTTCAGAAGAATGCTCAGATATAAGTAATAAAACTTGAGCACAATTATCTGTAATATTCATGTATAGATATTAAGTTAGTATATTTAAATTCGATAGCTTCTTTTAACTTAATAAAAATTTATTAAGAAATTAGTAACTTTGCTTTTATTTGATCACTTAAAGTATCTACTTGACCTTCAAGGCTTTGTAAAGCGTTTTTCTTTTGTTCGTTTAGTTGTTCAGAAGCAGCTAAAACTAAAGCTTCAGCTTCTTTTTGCGCTTCTTGAATTCTGTTGCTTACTACTTCTTGCGCATCTTTTTTTGATTCACTAATAATTTGCTGAGCACTTTTTCTAGCATCAGCTAAGTCTTTTTCGTATCGAGCTACTAACTCATCAGCTTTTAGTAGATCATCAGAAGCTTTACTCAAGCTACTTCTAACATACTCTTCTCTATCATCTAATACCTGTGCAATAGGTTTATAAAAAATAATATTGAGTAGAGTCATTAATACTAGAAATTGCAAGACCATCAAAGGAAGAGTGGCATTAAAATCAAATAACCCTCCTTTTTTAGCTTCCTCTGTAACTTCTGCAGCTAACAAAAATGTTAAGTATGTCATGTTCTAATTGTTTTAATTGTTACAAGAGAAAATCATAAGAATGTGTCTAGCCTACTAAAATAAGCTAGACACTAGAATTATGATTTTAGCTAAATGGATTAGCAAATAATAAAGATAAAGCAACAACTAAACCATAAATAGTTAAAGATTCCATGAATGCTAAACTTAGTAATAAGGTACCACGAATACGACCTTCTACTTCAGGTTGACGAGCAATACCTTCTACTGCTTGTGCAGCAGCAGTACCTTGACCAATACCAGGTCCAATAGCAGCAAGACCAACAGATAAACCAGCAGCAACAACGGAAGCAGCAGCAATAATAGGATTCATGATATATTTTATATAAATTTAATAATTATTCTAGAGAATTAACAAATTTCGAAAAAACACAATTTTAAAGTTATTGTACCTTAAAATTAATATAAATTATTTACTACTAAAATAAAGCATATACTTTTTTATGAAACTACACAAGTATAGTTGTATACATGCAGCTTTATAAATATAAAATAGATTAAATATTTATAGTTGTACTATCTAAAAAAGAGTCAGATTAGATTATCATTATTTATTAGGATTTAGAAAAAATTTCGACTTCTTTTTATAAAAAAACAGTTTCTAGGCAAGATTAAATATAACATTTTTTACAAAATATTACTCTTCATATCCTTAAGCTAATTTAACATAAATACATTAATGTTAGTAATATAATAAAAACAGTTTCTAGACTTCACCGCCATGTTCTTCAATAGCTTCACCAATATATGCAGCGGATAATGTAGAAAAAACAAGAGCTTGTATTGAACTTGCAAATAAACCTAAAATCATTACAGGTAATGGTATTATTATGGGGACAAGAAGAGTCAATAAATAGAGTCGATTAAAAATACTTCATCCCTCTGAACAAACTGTACACACCAATTTTTTTGATAAACAGCTTTGTTTAGTTATGATAGCAAAAAATATACATCAACTAACTTAGTACAATCATTATTATTATTACCATACAAAATCTCTCAAAATAGAATATTCCATCATATTTTTGTTATAAAGTGTTAAAACAATTAATATAGTTTCTCTAAACAAAATTTACGTATTTATAATTATATTTGTCACAAATATTTATATCTACAAACATTTGTTGTCTTCATTATATCAATTAAAGTAAAATGTTCACAAGAATTAATTAGCTAATCATCAACATTAATGACCAGATACTACTAATTCATCCGCTAAAATATTACCAAACAATCGAAAACTCAATGAAAGAGGTTTGGTAAAATCTTCTAAAATATTAATTGGTAATAGAATAGGAGTGGGTTCTACATATCTTGCAAAATATCCGATACCTTTTTTGCTTAATCCAGCGTAAAAATAGGCAAAAGACGTCATTAAAGACAATGCTACTGTTGTATTTATATCATTCGTCGGAGCTGCCAATTCACCATGTGGTATTTCGATAAATTTCCATGGAATTAAAGCTCCTGCCCAATTGGAAGCAAAAATAAATAGAAACAGAGTTGATATATAAGGTACCCAGGGTCTGTATTCATGCTCTCCCATTTGATTCTTAGAAATATCTTGTACAAAATAATAGATTTTTTTTCAAGCTACAAAAGTCTCTCACAAGAAATATAGCTTTACAAACTGATCAGTTAGATCTTACATAGATACCTTTTTTTTGCAATAAAATAGCAAACTTTATTATAATAAGAAAAACATTAAATTCTATCAAGGTTGAAAAAACTTTGTATCATATACTATTTCTACAAGTATAATAGTGTTTCAGTTAGCTGGCACTAAATACGTTTGTTTTCATTTTTTCCGTTCTTGACGTCAAATAAACTTGTAATGTTAAAAGATCTTCAATTATACAATACAAAAATTCTAAGACAAATTCCATAAAATTTTGCCAACCTTGGGGGCTACGCTGTACTTTTCTAGTTCCAAATACAGCAAGACTTAAAAGGGCTGCAATCACTATCCACGAAACAATAAATACTTGGCCATGTATTTGTAATGAACCTACAGACCAATACCAATGTTCACCCACTTCAACCCCAGAAAAACACCAAAATGGATTGATTACATCCAGATTACTTGAACCTAACATTGATACAATATATATAACTATAGCCTTACGTTTGCAATAAAACAAAATATTAATGTGAACTGTTTTTTATATAAAAAAATTAATTCTTAACTACACACCTTCTTTAAATAAATTATACATGTTTTCAATATAAATAATACACAAAAAAGTTGAAAAAAATAAATATTTCAGACCTAAAGTAAACCTTTGAAACCTTGCTATTTGAATATTTTCACCGAGAAGAGCAATACTTTGTTTGATCAACTCATCAATAGTAATATCTTGGTTTTTGACAAATGTTTGATCTAATAACGAAAAAAGTAGATTGAAGACTAACAATCTCTTTAAAAAAGCTGAGCAAAACATCTGACGAATATAGATAGCTTATTTTTTGATTGATTTTAGTCAATTAAAATTCATTAAGTTGGAAAATTGTGTATAATTTTTACACTAATCAACCTAACATCTCTTTTTAACAAACAATTAATAATAAAATAAGAAGACTATTTTTCAAGTAAAAGATATAAAAACTACTTTTAACACTTAATGACATTCTTTTTCTTTTCAAAAAAATAAATCTTTTGTTGTAATTTCTATTACAAATGCTTATTAGAGACATAGTTCTTTTAACCTTTTCTGTATTCTTCCTTCCACTATTTTTTCTTTAATATTATCTGGCTTATTCGCAATATCATCTTTTTTACTTTCGATCTGTTTTTCAGATTCTATAATGTCTAATGGTATATCTTCTTGAGATACATAATCTACACCTGGGCATGCTGCTATCTGCATAGCGATGTTTCTTACCAAAGTCTGAAATTCTTCTCTTCTTGCAACAAAATCTGTCTCACAGTTTACTTCGACTAAAACCCCAATTTTGCTGCCTGTATGAATATAACTATCAATTAAGCCTTCAGCAGCTTTTCTGGAAGCTTTTTTATCAGCAGAAGCTAAGCCCTTTAAACGCAAAGATTCTATTGCTTGTTCCATATTGCCATCAGAAGATTGCAGCGCTTTTTTGCAATCCATCATACCAGCTCCTGTTTTATCTCTTAGCTCCTTAACGATTTTCGCAGATATGTCAGATGCCATCATTTTCCTAAGTTTTAACCTTTATAAACAATTAATAACGAATATATAGAGAACGCAAGATTAATTCTATGAAATATGAATTTAATTATCAAGAAGTCTTTATATATTATACCCTTCACAAATAGCATCAGAAAGCTTTCCTATTATAAGCTTTAAAGATCTGATTGCATCATCATTAGCTGGAATAGGTATTTCAACTAAATCAGGGTTGGCATTAGTATCTAAAATACAAATTGTTGGAATTCCTAATTTAATGCACTCTTGAATCGCAGTTAATTCTTTTTTTTGGTCAACTACTATAACAACATCTGGTAAACTATTCATATTTTTTATCCCCCCCAGATGTTTACGCAACTTTTCTAATTCTTTGCGTAACATAGAAGCTTCTTTTTTCCCGAGCTTTTCTAAATCTCCTGAAGCTTCCTTCCGTTCTAAGGTTTTTAAATGGTCTACCCTAGATTTAATCGTTACCCAATTAGTCAGCATTCCTCCTAACCACCTTTGATTAACATAAAAAGAATTACAGCGTTCTGCTTCTTCAGCTATGATTCCAGTTGCTTGGCGCTTAGTGCCAACAAATAAGAATTTTTTTCCTTCAGAAGCTGATTGTTTGATGAACGCATGGGCTTCTGTCAACAATTGAGCAGTTTGTAATAAAATAGACATTACAGTCTTTTAACTAAGCTAATAACATAAATTTATTTATTAATAGCTTACGATTTGTTTTTAATTAGGGTTTATAAAAACATATCAGTATAGTATGTATATTTTTAGACCTATACTGTCTCTACTCAGATATATAAATCAGTAATATACAACAAAGAAACAAAAAAATATTAAATTTTAATTTACAACTAAAAATAAACAACTACAAAAAAAGTAATTAGAACAATTAGTAGTTATAAAAATATAGTTGATAATACACGAAAATCTATGAGTAAAATTATTTTTGTCTCTATAAATAAAAAATATAAATTATTTATATAATATTATTTTTCAACCTAAATCTATGATATGAATACCATTTCTTTCAGTATAAATATAAGGAAACATCTTAGGGTTCCATCTCTGTGACTGATGACCAAAATGTACACCAGCCTCTAATAGATCTGCTAAAGTTACTACTGCCATAATAAACAATTCCTATAATACTTTTGTTTCAGCTCTTTTACTTTTAATCTTATCATTAGAAATTAATCTCTAAATATTTAGACAGAGTTTATTTAAGAATCAAATAACATCATATCAGAAGTCGATATATCGACTTCTGAACTTTTAGAATATAACCTTGCAGTTCTATCATCTAAAATTATATCATCAGTTTGTTGAGTTGACTCATAAGTTTTATCTCCACTATAATTAGAAGTTTTTTTTGTATTAACAAGATTTTTTACATTAGTTTTGTCTGAGTAATAAGTATTAAAACCTGTTCCTGCCGGAATTAAGCGTCCAATAATAACATTCTCTTTTAGGCCTTTCAACCAATCGAACTTTCCACTTAATGCTGCCTCAGTTAAAACTTTTGTTGTCTCTTGGAAACTTGCTGCTGAAATAAAACTATCAGTATTCAAAGATGCCTTTGTGATACCAAGAAGAACTGGTTGATAAATAGCTTCTTTTCTACTCATTGCATTCATTGTATTATTAATAATATTAATTTTATTTAGTTCTACAAGCTCACCTGGAAGATAACCTGTATTGCCTCCGTGTACAATTTTCACTTTTGAAGTCATTTGCTTAACAATAACTTCAATGTGTTTATTGGCAATGTCAACATTTTGGGATTGATACACCAATTGGATTTCATTTACAAGTAAAAGTTGTAAATTTTGAAAGCTTAATTTTGCTGCATCATACAAATTCAAACTTTCTGCTAGTAGATAACGAAAGAACAAACATTCAAGTAACTTATGAGGGTTAAAGTGTCCATCAGTTTTCTTTCGAGCTTCAAGAATCTCTTCGATTCGAGGCAAACCTTGGACGATATCTCCTGTTTTAGTTCTTTCAAAAATTAAGCTAGCTAAAACTTCGTTATAGTGGATTAAATCATTGTTATTTACATAAAGAATTGTATTTAATGATACCAAGTACGGTCTGCCTAATCTCAGGACTAAATAATCATCATGGATCTCTAACACTAAACCTGAATAATTAGAGCAAATATTAGAAGTAACTGGGTCTCCTTGGGCAATCCAATCCCCTTGTTTTACTAATAGAGATTCATTGTTATGATCAATATTCACCTTATCTGTTTCTGTTACCACTCCTATTCTAGAGCTTTTCGACACATCTCCCGAAATTTCTTCAATACAGCCTGTACTAGAACAAAGAATTTCTGTTTTTGCTATAACAGAATTAGCATTAACAGGTTGATTATCCTGAACTAAAATCCGCGTAATTTTATTAGTTTCTCTAAAATTATCTGCAACTTCTTGTTTGACAGAAAGAGTTTCTACCATCAAAATTTGAAGTTGGAAAATAGATTTATTGTATTTGTTTTTTACAAATTCAATTGATGTGGTTAATAAAGGATCTGAATTATAAATTTGGACTGTCAAATATGTTTTTATTAACTCAACTCCTTTAATAGACTTAACTTTTTCTCCATCTTTGAACAATATTCTTCTAGCAATATTTAAATTTAAACTTTTTGAAGATATAGTGGAAGCGTCATATTCTAATTCAGGGATGTTATCTGGAACTGTATATATTGATACAGATCTTAAAAGTAAATAATGTTTGCTGTTAGAAAATATATATTCCCAATAAACAAGCTTATCTGTTATTACATCCCCTTCAATTATTTCTCCTGGTCTTAGGAATCCATGTCTTTTATTTTTAAAATACAGATACTCAGATAATTCATGTAAATAACCTGGTTTTATACTGATTTCATGAACAACATCCTCTTTTCTTTTTATGCTGACAACTCCAGAGTTAGAACAAATTATGTTCTTGAAAATTTCTGTGCCACTGTCTACTTCCTGATTGTTATCAACTAATAAAAGAGAAGAATCCCTGTCTATTTCATGTGTTTCCTCAGGAATCCATAGCAGATATCCAGGGCCTAAAATGTCATAACCATCATGTTCTGTCTTTCTTCTTGTAACAGAAAGGTCTAGATATTTTACAATACCTCCGGTCGTCGTAGTATAAGAGTCTGTATCAAGACAACCTATAATTTGATTGTGTTTTAATCGTGATCCAGGATCGACATTCAAATGAAATTTTTGATTTAAAGGAGTCTCTAGTACAAAACTATGTTCAGAGTTACTAGAACTAGCCAACAACAATCTAGATTTTTTTAGTAAAATAGAGTCTGTAATTATCTCAATATCCTTTTTATCAGTGTTACCAGTTTGTTTCCTAGGTAAGCGAATTAAACCAGCATATTTATTAACAACTCGTAATTGAGCTAATATTGTACCTGCCTGAACTAATTGTTGTTTGACAACCATAATTTCAGCAGAATCAGGAACGCTATAAATTTGACTAGCAAGAATCCAAACTAAACCTTCTTTCTTAACTGTTCTCGTTGTATTATTATTTAAATTTGTTTCTTCAATAATTAAATCGGTAAAATAAATTTTACCAGAAATGTCAGAAATTAAATATTTTTGAGCTTTCTCTGTAGCAAACTGACTTTTTATAGGCAACTCAGCTAAAATATCACCTTCATCTACAAAAGCTCCATCTGCTATAAACAAAATAGAATTCGGCTTTAGACTAAAGTAATGAACCTGCTTGTTCTCATCTAACAAAGTTAACTCAGCATTAGAAACTGTCTTCATGGCATTATCACCATGTTTAGTTCTGGTAGGTACAAGAGTGATGTTTTTTGATAAACTTATTTGTCCTTTATGAACCGCTTTAATTTGGTTGGATAACTCACCTGTAAATACACCGCCTGTATGAAAAGTTCTCATAGTAAGCTGAGTACCTGGCTCACCAATCGATTGTGCTGCTATAATACCTACCGCCTCACCCAAATCTACTAATTCTCCATGGGCTAAGTTCCAACCATAACAATGCTGGCAAATAGAGATTCGAGATTCACAAGTAAGAGGAGATCTCACAAGTATAGTTTGTAAATCAAGATTTGAAAGAGTTATTACCATTTGAGGGTCAATTGTCTGATTAGCGGAAGCAACCTTATGAGTTTTTGTATTCTCAAAAATATCTTCAGCTAGTACTCTTCCCAATAATAAGTTTTCAAAAAAAGAGATATCTCCTTTTTTATTAGCTGGTATAGAAAACAAAACTCCCTGGTGTGTATGACAATTATCTTCCCTGACAATTACATCTTGAGCAACATCAACCAATCTTCTAGTTAAATAACCAGAGTCAGCTGTTCTTAGCGCTGTATCAACTAGTCCTTTTCTAGCTCCATAAGAGGAAATGAAATGTTCTGTAACAGTTAAGCCTTCTCGAAAGTTACTTGCAATTGGCAAATCAATAATTTGTCCCTGTGGATCGGACATTAGACCTCTCATACCAACCAGTTGACGGACTTGTGAAATATTACCACGCGCACCTGAAAACGCCATCATATAAACAGAATTTAGAGGATCAGATCTTTTAAAGTAATCTACAACTTCTTGTTTTAATGACTCACTTGCATTGTTCCAGGTATCTATTACTTTTTGGAATCTTTCAATAGCAGTGATTTCGCCTCGAGCATACCTGTTTTCAGTAAGGTCGATTTCACGTACAGTCTTTTCCAACAGTTTATTTTTGGCGGGTGGAATTCTTAGATCTTCTAAACTTAAAGAAATACCAGCTTTTGTTGCAAAAAAGAAACCTAACTCTTTAAGGCGATCAGACATTGCGGATGCTTTGGCAATACCATGCTGCCTAAAAGCCCAAGCAGTAATAGATTTCAACTCTTTTTTATTAACAATCTTATTTAGAAAAGGTGGACTAAGATTATCCTTATCAGAGTAATTTCTCATTATTGATCTCCGAAAAACTTACTTTTAATATAGAATGAAATTAACAAGTGGATGAGAAGAATATAGAATTCATGTTAGCAATGAATCTCTCACTGCCTTATTGAAGATAACACGACCTAAAGTAGTGCGCAAATATTGAACTAAACATTCTCCTTTTTGGTTTTCTCTAATTTTTCTATTTGGAAAAACCTTTAAAATATTACCATTACCTAAGTCAACTTGTTTAATCGGTTTAGATGTTGAATCATCAGAAACAAAATCATCAAACCGAACCCAAATATAAGCATGTAAATCTATTTTATTTTGTTCATAAGCTCTTATAACGTCTTCTAAACTAGAAAAATATTGACCGGCTCCTTTCTGTTGAGTTGGATTGTCAGAAGTTAAATAATAGCATCCCAAAACCATATCTTGACTTGGTAAAACAATAGGTTGGCCAGTTGCGGGTGATAAAAAATTGTGAGGAGCAAGCATTAATAATCGTGCTTCTGCTTGCGCTTCTAAGGATAAAGGAATGTGAACTGCCATCTGGTCACCATCAAAATCTGCATTAAAAGCTGGGCAAACTAAAGTCATTATAGAGAGGTAATGCCTCTCTTAAAAAAAACAGTAATAGCATCTTTCAACACATACTGCTTATTATTAACTAAATAAGTGGTAATAAAAAATATTCAATAGTAATGACAATAATACTAAAAAAAAAATAGGTAATAGATTATTTATTGTTATAATAATCACTAATACAATTGATGTCTTCATCTCTAAACAGTAAAGTAACAAGTTATAGTATACAACAAAAAAATTTTAAACTTAATCTTAACCTATGAAAATTTTATATTTCAAAAATACTAATGCCATTCACACGATGAAGTTTTATAGCTCTTCCTTCTACTAAAACAGGTTCAAAAGCCTGGATACCTAACCTATGTAAAGTGGGAGCTCGATTAAGCAATACAGGATGACCATAGATAACTTCCTCTAAAACATCCCAAACAACAGTTTCATTTCTTTGGATCATCTTTTTAGCTGCTTTAATGTTATTAACTAATCCTTGTAAAATTAGTCTATGAATAACAAAAGGCTGGAACAGTTCTAAAGCCATTTCCTTTGGAAGACCGCATTGATGAAGCTGTAGTTGTGGTCCAACAACAATAACCGATCTTCCAGAGTAATCAACACGTTTACCTAATAAATTCTGTCTAAAACGTCCCTGTTTCCCTTCAATAATATCAGATAAGGATTTCAAAGGTCTATTATTTGCACCTACAACTGTTCTACCCCTACGACCATTATCCATTAAAGAATCTACCGCTTCCTGCAGCATTCTTTTTTCATTACGAATGATGATTTCTGGAGCTAATATAGTTTTTAATCGAGCTAAACGATTATTTCTGTTTATAATGCGACGATAAAATTCATTTAAGTCAGCAGTAGCAAACCTTCCACCATCTAATTGGACCATTGGCCGTAGATCAGGAGGAATTACTGGTATAACAGAAAAGACCATCCAAGACGGATCTGCACCTGTAGATAAGAAATTCTCAACTAATCGCAATTTTTTCATATCTTTACCAAAATTTTTATTCTTGACAAAGTCATTAGTTGAACTTGCAGCTTTATCTCTTAATCTCGCTGCCATAGATGGTAAGTCTAAATCCTTTAACAGACGACTAATAGCTTCCGCTCCTATTCCAACTTCAACATCTATAGTAGAATTATATTCATTATACAATTTATCTTCTAACTGTTTCCAATGATGCGGTTCTAATAATTGCTTATACTCTATGTCTGAACATTGCCCCGTATTTAGGACTACATAAGAATGAAAATAGACAATAGATTCGACCTCTTTAGCACCAAGGTCTAGAATTAAACCAATATAACTAATACTGCCCTTTAAATACCAAACATGAGTGACTGGAGATGATAATTCAATATATGCCATCCGGTGTCTTCTAACTCTCATCTCAGTAACCTCTACACCACACCTTTCACAAACAACACCTTTGTATCGAAAACGTTTATATTTACCGCAATGACATTCCCAATCCTTTACGGGACCAAAAATCCTCTCACAGAATAAACCATCCATTTCAGGCTTCAATGTTCTATAATTAATAGTTTCTGGTTTAGTAATTTCTCCAACTATTTGACCATTAGGCAATGTTCTTTGCCCCCATTTTCTGATCTTATCCGGAGAAGCTAAACTGATCTTCACATAATCAAAATGTTGTTCAAATCTGCTCATAGAATGTTCTATTGGGTGAAATTTATAATTAATAAGTATAAAAAGATTTACTTTGTTTTTTCTTACTATATATTGGGATTATTTTCTATTTCATCAGAAGTAATTGGGTCATATTTAGGTCTTATAGGAATAGAAGAGTTTTTGTTATTTAACATTAAATCAACTTCCAAACCATTATTATGACCGGTTTTATTTAAGTGAATTTTGTGAGCAGCAATATCTAAACCTAAAGATTGTAATTCGCGAATTAGAACTTTAAAAGACTCCGGAGTTCCTGGCTTGGGAATTGGCTTTCCTTTAACAATTGCGTTTAGTGCTTCATTACGACCTTGCATATCATCTGACTTTACTGTCAAAAGTTCTTGAAGAGTATAGGCTGCGCCAAATGCTTCTAAGGCCCACACTTCCATTTCCCCTAATCTTTGTCCACCATGCTGAGCTCTACCGCCCAAAGGTTGCTGTGTTACTAAAGAATAAGGGCCTGTAGATCGTGCATGGATTTTATCATCTACCAGATGAACTAGTTTAAGCATATAAGCTTTACCGACAGTAATAGGATTATCAAATCTTTCACCTGTTCGTCCGTCAAAAACGTAGATCTTACCAGGAGAAGAAGAATTGAATATCCAATTAGAACCTGATTGATCAGCGGCTTGTTTTAACTTTAAATTTACAATAGCCCTAGAAGCTTCCCTTCCATACATTTCGTCAAAGGGAGTCATTTTAAATCTTTTGTGTAAGAACTGTCCTGCCATTCCTAAGAGACACTCAAAAACTTGTCCAACATTCATTCGAGAAGGCACTCCTAGAGGATTTAAAACAATATCCAAAGGAGTCCCGTCAGGTAAATAAGGCATATCCTGACGAGGCAAATATTCTAGAAATGATCCTTTATTACCGTGACGTCCAGCCATTTTATCGCCTACCTGAATTTTTCTTTTCTGAGCAACATGTATTCTAATAGCAGCATTAGTTCCTGGAGGTAGTTCATCTCCACGTTGTCGAGTAAATACTCGAACACTGACAATCCTGCCCTTAGCAGCATTAGGCAATCGCAATGAGGTGTCTTTAACATCTCTAGCTTTTTCACCAAAGATTGCTCTTAAAAGCTTACCCTCTGGTAATTGATCAGACTCACCTTTGGGTGTAAGTTTCCCAACCAATAAATCACCAGCCTCTACCCAAGAACCTACTGTAATAATGCCTGTTCTATCAAGTTGTCTAGTTGCATGATCACTTAAACTGGGAATTTCACATGTGATTTCTTCTGGTCCCAACTTAGTCTGCCGAGCTTCAACTTCGTATTTTTCAATATGTATAGATGTATATACATCATCGTAAACCAGTCGCTCACTGATTAAAAAAGCGTCCTCGTAATTGAATCCTTCCCAAGGCATATAACCAATTAAAACATTTCTTCCTAAGGCCATTTCTCCACGATCAGTAGATGCGCCATCTGCTATTACCTGCCCTATAACAACTTGTTCAGCAGGCCAGACAATAGGTCTTTGATTAATGCAAGTATCTTGGTTAGAACGATAATATTTTCGCAATCTATAATGGATTATTCTTCCTTGAATATCTTGTATGCCAATTTTGTTAGAAGACACGTAATTAACAAGACCTTCTGTTCTACTGATGACAACCATACCCGAATCACGGGCAACTTTTGACTCAAAACCTGTTCCAACAATTGGCCTTTCTGGATACAATAAAGGAACAGCCTGGCGTTGCATATTTGATCCCATAAGTGCTCTATTAGCATCGTCATGTTCTAAAAAAGGAATCAATGATGTTGCAGCTGAAATCACTTGAACAGTGGAAACACCAATAAAATCCACAAGATTTGAAGGCGTTGTCGTAAATTGTTGACGGTATCTTACAGAGATAATCTCCTGCTTAATAACGTTACTAGAAGTCACTGGAGTATCTGCTGGTGCGATTTTATACTCATCTTCTTCATCAGCAGTCAAATAAAAACATTTATCACTACAAACTGTTTTATTAACAACTTTATAAAGAGGAGTTTCAATAAAACCATATTGATTAACTTTTGCACAGCTTGCTAAAGATCCAATAAGACCAGCATTTGGCCCTTCAGGAGTTTCAATTGGACAAATTCTACCATAATGGCTTGGATGAATATCCCTAACAGCAAAACCAGCACGGTCTTTGTTTAGTCCTCCAGGTCCTAATGCACTAATTCTACGTTTATGAGTAATTTCGGCCAAGGGATTAGTCTGGTCCATAAACTGAGATAATTGACTTGAACCAAAGAACTCCCTTACAACAGCTACTAATGGCTTAGGATTAATGAGGCTGGATAAGTTTAAAGAATCTATTTCGCAAATCATCATTCGTTCTCTAACAATTCTCTCTAACCGATTTAGACCGACACGTATTTGATTTTGGAGTAATTCTCCAACTGATCTAATACGTCTATTGCCCAGATGATCTATGTCATCTACTGTACCGAAGTTTTGTTCTCGCAAGTTAATAAGATAATCAACGGCTGCTAAAATATCTTGAGGAGACAAAACCCTAAAATTTTTTGGAAGGTTTAGTTTTAGTTTTTGATTTAATTTATAACGTCCAACTTCTCCTAAATCATACCTTTTAGGATCAAAAAAACGAGAATACAACACTTGTTGTGCAACAGATATTGTTGCAGGTTCATTAGGACGAAGCTTAGAATAAACGTGTAGTAAAGATTCTTCTTCTGTAATAAATTCTTCTAATTTTTCAGAAGAATCCTGTAAACTTTGTATTAAAAAGCTGTATTGACTTAATCCTTTTTTTATGTCATCAACAGTTAAACCAATGGCTCTTAAAAATACATAAGCGTCAATCTTATGTGTTTTATCAATACGAACATATACTAATCCTTTAGAATCAATCTCAAATTTAAGCCATGACCCTCTGTTTGAGATGAGACTTGCGCTATATGTTTGTTTCTGTTTTAGGTCTATTTCTTGTTTAAAGTAAATTCCAGGACTTCTTACAATTTGATTAACAATTACACGTTCCGTTCCAGATATAACAAAAGTTCCCCTATTAGTCATCATAGGAAGGTCTCCAATAAAAACAGACCTTTTTCGGTACTTTTTGTTTCTATTATAAATTTCTTTATCAGTTGTTGCTGTTGAAGTATGACTATCCGAGAAATCGCCACTTTTTCTTACAAGTTTGACAGGCACATATATCTGAGCGCTATATGTCCTTTCTCTTCTTTTAGCCTGTCTTACACTATATTTTGGAAATTTTATTTTATACTCTTTTGAAAAAAATTTTAATTCTAATCTATTTGTAGGATCCGAAATAGTAGGAAAAGATTCAAAAACCTCTCCCAAACCGTCTTCTAAAAACCAACGAAAACTTGCTCTTTGAATTTCTACTAAATCTGGAAGTTTAGAATTAGTTTGCATATTATTTAAGTGAATCATTCATTTCCTTGAAGATTATCTCTGCCCAATTTTTTAGGATAGATGTTACTATAACTTGTTTATTTGACATATAAAGCTTTTCAAAGCCTATTGGCTAATTATGTGAAACATTTACTAAACAAGTCATTTGGAATTAACTTAATTACATATAATTCTTACATATATGAATGGGGTAAACTTAAAAATTTATTAGACTAATAAATATTTGTGTGAGTCTTGCACAAAAAAATCAGGATAGAAGCATTTTTGTGCAAGAGAGTATCTAAGTGATATAAAATGTAAATCAAAACTAATGTTACGATAAGATAGAAGAGATCGTAAAAAACATATGATTTGTAATAAATTACAATTTTATAAATATTAATTAATCGTAATTAAACTAATTTAGGGTCTTAAATGTTCTAGCAATTAACGATTTTTTTCGTGCTGCCGTATTTTTATGAAATACTCCTTTCTTAGTTCCTTTGTCAATCCGACTATAAATCTGAGAAACATAAATAGAAAGAGATTCTTTATCGACTTCGCTATCTTCTACCTTGAGCAAAGAAAAATATTTTTTCATCAAAGTTTTCACAGAAGACTTATATAATAAGTTCTGCTTACGATTTCTATCAGCTACTTTAATTCGTTTAATTGCCGATTTATTTTTTATTACCATATTTAGGATATCTGTTATGAGATAAAATGCTAAAAATGACAAGTTTGCTTTCATGCATTTCATACGATATTAAGTAAAAAACATCTTACGTTAATAGATATAAAAAAGAACATTATAGCATTATGCATTTTGAAAACATTATACTTTACACTTAAAACAAAAGTCAATTTTTTTCAATCAGGCAATAAATCTACAGTGTTTAATAAAAAAAATATATATAATGTGGAAATAGCTAGCAACAATAATCAATAAAATCATACCAAATTAGCTTTATATAAAAAATTATAGGAATTAACTCTATCAAACTAAGAAAGAATTAATACCTCTTGTAATATACAAAATAGCACAAGAGGTTATCTGGAAGATTACTCAAAAATATAATAGATCAAACTAAACCAATGCCGGATTTAAATCTTGAAGCATACCTAAAAATAATGCTGGATCGCCAGCTTTTGGTTTTTGCTCTTGAGGTCTAAAATAATGCACTGGTCCTTGCCATGTATATTGAGGCATACCTAACTTAGAATGAAAATCTTTTCCATAACGTGGAGTTTTCAGATTGAAAGGAACTTGGCCCTTGCTTCGTTGAGCAACAACGCGTCTGCGTTGATAAGGGACAGTAGAATCACCAAAATTAATATTATATTCATCACTATCTAGCAACATATTAACAAAAACTTCAAAACCTTGGCTCGCGATTACAACGGACCAAGCTTGTTTTTCTCGTTCATTATAAACGTCTCTTCCTAAAACTCGTTGGACACACATTTCAACAAAACGATAATTATTGTTAACATCATAATTCAATTTTTGAAAAGGTTCTGATAACAATAGTCCAGCGATAAATTCTTTTACGCTGATCTGATTAAAACGCAATTGAGATTCTAAGAACGGTTGTGTCGAACTTTTTAAAATTTGGTGTTCACTATATATTTGTCGATAAGCAGCCCAAATTATTTGATCCATCTCAAAAGGAGTTGGTAAGCTATCGGTATTATAAATAATAGGTTGTTCATCACCAGGTAACGCTTCAAAACCATCAACTCTTTGATTTTGAGTTGATAACGAATAGCTTAATAGTGGAATAGACATTCTTTAATCTCCAAAAAAACAGATAAGTTATTGTACTGATATACAAAAAGAGTGTTTCAACTTTTATCAATATTACTTAAAGATGTGTGCACAGCAACAATAAAAAAGAAATGAAAGGTGACAGCATCTTGAATTGGGTTTGTTAACAAGGAACTCTAAACATATTATACATGAATAAAGTACATTAGAATAAAAATAATGGTTTAATTAACAAAATTAATCAATATTTAAAAAACAAAAACCATTACCGGAAAAAATATCCGGTAATGGCAAGCATCTACTAACGATCAAAGAAAAATGAACTTTAATAACTCTTTATTATTTCTTATCCAAATTTACCAGAAGTAGACGCTATAACAAAGGCAGCATATGTTAGAACATAACCAACTGCGAAATGCGTTAGTCCAACAAGTCTAGCTTGTACAATAGAAAGAGCTACTGGTTTGTCTTTCCATTTCACCAAGTTTGCTAAAGGAGTTCTTTCATGAGCCCAAGCTAATGTCTCAATCAGTTCTTGCCAGTAACCTCTCCAAGATATTAAGAACATAAAGCCTGTTGCCCAAATTAAGTGAGCAAAAAGGAACATCCAAGACCATACAGATAAACCATTCATTCCATAAGGATTATAACCATTAATTAATGGAGAAGAATTTAACCATAAGTAATCTCTGAACCAACCCATTAAATAAGTAGAAGATTCATTAAATTGAGCTGAGTTGCCTTGCCATACAGATACGTGCTTAAAGTGCCAGTAAAAAGTAACCCAACCAATAGTATTAAGCATCCAAAAAACGGCTAGATAGAAGGCATCCCAAGCGGAAATGTCACAAGTTCCTCCTCTACCAGGACCATCACATGGGAAACTATAACCAAAATCTTTCTTATCTGGCATAAGTTTAGAACCTCGCGCATCTAGAGCACCCTTAACAAGAATAAGAGTGGTAGTATGTAATCCTAAAGCAATTGCATGGTGAACTAAAAAATCACCAGGACCAATCGGTAAGAACAGAGAATTTTTTCCACTGTTTAAAGCCTCTAACCATCCTGGAAGCCATACATTGCTAGACGCAAAAGATGCTGCGTTTTGAGGTGATGATAATAGAACATCAAAACCATATAAAGCTTTTCCAGAACTCGCTTGAATCCATTGAGCAAATACTGGTTCAACAAGAATTTGCTTCTCAGGACTACCAAACGCTGTTACAACATCGTTGTGAACGTAAAGACCTAAAGTATGAAAACCTAAAAATAGACTAACCCAGCTTAAGTGCGAGATAATCGCTTCTTTATGTTCTAACATACGAGCCAGAACGTTTCCTTTGTTCTGTTCTGGTTCATAATCACGAACAAAAAAGATTGCGCCGTGAGCAAATGCACCAACCATAAGGAAACCAGCAATATATTGATGATGAGTATATAGAGCTGCTTGAGTAGTAAAATCTTTTGCAATGAATGCATAAGAAGGCATAGCATACATATGTTGAGCCACTAGGGAAGTTACAACACCAAGAGATGCTAAAGCTAGACCAAGCTGAAAGTGTAACGAATTTGTTATAGTATCAAACAAACCTTTATGTCCAGCACCTAATCTTCCTCCAGGAGGACGGTGTGCATCTAAAATCTCTTTCATGCTATGTCCGATTCCCCAGTTCGTACGATACATATGTCCCGCTACAACAAAAATAACACCAATCGCTAAATGGTGATGTGCTATATCTGTTAACCATAGAGCTTGACTTTGAGGATGAAAACCACCTAAGAAAGTTAACATTGCTGTACCAGACCCATTAGCAGTACCAAAAGCATGACTAGCTGTATCTGGGTTAGCAGCATATGCTCCCCAGTTACCGTTAAAGAAAGGCTCTAAGCCAGCTGGGTGCGGCAGAGTTGTAGTGAAATTGTCCCATCCAACATGCTGTCCTCTCGATGCAGGTATTGCAACGTGTACTAAATGACCAGTCCATGCAATGGAACTAACACCAAATAGACCAGATAAATGATGATTTAGTCGTGACTCATTGTTCTTAAACCATGATAGTCCTGGTCTAAACTTAGGTTGTAAGTGTAACCATCCGCCAAATAAGAATATTGCAGAAAGAACTAGAAGAAACAATGCTCCTGAGTACAATTCATTATTTGTTCTCATACCAATTGTATACCACCAGTGGTAAACACCAGAAAAAGAAATATCAACCGGATAAGAAGCTCCACCACGAGTAAATGCTTTTAAAGCTGATTGACCAAAGTGTGGATCCCAAATTGCGTGTGCAATTGGTTTAACTTTTGTTGGATTTAAAATCCATTGTTCGAAATTACCTTGCCAAGCAACATGAAATAAATTGCCGGAAGTCCATAAAAATATAATAGCTAAATGACCAAAGTGAGACGCAAAGATTTTTTGATACAGATTTTCTTCTGTCATGCCATCATGAGTTTCAAAGTCATGAGCTGTAGCAATTCCATACCAAATCCTTCTAGTAGCAGGATCTTGCGCCAAAGCTTGGCTAAATTTAGGAAATTTTGTTGCCATAGTTTTGTTTTTTTATCTTATTAGTTTGTGTTTATCCTACTGAGACAATTCTCGCTAAGAAGAATGCCCAAGTAGTCCCGATACCTCCAACCAAGTAATGAGCAACACCAACTGCTCGTCCTTGAGTAATACTTAATGCACGAGGTTGAATACTTGGTGCTACTTTTAATTTGTTATGAGCCCATACAATAGACTCAATTAATTCTTGCCAGTAGCCTCGACCACTAAATAAGAACATTAAACTAAATGCCCATACAAAGTGAGCTCCCAAGAAAATTAAACCGTAAGCTGATACAGCAGAACCATAGGATTGAATTACTTGAGATGCTTGAGCCCAAAGGAAATCTCTTAGCCAACCGTTAATAGTAATGGAACTTTGTGCAAAGTTTCCACCAGTTATATGAGAAACTGATCCTGTCGAAGTTACTGTTCCCCAAACATCAGACTGCATTTTCCAACTAAAATGGAATATAACAATCGAAAGAGAATTATACATCCAAAATAAGCCTAGAAAAACATGATCCCATGCTGAAACTTGACAAGTTCCTCCTCTACCAGGACCATCACACGGGAAGCGGAAACCTAAATTCGCTTTATCTGGGATTAATCGAGAGTTTCTTGCAAATAATACACCCTTTAATAAAATTAATGCTGTTACATGAATTGTAAAAGCATGAATATGATGAACCATAAAATCAGCTGTTCCCAGTGAAATAGGCATCATAGCCACTTTTCCACCTATGGCAACAACATCTCCTCCAAAAGCGTAACTTACGTTAGCTAATGCATTTGGTGCTGTATTACCAGGAGCTGCACTATGAATTCCTTGAACCCATTGAGCAAATACTGGCTGTAATTGAATAGCAGTATCTGAGAGTCAGAGTAGACAAAATAAACAAGTCCCTCTATATAAGCCATAAAACCAGTTTTTATTGGAGATGGCTTTCTATTTCACTGAAATTATAAGTTAAGGATTAAATTCATTAAAAAGCTCTAAAATATAACCATCCTGTGCAATCCGTTTTTTATTTTTTACTATCTGAATACATTTTTTGTTCCAATGTGTGACACGGTTTTTTTTCAATCTCTTAACATACCAACGATATAATTTTTCGTTGAGAAGCCAATCTAATTGATCTAACGTAGAACGTGGTACGAAAAGTGAATAATGACTTCGCCAATTAACAACTAGGGGATTGATCAAAACTATCGCTTTATAAAGTGGCATATTTGTTTTTGCTCTAGTTGTTCCATCTTTTCGTTTGCTTCTTAAGATATAGCGAGCCTTAGCTAATACAAGTTTTCGCTGCTCTTTTGCCGCATTTAAATATATTTGACTATAAATATTATCCCGAACCACTAAAAACTTCGGTACTATTTCAAAACCAAGAAATTCAAAAGATTGCTGTTTTGTAAAGATACGTGTCTTCTTTTTATTATATCTTAGACCTACTTCTGACAACCAATGTATAGCCTGTTCAAAGAAATCACTGAGATTCTTCAAATCATCAGAAAAGAATATAATTGTGTCTTGATATCTATGAAATCGAAAATGATTTCTATCATAGATGATATTACATAATTGTATTTCAAAATTAAGTAATACAATATGTGATAATAGATGATCAAAATCTTTGATATCTAATTTAAAGTTTGAGATATCTAGATTGGGAAAAAGAGACTTATTATCTTTCTGATTTCTAAGAAAGTGTTGTATATGAGTATTGAACTTATCTATCGTCGACAGAATATTCAAAACAAAATCAATATTCAGTTCTTCCTTTTCTACTACAAAAGTAGCTATATATAATCTTCTATTAAAATATGACAAATTTAAGTCATAAACAACAGATTGGATCATTGAATTAGCACTTCGATCTAGTAAGCACAAAACATTATTGTTTTTTGAATAGGCTTCCCATTCTGGTCTTAAAGCTAAGTATAATAATTGGTTTTTTGCACTATCATAAAAATTAATTAGTTCATTCTTTAGATTAAAAGGCAAAGTAGACAGACCTATCTCCATACTTAAGGCTAAATGTAATTTTTGAGAAGAATTTAGACTTTTGAAAGAGTTAATATCTTGGAGTAGAACAGTACGTGACTCCGAAATTTGCTTAACAACAAATAGCTTTGCTGCATAGGAGGTAGCAAAAAACTCCTGCAGTTTGTGGAGTTCCACTTTAGAATTTCTAAAAGACAACTTATATATTGTTAATTGTAAAGAAAAAACAAATTTCTCTATCTGAGACCATGGCAAAAGGTTCCAGTCTGCTTGCTGAGAGATGGTTAGATTCTTGTTAATGTCTTTGAATGTAGAATGCTTTGATTCTTTAAACACTATTTAATATCCTTTTCCTTAAAAGTAATCCAATGGAAGCGCTGTATAAACTTATCTAAAAATTAAACAGCCTCAATTTTTCTACTATAGTAATAAACTACATAATTATCTACTGAAAAATTAGAACAATTTATCAAACACAGGTATTCTCTTTAAGAATTTTTAGAAGAATGATTTGTGTATTGGTACATGTAGACTTAATACTTTACGAATTATTTGTTTATGATGTAAATAATTGGATCTTACATTCTGTTTTCTTTTTTAGAAAAAAATACCATATTAAGATATTTATTGTCTAGCTAATTTTTTTGCTTTAATAAATTAATAAAAGCAATTTCAGCAAAATTTACACATGTCTTGAGATCGACCTAATGCTCTCATAGTATCATTGTGAATATAAAGACCAAAACTATGGAATCCTAAAAAGATACACACCCAATTTAAATGAGAAATAATCGCATCTCGGTGTCTAATCATTCTATCTAATAAATTATTATAGTTTTGACTTGGATTGTAATCTCTTATCATGAAAATAGCACCATGAGCCGCTGCGCCAACTATACAAAAACCTCCGATCCACACGTGATGCGTAAATAGAGATAATTGAGTCGGATAATCAGTAGCAATATAAGGATATGGTGGCATTGCATACATGTGATGAGCCACTATAATACTTAAAGATCCCATCATTGCCAAATTAATTGCTAGTTGAGCATGCCATGAAGTAGTTAAAATTTCATATAGTCCTTTATGGCCTTCACCTGTTAATGGACCTTTATGCGCTTCTAATATTTCCTTCATACTATGACCAATGCCCCAGTTCGTACGATACATATGTCCTGCAATTATGAATAATACAGCTAAAGCAAGATGATGATGAGCTGTATCACTTAACCACAGACCACCTGTTACAGGATTAAGACCACCTTTAAAAGTTAAAAAGTCAGAATATTCATTCCAATTTAAAGTAAAGAAAGGGGCTAAACCTTTTGAAAAACTAGGATATAGTTCTGCAAGCAACTGTTTGTTCAGAATAAATTCATGAGGAAGAGGAATTTCTTGAGGAGAAATACCTGCATCTAATAATTTATTAATAGGTAATGAAATATGAATCTGATGACCAGACCATGATAAACATCCCAGTCCTAACAATCCAGCTAGGTGATGATTCATCATTGATTCCACATTTTGAAACCACTCTAACTTAGGAGCAGCTTTATGGTAATGAAACCAGCCCGCCCACAACATTAAACCAGACATAACTAAACCGCCAATAGCAGTTGCATATAGTTGTGTTTCGGTAGTAATGCCAGAAGCTCGCCACATTTGGAACCAACCAGAAGTTACTTGTACTCCCTGGAAACCACCACCAACATCTCCATTTAAAATTTCTTGTCCAACAATTGGCCAAACAACTTGTGCACTAGGTTTAATAGCGGTTGGATTACTTAACCAAGCTGTATAATTAGAAAAGCGTGCACCATGAAAATGCATACCGCTTATCCAAAGAAATATAATAGATAGTTGACCAAAATGAGCACTAAATATTTTTCTAGAAACCTCTTCTAGAGAACTAGTATGACTAATATATGGAAAGTAATAATTCCTATCTCTAAACTGAAAGAAGTCATTTCTCACTATTCAGCTTATGATCTTACACTAAAGTAACATTTTTATCTAATCAATCGTACATATAAAACTTATAAGTATAAACTAAAAATAGGATTTAGGTTGAACGTTACATTTCCCTTTGATAATAGGACATCAAACTACAAAACGAACCTTATCCGTAATATTATATAAGTAAAATACTTAGAATTTTTATGTTACACATCAAAGTCGTGAGCATCTGCATGAAGATTCCAGATCCAAGTTGTTGTTTTTGGACCTTTAGCAAGTGTACGCGAGAAATGACCTGGAGTTGCCCACTTTTCAAAAGATGTAGCAACTGGATCTTTATCAACACTAATCTTAACTTTCTTTGCCTCTTGCTCTGTTGAGCTTGTTGTCATTGAGATTCTCCTCTCATGAGACAAGGACCTAAAAACGCTCACTTCTTATATATAAGAACATTTATTGAAGATAAGACTAATATATTATTATCAATAATTGTACCTTTTACTATCGAAGCAAGTTTTTGATTTACTTTACATATATTATAGACAACTCAACGTTTGTTAAAATCTTCTGTTAACAATAATTAATTTAAAATAATTATTAACAGAAGATTTTTCTTTAGCAATAAGACTCGTAAGATATTGTTTCTGGGAGTGAAGAATACTCTTCTACTATATTGCGAAATTCTTGACCATCTATAGTTTCTTTTTCAATCAATAGATCGACTAAACGATCAATTACAACTCTGTTATCTACTATAATATCTATTGCTTGGGTATGACAAGCATCGACAATTTGTTTAACTTGTCCATCAACACTTGTTGCTACGCTGTCAGAATAATCAGAACTAGTATTCATAGATCGGCCTAAAAATGGATCTCCACCTTGACTCTCTAAAGATAAAGGGCCTATGTTTGACATTCCAAACCTAGTTACCATCTGTCTAGCCATGGAAGTTACCTGCTGTAGATCATTACCAGCACCTGTCGTTACCTCAGCATCTCCAAAAACAACTTCTTCAGCCGCTCGACCACCAAGAGCAGCGACTATTCGAGCCAAAATTTGTGCTCTGGAAATTAGTGTTTGGTCTTCTGATGGCATAAACCAAGTAAGACCACGAGCTTGACCGCGAGGAATTAAAGTGACCTTTTGTACTGGATCATGATACTTCAATAAAGTACCAACAATAGCATGTCCGACTTCGTGGTAAGCAATCAATCTTTTAGTTTTACTATCGACTAGAGGAACACCTTCCATTCCTGCAACAACTCGATCAATAGCTTTATCTATTTCTTGCATGCTAATAGAGTCTTTCCGTAATCTAGCAGTAAGTATAGCTGCTTCGTTCATCAGATTAGCAAGATCAGCTCCTGAGAAACCAGGTGTACGCCTTGCAATAGTTTCTAAAGAAACTTGAGAATTCATTTGTTTATTGCGTGAATGAACATTTAATATGGATAAACGACCTTTAAAATCAGGAATATCCACTGAAACCTGGCGATCAAAACGACCAGGTCTTAATAACGCTGAATCTAAAATATCTGCTCTATTTGTCGCAGCAATAACAATGATTCCCGTATTACCTTCAAAACCGTCCATTTCAGTTAAAAGCTGGTTAAGTGTTTGCTCACGTTCATCGTTACCACCACCAATGCCTGTACCTCGCTGACGACCAACAGCATCAATCTCATCAATAAAAACAATACATGGAGCATTTTCTTTTGCTTTCTTGAAAAGATCTCTAACTCGAGAAGCACCAACACCAACAAACATTTCTACAAATTCTGATCCAGATATGCTAAAAAATGGAACTCCGGCTTCGCCTGCAATGGCTTTTGCCAGTAAAGTTTTACCTGTACCAGGAGGTCCAACAAGTAGTACTCCTTTAGGAATACTAGCACCTACAGCAGTAAAACATTCAGGTTCTTTTAAGAAAGTAACCACTTCTTGAAACTCTTCTTTAGCTTCTTCGACACCTGCAACATCATCAAATTCAACTCCTGTTTTAGCTTCCATCTGAAAGTTTGCCTTTGATTTTCCAAACGACATAGCTTGTCCCGGACCACCAGGAGCATTATTTGAGCGTCTAAACAGAAAAGCTATACCTATTACTAAAATTAGTGGAAATAGTAAATTACCAAGAAGACTCCAAATAACAACAGAATTCCCAGCTGGATGAGCATCAAAATCAACATTAAAAGCTTTAAGCTTCGCAATTAAATCTGGTGCTGAAGCTGGTAATTCAACTCGAATTCTCTGAAGTCGATTTCCTAATTCTGGTCCCATTGCTTCTATAATAGCTGTATGACCAGAATCATATAAATCAACTTTTTTTACCCAGCCCATGTCAAGGTATTCCAAGAATCGTCCATAAGTCATACGAGAATTCGCAATATTTTTGCCAATTTCCCCACTACTGGGAACTACAAAACCTTGCCATATAAAAAAGATAACTACTACAATTGGCAAAGACCAAAGTAGTATTTGTTTCCATGAAAGCTTCATGAGTTTTTTTCCTTTAAAGATCGTAAATAATGAAGAGTTAAAATAACACAACGCAGCTATATAACATACAAAGCTGGCCCTCTATATTACCTTAGCACAACTATTTCAATTAATTCAACTAGCTAATTACCAGAAAGCTATCATTCTAATTTTGTATGAAAGAAATAATTAGCAGCAAAAAACATCAAAAAATTTAACAAGAAAAATGAAAAAATAATGTCTATTACAGATAATTGGCCAAACATAGTTACGATCGTCTTTTGACTAACACAAAACTCATCAGACATAAGCGTATACCTTAATGCTTCTATCGGATAAGTTAGAGGATTTAACGTTGCAACTAACTGAAGCCATTTTGGCATGAAAGTTAGGGGAGCTAATGCTGTACTAGAAAATAATATAGGTAAATTAATGATGAGAATCAAAGCCAAAAGTTCAATATGACCAGATAAGACAAAAGCTAATACTATGCTAAGAACAGTAACAAAACATATAAGAAGTAATAACATTAAAGTATTATAAAAAATAATGCTAAAATTTATGGAAATATAAATTTTATCTTTGGTCATAGTGATAAACCAAATAGTTAACATTTGAACAGTTGTTACACAGACAATATGACAAAAAGATGCAACAACTATTGACAACCTAGACGTCATAGGAACAGCTAAAAGGCGGTTGAAGAAACCAAATTCCCGGTCAAACATTATAGGCAAGCCAGCATTCAAGGAAGACGTAAATGCTGTAAATACAATAACTCCTGGACTAAGAAAATTATCATAATAAACAATTTTGTTCGAAAATGCAGGAAAGATAAAGTTTTGGAATAATGATCCAAATAATATGAGCCATAATAAAGGCTGAATTAAACCAGCTAAAAGAAAAGAGAAACGTCTGTATGACTGTATAACTAATCTATTAAATAGAGCTCTTATTTCTTGAATAAGATTGCCAAAAGTCAAAGGCAAAAAAGACTTAGCTAAAATCGGTGTCAACACAAATCTTTTCGAAGAACTTAACATGTTTTATTATAGGTAAAATCTAAATGTGAGGCGATTGCTTTAATATAAAGTGGACTTTTTAACATAAAATAGTTAATATAAGTGAAGAATTCATATGGCGAGTGTAGCCCAGTGGTTAAGGCAATGGATTGTGGTTCCATCATTCGCGGGTTCGATTCCCGTCATTCGCCCATATATTGTACAAAAAATTAAAATGATTCGTATCCTTCTTTTTCTAGTCGATACGCTAGTTCTGGACCACCTGTTTTTACAATTTTTCCATCTTTCATAATATGGATAAAATCTGGAACAATATAATCGAGGAGCCGCTGATAGTGCGTAATCAGAACTATTGCATTTTCATTGTTCGCTAGTTTCTTGATGTTGTTTCCTATGATCTTCAGAGCATCAATGTCAAGACCTGAATCAGTCTCATCTAAAATAGCTAATTTAGAATTTAGCAACGCCAACTGTAAAATTTCATTTTTTTTCTTTTCTCCACCAGAAAAACCTTCATTTACGTTACGAGTTAAGAAGTTAGGACTCATGCCAATCAATTCAAGTTTACTCGATACTAATTCAAAAAACTGTAAAGGGTCTAATTCTTCTAAACCATGTTTCTTATTTTTCTCATTATAAGATAGGCGTAAAAAGTCAGCATTACTCACTCCAGGTATCTCTACTGGATATTGAAATCCTAGAAAAATTCCTTCTCTAGACCGCTCATGAGCCTCTAAATTTGCAATATCATTACCTTCAAACAAAATCTGACCTTTATCTACAGAGTATGCTGGATGGCCTGCAACAACTTTAGAAAAACTGCTTTTACCCGAACCGTTCGGTCCCATAATAGCATGTATCTCGCCTGTTCTTATAGTTAAATCAAGATCCTTTAATATGGATGTATTCTCAACACTAGCCCTTAATTTCTTGACACTTAACAAAACACTAGACATATTATTCATCCAACACTTCCTTCTAATTTTAAACTTAATAATTTGTCGGCTTCTACTGCAAACTCCATTGGCAACTTAGTAAAAATATCTTTACAGAAACCACTAATCATTAAAGTAATAGCCTTTTCTATATCAATTCCTCTTTGCAGAAAATAAAAGATTTGCTCTTCTCCAATCCTAGAAGTTGAGGCTTCATGTTCTGTACGTGATGTAGAGTTCTGTACCTTAATATATGGAAAAGTATTCGCTGTAGAAGATGAACCAATTAATAGTGAATCGCACTGAGAATAATTCCTTGCATTAAATGCTCTTGGTCCTATTTTTACCAATCCTCTATAATTATTTTCAGACTTACCTGCAGAAATTCCTTTGGAAATTATAGTACTCTTAGTATTAGCACCAATATGTATCATTTTTGTTCCTGTATCTGCTTGCTGATAATTATTAGTTAAAGCAACAGAATAAAATTCTCCTACAGAGTTGTTACCACTGAGAATACAACTTGGATATTTCCAGGTAATAGCAGAACCAGTTTCTACTTGAGTCCAAGATATCTTAGAATTTTTACCAGAACATAGTCCTCTTTTTGTGACAAAATTATAAATGCCTCCCTTGCCATGTTCATCACCGGCATACCAATTTTGAACAGTCGAATACTTTATATCAGCACAATCAGCAGCAACCAATTCAACGACTGCTGCATGTAGTTGATTTGTGTCATATTGAGGAGCAGTACATCCCTCAAGATAGCTAACAGAACTATTATCTTCAGCTACAATAAGAGTTCTTTCAAATTGTCCCGCTTCCTTATCGTTAATTCTAAAATAAGTAGAAAGTTCCAAAGGACATTTAGTATTCTTAGGAATATAACAAAAAGAACCTTCGCTGAACACTGCTGAATTCAGGGCTGCGAAATAGTTATCTCCAGCTGGTACAACGCTACCCAAATACTTCTCAATTAAATCCGGATATTTATGAACAGCTTCTGAAATAGGACAAAATATTACTCCATGCTTAGCTAATTCTTCTTGAAAAGTTGTAGCAATAGAAACACTGTCAAAAATTACATCCACTGCAACATTACCTAAACGCTTTTGTTCATTTAACGGAATTCCTAATTTATTAAAAGTTTTTAGCAATTCCGGATCTAAGTCGTCTAAGCTATCTACTTGTTGTTTTTTTTTAGGAGCTGCATAATACAGTATATCGCTATAATCGATCTCCGGATATTTTACGTTAGACCATTGTGGTGGCTTCATTTTTTGCCACTTTTTGAAGGCCCTAAGACGAAAATCAAGCATAAATTGAGGTTCTGATTTTTTTTCTGAAATCATTCTGACAATATTTTCATCAATTCCTTTCGGAAAAAACTCAGATTCTATACTTGTAGTAAAACCATATTTATATGGCTGATTGATTAAATTTTCCATAGTATAAATTATAACTAATAATAACTAGCTATATATTAACAAATGTCATTTAAAAAAAGTCATTAAACTCTAATATGATCAAATATATACTATAATATATAGATATTTATTAAACAAGGAACAAATGGACATTCTTAGTTTGGGGTGGGCTGGATTAATGGCAGTCTTCAGTTTTTCTATCGCGCTAGTAGTTTGGGCTAGAAACGGTTTTTAAAAAAATATATTAATAAGGAAAAAAATGGGAAGCGAAATCATAACAGTTGCAATTTTGTGTAATGTATTAACAATAATTGGTTTAACTTTGGGATTTGTGTTACTTAGAATTCAAGGAGAATAAAAATCTAGCCATGGTAACATGGAGACCTTATTAGAGTAACGATTTTATAATATTAATTTCTCAATTATGTCAAAATTCCTAAATATAGTATGGTATCTTACATCTATATTATTAATAGTAGTGATTTTAATTCAAAATCCAAAAGCAGAAGGTGCTGGTGTGATGATGAAACCGATTTAGTTTAATTGTATAACATATATAAATTATGAAGAATTTATCATATTGTGTTTTAGAAGATTGTATCAGCATTGTGATTCAACACAACTTCAATGACAGCAAACACATTCTAATATTTAACATGTTCGAACTAAATTGAGTAACATTATATAGATGTTAATTATTAACATAGTATATAGCAGATAAAACCGCTGGCTAAAAAAGCTATATGCATATAAATATGCTCTTATAGCTTACACTAGAGATATTACTAATAAATATACAATATCAGCTGTTTACAAATCAGATATTTACATCTGACAGCAATATAAAAAAAAGAATAATAAAAATAACCTGGATTTTAAGTCAAACTATATACTTTGACAGATACTTTTAAAAACCAATGAGGTAAGCATAATTATATAGAAGTTTTAGTAATAAGATCAATTAAAAATTTAAATTCTATAACTGTCATTCTGATCAATAAAAATGCTAAACTTCTACGTAGTATTTTTTAGTCAATTGTAGAGATATAGACGAATACTATATTTATTAACAAAATAAATATTATTACTTAAGGAAGTATTTTATATTACTACTTTTTTTATAAAAAGTATATTTAAGCTATGATCTACAAAAGTAGAGTTTATAGTTTTAGAAACAAAGATCTAATATTTTTATTCGATTATATTATTTTTAATACTGACCGGACTTTTTGCACATTTTTATGTGGTGTACTGATAAATAAGTTTCTAATTGTATTTAAATACGATTAGAAACTTTACTGTGTAAAAAATTGCAACTTTGGGTACAAAAAAATATGAAAGAAGAAATGGACATTATAAAAGCATGGCAGCCAAGAAAGCTAAAAAGTAATTCATTGAAGGAAGTATTGCAAAAATATAACTATTCATTAAATGAAGGCGATATAGTTGCTGGGACCATCTTTAGTAAAGAAAAACACGGTTTACTGATCAATATTGGAGGTGAAAGTTGTGCGTATCTTCCAAAAGATGAGACTATAGATTGGAAATATTATGAATATTCCAACAAATTTAGTGAAACAAGAGAATTTTGTATAATCAAAGTTGCATCCAATAATAACATCATAGTTTCTATTAAAAAATTAAGAAATATACAATCTTGGGAACGAATCAAACAATTGTATGTAGAAGATGCTACTGCATTAGGGAAAATAACAAAGCAAAATAAAGGTGGTTTACTTGTTGATGTTGAAGGTATTATAGGTTTTGTACCTAATTCACATAGTAAAACATCTGAAGATATCAATAAAATAATAAAAAACAACGGTTCATTACCTGTTAAATTTTTGGAAATAAACGAAAAATCAGGTTATCTACTATTAAGCTATAAGAGATTTATATTACAATTATATAATAATAATTTCAATGTAGGAAAAGTAGTAAAGGGAAAAGTTACAAATATCAAACCGTACGGCGTTTTTGTTGATATAGGCAATGCTTCAGGTCTTTTGCACATATCAGAAATCGCAGATAAACATATTGACAACTTAGAAGAAATTTTCCAAATTGGAAATGAGATACTCGTATCAATTATCCACTTAGATACAAAACAAGGACGCATATCGTTATCTACAAAATTTTTAAACTAAGCAATGTTAAGAAATATTGCTTAGTTTGGTTTTTTTTAACTCTAGAAGATTAAACTTCTATATCGATACTAATACATCGGCTGTAAAAACAATTTTACAGTTGAAACAATAAAGTCCTTATTTTTATACAGGGAGTATACCCATGCTTGACGCATTTTCAAGAGTAGTAGTAAGTTCTGACAGTAAAGCTGCATACGTAGGTGGAAGCGACCTAGCAGCTCTTAAAAAATTTATTACAGATGGTAACAAAAGATTAGATTCTGTTAACGCTATCGTTTCTAACGCTAGCTGTATCGTTTCTGATGCTGTTTCTGGTATGATCTGTGAAAATCCTGGTCTAATTTCTCCAGGCGGAAACTGCTACACTAATCGTCGTATGGCTGCATGTCTACGTGATGGTGAAATCATTCTACGTTACGTTTCTTACGCTCTTCTTTCAGGAGATCCATCTGTATTAGATGATCGTTGTCTAAACGGCCTAAAAGAAACTTACATTGCTCTAGGTGTTCCAACTAACTCTTCTGTTAGAGCAATTGCAATCATGAAAGCAGAATCAGTAGCTTTCATTAACAATACTGCTAGTCTACGTAAAATGTCTTACATCGACGGCGACTGCTCTTCTTTAGCTGCTGAAGCTGGAAGCTACTTCGATAAAGTTTCTGCTGGAATCAGCTAATAGCAACTTGCTTTAGCTAGCAAAACAGAAAACTAGTACTTTAAAATACTTTATCCATTGAGGACAAAAACATGAAATCAGTTATCACTACAGTTGTTAGTGCTGCAGATGCTGCAGGCCGTTTCCCATCAAGCTCTGACCTTGAATCTGTTCAAGGAAATATCCAAAGAGCTGCTGCTAGATTAGAAGCTGCTGAAAAGTTAGCTAGCGGACATGAAGCTGTTGTTAAAGAAGGTGGAGATGCTTGCTTCGCTAAATACTCTTTCCTAAAGAATCCTGGGGAAGCTGGTGACAGCCAAGAAAAAATTAACAAGTGTTACAGAGATGTAGACCACTACATGCGTCTAATCAACTACTGTCTAGTAGTAGGCGGAACTGGACCTCTTGACGAATGGGGAATTGCTGGTGCTCGTGAAGTATACCGTACTTTAAACTTACCAACTTCTTCGTACGTAGCAGCTATGGCTTTCACTCGCGATAGAGTTTGTGTTCCTCGCGATATGTCAGCTCAAGCGGCTGTTGAATACGTAGCTTACCTAGACTACGTATGTAACGCGCTTTCTTAATCGAAATAAAAAATATCCTTTCTCTATATAAGAGAAGGGATATTTTTTCGATATAAGTTGATATTATATAAGATATATGATATATATAGACAAGAATTAAAGGAATATCGAGGGTTGCTAACTCAATGGTAGAGTACTCGGCTTTTAACCGATTTGCTCCGGGTTCGAGTCCCGGGCAACCCAAAAACAACAAAAACGAGATTACAAAAAATAAGAAGTGTTACAAAATCTATCAATATTCATGATAGTTAAAAAATACATCCTATGCTTATTATTAAGCTAGACTAAAATTGCTACTACAAAATATGGTAACAATTATTAAGCATTATAAACTAAGGAGCTAATAATATGAGTGTTCAAGCTAGTGGAGGAAGTCCTCTCGTAAAACCTCAACTATATAAAACGACATCGATTCTAGCAATAAAACAAGCAGAGCAGCAAGATAGATTTCTCGAAAAAGGAGAGTTAAACCAACTAGCGTTTTTCTTAAATTCGGGGGTTCAAAGATTAGAAATTGCAGATATTCTGACAAAAAATGCTAATGTACTTGTTTCTAGAGCTGCAGATAAGATTTTTGTAGGAGGTTCTGCTATTTCATTTTTAGAAAGACCTCAAGCTTCAATAAGAGATGACGACAAAAAAACAGCTGATAGTATATCTGGTGATGCGCAATCCAACATTCTAGAAGGTTTCGGTTCATTATTTAGTTCTGGTGATGCTAGTCCACCAGGTTTTAAACCTATAAATGTATCAACATACGGGGCAACTCGTATGCGTAAATCCGTAAGGGATTTAGATTGGTTTTTAAGATACTTAACCTATGCTATTATCGCTGGTGATACAAACATATTATCAGTAAACATTAGAGGCTTAAGAGAACTAATTGAAAACGCGTGCTCTAGTGCAGCAGCAATAGTAGCACTTAGAGAAATGAGACGAACAGCATTAACAATATTTGCGGATAACTCTGAGGAGCAAAATCTAGTAAGAGAGTACTTTAATGTTTTAATCTCCGAGTTTGAAGCTTCTTCTTTAACTGATAAAGTAAGAAAAAGAGTATCTACAGATCTTCAAGGTTTAAAGTTACCTCAAATATATGCACAAGCTGGAGTTTCAACTCCAAAATACGTCATGAAAACAGGCTTGTCTAGTGTAGAAAAAAATAGTGTAGTACAAGCTGCATACAGACAAGTATTTGAAAGAGACATAAATAAAGCTTACGGTATACTTTTTTCTGATTTAGAATCTCAACTAAAGAATGGTCAAATATCCACTAAGGAATTTGTTCGAGCTATTGGCAAATCAGAAGTATACAGAAAACAGTTCTATGAACCATTTGTTAATAGTAGAGTAGTTGAATTAGCATTCAAACATTTTCTCGGTAGAGGACCCAGTTCCTTAACAGAATTCCAAAAATATTTTGGTATTTTGAGCAATAAGGGAATTAACGGATTGGTTGATAATATCATAAACGGTAAAGAATATTCTGATTATTTTGGAGAAGAAACTGTTCCTTACTTTAGGGACCTAGGTGAAGATCCTCAGGAATGTCGTAATTGGGGAGTACAAATCAATTTACTAAACTATAGCGCCCCGTTCCGTAAAGTGCCACAATTTATTACATTGTTTAGTGATTACACACAAAAACTACCAGATCAACATCCATACGGTAGAGGAAATGATCCTTTAGCAATTCAATTTGGAGCTATTTTTCCAAATGATACTGTTAACCCAAAAACCAGACCAGCATTTTTCGGTAAAGATACTCGAAGAATATTAGTTAGAAAAGGACCTGGTATTTTTAATCAGATGAGCAACCCAGGTGCCAGAAGTGTACCACTGAAAACTTTAGGACCTAAAATTTTTAAATTAGATAAAAGTATCAATAATATTGAGGCTATTATACAAGCTTCTTATCTAAGAGTTTTTGGTAGACCTTTATATCAAGCAGAAAAAGATTTATTCAGTAAATCAGAAAATCAATTAAGAGATAATGCTATCTCTGTAAAAGAATTTATCAAAGTACTTGCAAAATCAACAACATATAGAAAACTATATTGGAACAACTTATATATTTGCAAAGGAATAGAACATCTACATGGTAGGTTACTAGGTAGGCCAACATATGGACGACAAGAAATAGATAGTTACTTTGACATATCATACAAACAAACTTATTCCGATGTCGTAGATAAAATGATGGAAAGCCCAGAATATGAAGAATGTTTTGGCAGCACAAGTGTTCCATATGAAAGATATGTAACACCTTCAGGTTTAGCAATGAGAACCTTTAGACCAAGTACAATAAATCAAATTCCTGGCAAAGTAAATACTTTAAAAACTGATAGATTTATTGAACTAGGTGCTATTAAAGAGAAAAGAAGCGAAAATAATATATTTCAAAGGACTCAACAAGGTGTAACAAAACTGCGAAGTCAGAGAGTTACTTTCGATTCAAAATCAGCTACATCAATAGAAGAAAAAGAACAAGTTATAAAAGCTGCTTATAGACAAATATTTGAAAGGGATCTCAACGTTTTATCATTGGGCAATGAATTTGTAGGTCTGGAATTAGAATTCTTAGAAGATAAAATTTCGATTAAAGAATTTATTCAACAACTTGGATTGTCCGATCTGTATAGTAAAGAATTTTACCAACCTTATCCAAACACAAAAGTAATTGAATTAGGTACAAAACATTTCTTAGGCAGAGCTCCCAATAATCAAGCTGAAATCAGATTCTATAATCAAGTATTAGCTTCAAAAGGACTTAAAAGTTTTATTTCCATACTAACTAGCAGTCAAGAATATACTACGTTATTTGGTGATACTATAGTACCTTATAGAAGATTCCCAACTCTACCAGCATCAAATTTTCCAAACACTGAAAAGTTATACAATAACTTTACTAAACAAGATGATTCAATTATAGTTCCAAGCTTTAAAGCTATACAAGGAAACCAATAAGAACTAAGTTGCTTTAGTACTTAGTAAAAAGATAGTTTAAATACAGCAAAATAATGTATAATTATTACATATAAGTAAGAAATTATTACTTTTAGTATTTAAATTGCTTACAATATCTGAAACCAATACTTAATGAAGCTTAACAGGAGTGTAATTAATGAGCATTGTAACTAAATCGATTGTCAACGCAGATGCAGAAGCTCGGTACCTTAGTCCAGGAGAATTAGATAGAATTAAAAGTTTTATACTGTCTGGGCAAAGAAGACTGAGAATCGCACAAATTTTGACAGACAACCGCGAAAGAATTGTAAAACAAGCAGGTCAACAACTATTTCAAAAACGCCCAGATGTTGTATCTCCAGGTGGAAATGCATACGGTGAAGAAATGACTGCTACATGTCTAAGAGACCTAGATTATTATTTAAGACTTGTGACTTACGGTATTGTAGCTGGAGATGTAACTCCTATAGAAGAAATAGGTCTTGTAGGTGTTAAAGAAATGTATAATTCATTAGGCACTCCTATTTCAGGAGTTGCTGAAGGTGTAAAATGCATGAAAACGGTTGCTTGCTCTTTCCTTTCAGGAGAAGACTCTGCTGAAGCTGGTTTCTACTTTGACTATACGTTAGGTGCAATGCAATAATACAACTAGGTATACAACTTGTACTAAATATAATTTTGATATAAAAAAACTACCCTCTCATAACACAAAGTAAAGTAATCAAAGGAATTCTAAAACTATGCAAGATGCAATTACTTCTGTAATCAACGCAGCTGATGTTCAAGGAAAATATTTAGATGACAGCTCTGTAGAAAAACTAAAAAGCTACTTTAAAACTGGTGAACTTAGAGTTAGAGCTGCTGCTACTATAGCTGCAAATGCTGCTACTATCATAAAAGAATCAGTAGCTAAGTCGTTACTTTACTCTGATATCACACGTCCTGGTGGAAATATGTATACAACACGTAGATATGCAGCTTGCATCAGAGATTTAGATTATTATCTAAGATACGCAACCTATGGAATGTTAGCTGGTGATCCATCAATATTAGATGAAAGAGTACTAAATGGCCTAAAAGAAACTTATAATTCTCTAGGAGTACCAATTGGTGCGACTATTCAAGCAATTCAAGCTATGAAAGAAGTAACATCTAGTTTAGTTGGACCAGAAGCTGGACAAGAAATGGGACTTTACCTAGACTACACTTGTTCTGGATTAAGCTAAAAATACGTTTCTTATTTTACAAAAAAAATGACTACAACTAAAGTAAAAAAAGTTGTAGTCAAAATGATTGTCAATTTTTCAAGAACCATAATGAATGATTATAAAATAGACTCAAGAGATATACTGTGTAAAACAGAATCGCTCCTTAATACAGAACATAGTCGCTACAAAATTACTGTTCAAGTTGCTCATAGAGCTAAAAGACGAAAGTATGAGGATATAGATATTGTAGATGATCCATTAATTAAGCCAGTCATAAGAGCAGTGATTGAAATGGTCGACGAAATAACCCAACCTGAAATAATTATAGACTAAGAGATAAAAATATTGCTATTTTCAAAAAGTTATGGTATTTTATAATGCATAAGGGGTCGATGCCCGAGTGGTTAAAGGGGGCGGATTGTAAATCCGCTGGTTTTTCCTACGTTGGTTCAAATCCAACTCGGCCCAAATCTAAATAGAACAAAGTAATAGAAATAGCCCTTATAACTCAGTGGTAGAGTACTTCCTTGGTAAGGAAGAAGTCACCAGTTCAAATCTGGTTAAGGGCTTATATAAAAGTAAAAGAAAAAAAATATGTAATAATTCAATTAAGTAAGAGTCTTTACTAAAAACAACGAACAGTTAACTTGCAGAAACAAAAAACATCCACTCTATTTATGACTAACAAAAAGCATTATTCTGTAAATAAATCATTGATCCATGACCTAAGGTCAAAAAAAGATGAAGTAGCATCTATGACACAAGAAAAAGACGCTTGTGGTGTAGGTTTCATAGCCAATATAGACAATAAAGCATCACATAAAATAGTAATGAAAGCTATAGAGGCTTTGACTGCAATGGAACACAGAGGCGCCTGTGGAGCCGACAGAGATTCGGGTGATGGTTCCGGTTTAACGACTGCGATTCCTGTTGAACTGTTAAAAAATTACAGCAACTCACAGAACTGGAATCTATCAGACAATAGCTTGCTAGGTGTTGGAATGGTATTTTTACCAAAAAAACAAACAGTAGAGATAAAACAAGTTATTCAACAAATTATAAAAACCGAAGGACTCAACTTTTTAGGTTGGAGAACAGTGCCTGTAAATGATAAAGTTTTAGGGACACAAGCAAAAAACAATCAACCAGTGATAGAACAATTATTCATAAATTCTTTGAATATCGGTGAAGCAGAATTCGAACGATATTTATATTTAACTAGGAAAAAGATCGAAAAAGCTGTATGCCAATTATTTTTGTCAGAGTGTAAAGATTTTTATATCTGTTCACTATCATGTAGAACAATTGTATACAAGGGTATGGTTAGATCAAGTGTACTTGGACAATTCTATCAAGATTTATACCATCCAAACTATAAAAGTTCGTTTGCAGTATATCATAGAAGATTTAGCACAAATACAATGCCAAAATGGCCGCTAGCACAACCAATGAGATTCATCGCACATAATGGAGAAATTAATACTCTGTTAGGAAACCTCAATTGGATGAAGACAAGAGAACCGTTTTTACAACATCCATACTGGAAAAATAAAATAGAAGATTTACAACCAATAACCAATATTGCAAATAGTGACTCTGCCAATTTAGATGCTACAGTAGAATTACTAATTAATACTGGTCGATCTCCTCAAGAAACATTAATGATAGTCATACCAGAAGCGTATAAAAATCAGCCAGAATTAAACGATAATCATAATATAACGGATTTCTACGAATACTATTCCCATTTAGTAGAACCATGGGATGGACCAGCTCTTGTTACATTTACTAACGGAAGAACGATCGGAGCAACTTTAGACCGCAATGGTTTAAGACCTGCAAGATACTGCATTACTAAAGATAATTTAATTATAGTGTCTTCAGAATCAGGAGCAATTAATATCAAATCAGATAACATAAAAACAAAAGGACGTCTTGGTCCAGGACAAATGGTTTTAGCTGATTTAGAAAATAGAAAGATTGTATACAATTGGGACATTAAATCCGAAGTTGCACAACGCTTACCATATAAAAAATGGCTTGAAGAATCACGATTTACAATGAAAACAAGTGCTTTTTTAGATACATCAATCATGAATGATAGCACAATTTTTCAGTGGCAAAGTGCTTTTGGCTATTCTACAGAGGATGTAGAACTAGTGATAGAAAATATGGCAAGTCAAGGCAAAGAACCTACTTTTTGCATGGGGGATGATATACCATTAGCAGTTTTAGTATAAGGAATTTTATACAATAACTAAAAACAAGGACAAGGCTTAAAAAACAAATATTGATAAGATAAAACTATATAAAGAAGTTACAGCCTAATTCCTCTCCAAGATATTGTATAAGAAATTAAAAGACGTAAAAATCTTCTGAAAATAAGTAATAAATTATTTAAACATAATAAACAATTATGTATAAAGCCGTATGTTTGTAAACAAACTCCTACGATTTGAAAAGAGATGTTATCTACTATTATTCAAAAAGCAATCACTTAGTATACGACTATTTTAAACAAAGATTTGCACAAGTAACTAACCCTGCAATAGACCCTTTAAGAGAAAAGCTGGTCATGTCACTAGAAATGGAAATAGGTCCAAAAGACAATCTGCTCAACCCTGGAAGTAACAAAAAGTTACCTCAAACAATCAAACTTGAGTCTCCTTTTCTAAACGAGAATGATTTAAGTATAATATTAGGTTCATCACTAATAACAGAAAAGTTCTATCCTGTTTTTGAAATAAACAATGATACAAACAATTTGCATAAAAGTTTAGACAAATTTTGTGCATTAATTGAAAAAAAAGTACAAAATGGAACATCTATAATTCTTTTAAGCGATAAAATAGGAAAACTTCAAGCTACTGAAAGCCCTATACCGCCACTGATTATGGTAGGAACTTTACATCATTATTTGATAAAAGCAAAAGTAAGACAAAACGTTTCTATCATTATAGAAACAGGTCAATGTTGGAATACGCACCACTTTGCATGTTTAGTCGGATATGGTGCTAGTGCGATCTGTCCATATCTCGCTTTGGAAACAACAAGAAAATGGTGGAGTAGCACAAGAACTCAAAAACTCATAGAAAAAGGTAAATTAGAAAAATTAAGTATTATAGATGTTCAGTACAATTATAAAAAAGCAATAGAAGCTGGATTACTTAAGATATTGTCAAAAATGGGTATATCATTACTTTCAAGCTATCATGGAGCGCAAATTTTTGAAATTCTTGGTCTAGGCCCTGAAATTGTACAAACATCCTTTTGTGGAACAACATCACAAATTGGTGGTTTAACATTAGAAGATCTCGAAAAAGAAATTATAAGCACATATTCAAATGCTTTTTCTGAAAGTAATAAACAAAAACTAATAAATTATGGTTTTGTTCAATATAGACCAAGTGGAGAGTATCATATCAATAATCCAGAAATGTCTAAATTGCTACATAAAGCAGTTAGAGGATACAAAAATGATTATTATGAAACATATAAAGAATTAGTACAAAATCGTCCTTTAACAAGCATCAGAGATGTTTTCGATATAAAAACTACACACAAGCAAATTAATATAGACGAAGTTGAGTCTATCGATTCAATAATGTCTCGTTTTTGTACTGGAGGTATGTCTCTAGGAGCTTTATCAAGAGAAACCCACGAAACTTTAGCCATAGCAATGAATAGAATTGGAGGAAAATCTAATTCTGGAGAAGGAGGAGAAGATGTTACGAGGTTTTTACCTTTATCCGATGTGAATAATAATGGCTACTCTGACAGTTTTCCACATTTAAAAGGATTGAAAAATGGAGATTCACTTAATTCAGCTATTAAACAAATTGCTTCGGGAAGATTTGGTGTAACTCCAGAATATTTGGTGAATGCCGAACAATTAGAGATAAAGATAGCCCAAGGAGCAAAGCCTGGAGAAGGAGGGCAATTACCTGGCAAAAAAGTTAGCCCCTACATTGCAACCTTGCGAGCATGTAAACCTGGAGTAACATTAATTTCACCGCCTCCACACCATGATATTTATTCTATAGAAGATTTATCTCAACTTATCTTTGATTTACATCAAATTAATCCGAAAGCCAAAGTCTCGGTTAAACTTGTGGCCGAAATAGGTATAGGAACTATAGCTGCTGGAGTTGCAAAGGGAAATGCAGACATCATACAGATCTCTGGTCACGAAGGAGGAACAGGGGCTTCTCCACTTAGTTCTATAAAACACGCTGGTTCTCCATGGGAGTTAGGCCTAGCTGAAGTACAACATACACTGGTAGATAATAATCTCCGCGAAAGAGTTATTTTAAGAGTAGATGGCGGACTGAGGACTGGAAAAGATATTGTGGTTGCTGCCATCATGGGCGGAGAAGAATTTGGATTCGGAACAGTTGCAATGATTGCTACTGGTTGTATAATGGCAAGAATTTGTCATACTAATAGCTGCCCAGTTGGAGTTGCAACTCAAAGAGAAGACTTGAGAGCCAGATTTCCTGGTGTCTCCGAAAACCTAGTTAACTTTTTCATGTTTATTGCTCAAGAAGTTAGAGAAACATTAGCTGAAATGGGCTATAAAAGTTTAGATCAAATTATTGGTAAAAGCGAATTGTTATGTATCAAACCAGGACTAGAGGTAGATAAAACACGAGAACTCAATTTTAATTATATACTTAAACCAACTTTAGGTAAAAACAATATAAAATCATTAGAAAAACTGGAAGTTCATTCAAACGGAACTGTTATGGATGATGATATTCTAAGTTTAACTGACATACAAGATGCTATAAAACATCAACATAGCATAGAAAAACATCTGAAGATAACAACGATTAATAGAACTGTCGGTGGACGAATCAGTGGGAATATCGCAAAGCTGTATGGCAATAAAGGTTTTAAAGGAACAATTAAATTGACTTTTTACGGTTCTGCCGGTCAAAGTTTTGGTGCATTTAATATTCAAGGAATGCAATTGGTCCTAATCGGTGAAGCCAATGACTATGTCGGCAAAGGAATGAATGCTGGAGAAATTATTATAAAAAACCCAATTGAAAATGATATAAATGCATCTCAGCAATCAATTGTTGGAAATACGTGTCTATATGGTGCGACAGGAGGATCTCTTTTCATCGAAGGTTGTGCTGGAGAAAGATTCGCTGTAAGAAATTCCAATGCAACTACTATCGTAGAAGGTGTTGGAGATCACGCTTGCGAATACATGACTGGAGGTACTGTTATTATTTTAGGAAAAGCAGGGCGCAATATTGGTGCTGGAATGACAGGAGGAATTTCATATATATTAGATGAAGATAACAACTTATTAGAAAAAATCAATAAAGAAATTGTAAAGGTTCAACGAGTAATTACCAAAACAGGTGAAAAAGAATTAAAAACGCTAATAGAAAAACATTTAATAAAGACTGGTAGCATAAAAGCAAGCCAAATCATAAATAATTGGAAAGACTATCTTGGAAAATTCTGGCAATTAGTACCTCCATCAGAAAGTGAAACAGCAAGGGCTTGTTTAAAGTACGAAGAAAATGCGACAAGTGTAATATGAGTTATTTCTAAACAATTAGAGAAATTGTTAATCAAAGTTGTAAAGTATAATAGAAAAATGCTTCAAAATCGAGTACAATCATAAAAAGTATAACCTTTTGATATAATAAATATATTCTTCAGAATTAATTATTTGGAGTTTACCCATCTTATGGCTCATAGTGTAAAAGTTTATGATACTTGTATTGGATGTACGCAATGTGTTAGAGCATGCCCTTGTGACGTTTTAGAAATGGTTCCTTGGGATGGGTGCAAAGCAGGACAGATAGCTTCTGCTCCGAGAACAGAAGATTGCATTGGCTGTAAAAGATGCGAAACAGCATGTCCGACAGATTTCCTAAGTGTTCGAGTATATTTAGGAGGAGAAACAAGTAGAAGTCTAGGCTTAGGATATTAAATTTAATTTCGTTCAAGCTTAGAAAGGGAAACAATATCCTTTTCTAGGTTTGACGAAGGAATATAAACAAAAAAAAATGTCTATTCATACACAATTAGTAAGAGATCTAGATCAAAAGAAAGCTTTGAAAATTATAAGTGGTTGTTTATTCAAATACTGCATTTTTTCTACCGCATAAGCAATGAATAGACTTGTTAAATGATTAGTTAGACCACCTATTTCAATAAACAATACTAAAATAATCACAACAATTGGTCTAGTTAAATAATAGTCTAAAAAAGTAAAAAAATCACAATCGGATTCTAGTGTAATGTTAACAAATATCTACAACAAAATATTAAGCACGAACTAGAAAACATCATGAAAACCCAAACATTTATCAGAGATGATGTACAGAAGCTATCTAATGTAAACATATTACAGCTAGCTTAAAAAAAGAGATATAATAATCAACTTTATTTAAATAATTTTGACGAAAAGGAAATCATAGAAACAATAATTGCCGCTGATCAAGGTGGTGCAACTTATATAGACATTGCTGCTGATGCAAAAATAATATCTTTAGCAAGTCAATTCACTACACTTCCGCTCTGTGTATCATCAATTATTCCTAAACAAATTTTCAAATGCATAGAGAAAGGTATAAAAATAGTAGAAATTGGAAATTTTGACGCTTTTTATTCACAATCTATGCATTTTAACTTACAAGATATAAAAAATATAAGTAGACAAATTAAAACAAATTATCCCGAAGTCACAATTTGTACTACGCTCCCATATACATTATCTATAAAAGAACAAATAGAATTAGGAAAATTTTTAGAGTATATCGGTATAGACCTAATACAAACAGAAGGTACAATTAACAATAAGAGCGTCAATACAAGAACTAATCTGAAATTACAAAAAGTAAACTCTACCCTGCTAACAACTTATAATTTATCTAAATTAGTAAAAATTCCAATAATTGCCGCTTCTGGTATCTCTAAAAGCAACGCTAAATCAGCTTTATTGTATGGAGCCAGCGGTGTAGGCATAAAAACAGCAGTAAGCAACCAAAAGGGTTTAAGTAATAAAATTAAACTTATTCGATCAATTAAACAATCGATGCAGAACACCTATGTTGCATCTAAGAAAGAATAATAATAACAACACAAAAATCCATGTTCCACATCATATACTTTAGTATGACAAGGAACATGAAATGCCTCTAGAAACAATAATTTTATAATTACTTTTACCAAGATAAAACTCTAGTTTTTCCTCGAAACTTTATACTATTACATTGTATATTTACATGAACACAACATCATTAAAAAAAAAACTATTTAAAGTTTCAAGGCTTACAGTCAACTATAAAAATAAAACTATTTTAAAAAATATTAATTTTTCTTGTAGTTCTGGGCAATTAATCGGGATCATCGGACCTAATGGCGCAGGAAAAAGTACACTAATTAAAGCGTTGTTGGGAATAGTTCCAATTGTTCAAGGCGAAATAATATACGATGGAAAATTACTGAATCAACAAAAAAAAACCATAGCTTATATACCACAAAAGTCACAAATTGACTGGGATTATCCAGTAACTGTTTGGGACGTTGTCATGATGGGACAGATTAGTACAAATAGCTGGTTTAAACAATTTTCAAACAACAGTTATCATTTAGCAGAACAAGCTTTGAAGAAATTAGGGATTTATTCCCTAAAAGATTGTTGTATCGGAGAATTGTCTGGAGGACAACAACAGCGTGTTTTTTTAGCTAAAGCCCTAGCGCAAGAAGCAGAAATTTTTTGCTTAGATGAACCATTAGCTGGAGTTGACTATACGACACAAAATATTATTTTTAATATATTAAAAGATTTGTGCAAAGATAATAAGACAATATTTGTGATTCATCATGATTTGAATGACTTGACAGACCACTTCGACCAATTAATATTGATGAATCAAACAATAATCAAAGCAGGAAACTCGGATGAAGTTCTAGAATCCAATTTTTTAAACAATGCATATGGAGAATAAAAGATGTTACATATATTAATTGATCCATTAAAATACAGTTTTATGCAAAGATCAATACTTGTTGCAATTCTAATTGGACTTTTATGCTCTGTCGTAGGTAGTTACCTCATGGTTCAAAGACTTGCTTTATTAGGAGATGCAATCAGCCATTCTGTTATGCCTGGACTCGCAATAGCATTTAGCTTAGGTATACCAATGATAATAGGAGCTTTAGGAGCAGCTATTCTCAGTACTATAATTATAGCGTGGATAAAAACAGAATTACCTCTTAAAGAAGATACAGCAATCGGCATTGTTTTCGCATCGTTTTTTGCAATAGGTATTATTTTCATTAGTATTATCCAAAAAAACAACAAAATAGACCTGAACCATTTTTTATTTGGCAACATTCTCAGTGTTTCAGTAGAGGACGTAATTAGCACTTCCTTGATATTTATGCTGGTGCTAGGAGTCACTATTAGCTTATATAAAGAACTCTTATTTTTCACTTTTGATAATATTAGTGCAGAAGTTGTCGGTTTACCAATAAAACAACTCAATTTTAGCTTAATGATTTTAATCACTCTTACAACAGTAGCAAGCATGAAAGTCGTAGGAGTAGTTTTAGTTTTAGCACTTTTAATTATTCCATCTGCTTCTGCTTATTTATTAGTTAACAGGTTGCATCAGATTATGACATTAGGAGCTGGTCTTGGAATTGTTTCAAGCATTACAGGCATGTATATTAGCTATTATTTCAATCTTCCTTCTGGTCCTAGCATCGTAATGATCGCTTCAGTGATATTTATAACAGCTTTAACTATCCATAAATTAAAATATGTTTTCTAAAAAAATTGAATAAATATACATCTTGAATTACAATGTACTATAGAGATTCTTTACTTAAATTGACCAGTATTAGAAATACCAAGGGGGTTGTTAGGCTTCTACATTTTGAATAGAACAGTTATTTTTTAAAAGTAATAAAAAAATAAGAGCAAAAAATAATATCGGTTTGACCAACATAAATTAGCAATTTATTAAGAATAAGACAGCATAATATCAAAAAATTTATAATAATCACTCTAGGCAACATACAAAACTCTGTAATTTTCTTAGAAAACATGTGAAAAATAAATATGCACAATAATAATTTTTAGTTTATAAATTAACAATCGTTTTCATAAAAAGCGATATGAAGAAGCTAACAAGAGTATCGAACATAATAATGTTCAAATTTTAAGCTACATGGAGACCAACTAACTTTTATATGCAAACAGTTAGCCTCAATTAAGTCATACTTAACATAAATTAAATATATGATTTTAATGCAAAAAGAAATTTTAGCAATTTATCATTTTCTCGGAAAAGTGTCCTAGCATAAACAATTTTCGATAGTCTATAATATTTTCGTATATTTTAGTATGTATCTACATAGGTCGTACAATAGAAACAAAAGTATAATTAGATAAGTTGTTAAGATGTAAAAAAAATGACATATATGTGTAATTACCTAAATATCTAAAAATGAAAAAGCAAATATAATTTAGAACATCAACAACAACTAGTAGCCAAAATTATAAAATAAGCAAAAGAATGAATTAGTTTCACCAAATCATTCCTTGTATTTAAACACAATAAAATGTTTACATAACAAAAGCTAAACAACAATAAATTATTACGTTTAGTTTCTAGAAACCAATTGTTCGCTGAATTGAGTTTAGATAAAAATACTAAAGATTCAACTTCATGTAGATTCTCCTCCAACAGGTTAAGAAAACCTAACTAAGTTTAAACAAATTCATTACATCAAACTGCAATATTCAAAATGGACGTGGGTTCAATTCCCACCGTAAGCCAAAGTTAATGTTTAAAGTTTTTCTTATAAGATTAAAAAATATTGACCTTAGATAAAAGCCGTAAAATTTGTTTTCAGGTGGAAAAACAAATAGAAACATCAACATATCTTTCTAAGTAATACAAAGCTTTACAAGTTAAACAAAAAAAGAAACATGATAAAATATTATTTAAAAGTAAATAAATCGAAGAAATATCACAAAAACAGTATAATTCATTAATAAAATCAATTATTAAGAGAAGCTATATATTAATTACTTGATTCTTATAGCTATTCGGGCCAAACAAAGACGATAATTGTTTAGGTATTAACTCCAATACAAACACTTTATAATCAAATCAACCTTGCAAACAGCAAATAAAAAGTTCTCAACAGCAATACAAAACTTATCGAATTTACGAAAAAGATATCTAGATAGTGGTATCATAGATATTATAGTAGAAAAAAGTAAAATAAAAAGACAATTAGCTTTTTGCTAGAAACAAGTATACAAGTGTATTAATAAATAAAGATGTCATAAAAACTTCTAATACTAGAAAATCATTTAAGATATAAAAAAGCAAGAAAGCCAAACAAAATATAAGATTAAAGGAGGCATGTAGTCAATGGGACTACCATGGTATCGCGTACACACAGTTGTTCTTAATGACCCAGGCAGACTAATTGCCGTGCATCTAATGCACACTGCTTTAGTATCAGGTTGGGCCGGCTCAATGGCATTATACGAGTTAGCAGTATTTGATCCTTCTGATCCTGTCTTAAACCCTATGTGGCGCCAAGGCATGTTCGTAATGCCGTTTATGGCTAGATTAGGAGTCACAGACTCTTGGGGAGGATGGAGTATTACTGGTGAAAGCGTTTCTAATCCTGGACTTTGGAGTTTTGAAGGAGTTGCGCTGACTCATATCGTTCTATCAGGACTATTATTTCTTGCTGCTATATGGCACTGGACATATTGGGACTTAGAACTTTTTAGAGATCCGAGAACAGGAGAACCAGCTTTAGATTTACCAAAAATCTTTGGAATACATCTATTACTAGCAAGCTTAATATGTTTCGGTTTCGGAGCTTTCCATGTGACTGGAGTTTTTGGCCCTGGGATTTGGGTTTCAGACGGTTATGGTGTCACAGGAAAAGTTCAACCAGTTGCTCCTTCTTGGGGATCAGAGGGATTCAATCCATTTAATCCAGGTGGAGTTGCTTCACATCACATAGCAGCTGGAACTGTTGGGATTTTAGCAGGTGTTTTTCATTTGAGTGTAAGACCACCTCAAAGACTGTATCGAGCATTAAGAATGGGAAATATCGAGACTGTATTGTCTAGTAGTATCTCAGCAGTCTTTTTTGCTGCATTTGTTACCTCAGGAACTATGTGGTATGGATCAGCTACTACACCTCTAGAATTATTTGGTCCAACTAGATACCAATGGGATAGTGGCTACTTCCAACAAGAAATTGAGAGAAGAGTTGAAACATCAGTTAATGAAGGATTATCAAATACAGAAGCTTGGTCTAGAATACCAGACAAACTAGCATTCTATGACTATATAGGAAACAACCCAGCAAAAGGCGGTCTATTTAGAGCTGGACCAATGAATAAAGGCGATGGTATCGCAGAAGCTTGGTTAGGCCATCCGATTTTCCAAGATAAAGAAGGAAGAGAACTGTCTGTAAGAAGAATGCCTGCATTCTTTGAAACTTTTCCTGTGATTCTTGTCGACAAGGATGGTATCATAAGAGCCGATATTCCGTTCCGACGTGCCGAATCTAAATATAGTATAGAACAAGTTGGTGTTACTGCAAGTTTTTACGGTGGAAAGCTAGATGGTCAAGTCTTTACAGATGCACCAAGTGTTAAAAAGTATGCAAGAAAAGCACAACTTGGAGAAGTTTTTGAATTCGATAGAACTACTCTAGAATCTGATGGCGTATTCCGAAGCAGTCCAAGAGGCTGGTATACATTCGGACATGCAAACTTTGCCCTAATTTTCTTCTTTGGTCATCTTTGGCACGGTTCAAGAACATTATTCAGAGACGTTTTCACTGGAATTGGTGCGGAAGTAACTGAACAAGTAGAATTCGGAGCTTTCCAAAAATTAGGTGACAGAACTACCAAAAAACAAGGTGTTGTGTAAGTCATATCAACCAACAAAACTCTGCTGACTTAAATCAAACTCATTTATTACAACTGGAGACACTTTAGAAATGGAAACATTAGTCTACGTATTTTTATTGACAGGAACTCTTATGATATTATTCTTCTCTGTCTTTTTCAGAGAGCCTCCTAAAATCGTGAAGTAAATAAAAACAATATAAAACTTTACTACATGTTATTCATATAAACATATAGTAAAGTTTTATATTGTTTTACGATTAGTCTTCATGTTCCTCAAAAGGGTCTCTAAGATTCCTAGAGGCAGGTCCAAAAGAAGCATAAATAGAGTAAGCAGTTACACCTAAAAGTAAACTAGAGATAAAAATACTAAGAACTGTTGCAGTTTCCATAACTTGAAAAGTAATAAAATGAATTTCTTTTATAATATTATTATGGATAATATTGTAAAAAATATAAACCTTTATTTCAAAAATTAGTAAAAATTATTATGACATTAAGAACTAGATTGGGAGAAATTTTACGTCCTCTTAATTCTGAATACGGAAAAGTAGCACCGGGATGGGGTACCACGCCAATTATGGGAGTTTTCATGCTGCTATTCTTTGTATTTTTACTAATCATTCTACAAATTTATAATTCGTCTTTAATTTTAGATAACGTAGATGTTGATTGGGCTAGTCTAGGAAGCTAAACAATAAAAGCAGGATTTAAACTAAAAATAATTTAAATCCTGCTTTTATTCTTAAAAAAATCAGAAGTAAAACTTAACTCGAAATCTCTATCAATTCATCTAATGCAAAATTATTTGTAACAACATTACTATAATTTGCTTTTTCAAATCTAACTAGAACTGGATAACGCGTTCCACTTGTATCAACGCCTGCTAACTGAATCGACTACTATAATAATTAGCCTTTCTTTCACAACTATACGAATATATTGTAATATATATAGCTTATTCTGAAGGGAGTGCAAGGATAGTCCTAGCCACATATCACAATTGTAAATAAAAATAATAGTTTTTGAATTTTTACAATATCTTAATAAAATCTTAAAATCTATAATTCTGGCAAAATAATCAGTAGGTAGATCAATATCTGAAAAAACTTACTTTAACATCATTTACTGCAAAATTAAACGTTACTATTATTTAACAAACATTGTAAAATCGACTACTTTAATAATGTATTTTGACTATAATTGCTTAGGAAATAAAGAAGATAATATTATTACACAGTACCTAATTCTTGAAACCAGTATGATTCTTTTCTTAAGATTCTAACAACAGATCCTCTTTTAACCATAGTGTTCACCATAAAATATGTAATTGATATTATCTTAAATCGTAATCTGACCATACAATAAAAAAATGTTAAATAACGTAACCGACAAACTACAGTAACATAATAACCTTTTAAAACACATATATGGCAAAAAGCGTTACTTTTTTTTCTCTGATCGAGGCAGACTTAGATATTCTAAACAACAACTTAAAAAACATGGTCGGAGCAAAACATCCGATTTTATATGCTGCGGCAGAGCATTTATTTCAAGCAGGGGGAAAAAGACTGCGTCCTGTTATCGTACTTTTAGCAGCAAAAGCAACGATCAACAATGAGCAAATATTAGATTCACATAGGAGATTAGCAGAAATTACAGAAATTATTCATACGGCTAGCTTAGTTCATGATGATGTTTTAGATGATTGCTCAACACGCAGAGGTATGAAGACAGTACATAATACTTTTAATGTAAAAATTGCAATATTAGCAGGAGATTTTTTATTTGCACAATCTTCGTGGTACTTGGCTAACTTAGGACAATTAAATGTTGTTAAAATAATTTCGAAGGTTATTACCGATTTCGCAGAAGGAGAAGTAAGGCAAGGTTCAACCCACTTTGATATATCCGTTTCAGTGGACAGTTATATTGAAAAATCATTTTATAAAACCGCTTCGTTAATAGCGGCAAGCTGTCAAGGAACTGCCATATTAACAGAATCTAATACAAAAATTTGTAATAGTCTTTATCTATATGGTAAGCATCTTGGACTCGCTTTCCAAATTATTGACGATGTATTAGATATAACTAGTTCAAGCACTATATTAGGAAAACCACAAGGAGCTGACTTAAAAAATGGAAACCTGACAGCTCCATTACTGTTTACTCTATCAGAAGATAAAAAGATAACCGAATTTATAGACAGAGAATTCTGCCAGAAAGATGATGTAAATAATTGTATAAAAAGTATTATAAAGAGTAAAGGAATACAAAAATCAAAAGATCTAGCAAGCGAACACATACAAGCTGCATTAACAAGCCTAGATCCATTGGCTCAAAACAATAAATACGTTACTGGTCTAAAAGAATTAGGCTTATACACCCTTGCAAGACTTAACTAATTAGTTAAATATCTGATCAAATTATTATCGAATTTTATACTACAATACTTACATACAATATAGAAAAAAAAATGGAAGGGATAAAAAATCAAAATTACGATTCAAAAGAAATAAAAATAAAACGAATCCTTGGTTCTCGAAGAATTAGTAACTACTGGTGGGCGAGCACAATTTTGATAGGTGGAATAGGTTTTTTACTTAGCGGATTGTCTAGCTATTTTAATCGGAATTTATTACCATTTATTGATGATATCAATTTAGCTTTTATACCTCAAGGTGTGCTCATGATTTTTTATGGCACATTGGGAATTACAGTATCAGTTTTCTTATGGCTAACAATTTTTTGGGATGTAGGAGCTGGCTACAATGAATTCAATAAAAAGAAAGGGCTTATTACCATTTTTAGATCGAGTTTTCCTGGTAGGCAAATCTTAGTAACCTATAAGCTTACAAATATACAAGCTATAAAAGTCAATATTAGAGAAGGAATTAATCCAAAAAGAGAAATTTATCTATGTACAAAGGATAATAGAGAAATTCCATTAACCCAAGTAGATGAACCATTGGCACTATCAGAGATAGAAACAGAAGCTATCGAGCTAGCTAGTTTTTTAGGTGTCGTAGTAGAAGGACTTTAAAATAGTAAAAAAATAATAGAAAGATATTCCCTCTTTACAATACAAATATAGAGGGAATCCAGATATTAACTTATTATAATTATATTAAGAAGAAACACTTAATTTTACTCTCCCCCTCTTTCTTCTAAGTTTTAGCACACGACGACCAGTAGGTGTGCTCATACGAGTTCTAAAACCTGAAGTTTTAATACGTTTACGATTAGTACCTCTTAAAGTTCTTTTAGTCATATAAAATCCCGATCAAAAAATAATGAAAATTTAGTACTGCTTTATTATTATTTATTATATCAAATTTTCTAAGTTCTACAAGTAGTAACAACGGCGAAAATGCTATGCAAGTGCTGATTTTATTTGCCTACAAAAATTTTTAAAACTCGACAAACCTTCTTTTTTTGAGTAAATCTCTAATTGTCTAACAAAAGCACTTCCTAATACAACTCCTGCTACTCCCCAAGATTTAATCAAAGCTGCTTGAGAAGCGTTTGACACACCAAAGCCAACAATAACAGGTTTAGTTGTAATTTTCTTGACTTTATTAATAAAATTCTTTACTTCTATATCAAAATCCGACTTTAATCCAGTGACACCATTAGCTGCTACAAGATATAAACATCCCTGAGATTTTTCTGCAATCATCTGTATGCGTTCCGGAGAGCTAGTTGGAGCAATAAGTAAAATTAGTTCCAATTTATTTGATTGACATAATTCTAACAATTCTTCTGATTCTTCTAAGGGCAAATCCGGAATCAGCAAACCTTTAGCTCCAGAAGATACTATCTTAAGAACAAAATTTTCAATGCCTTGGCACAAAACTAAATTATAATAGGTAAATATGACAATTGGAGTAGAAAGACGTTGAGTGATACTTTCTAGTCTAACTAAAATGTCAATAGCACTAATATCATTACTTAAGGCTCTAGCTGCAGCCGCTTGAATAACAGGCCCATCTGCCAATGAATCAGAATAAGGCAAACCTAATTCAATAACAGAGGCTCCTTCAGCTTCAAGGGCTTCTAAAGCTTGTTCTGTTACATCCAAATCTGGATCTCCTGCAGTTATAAAAGGTACTAATGCAAACTCATTCTTTTCTTTCAAGATCCGGAAAGTCTCAGAAATACTTTGGGTCATAATTATATTTAGCTTTTTTATATTCTATGCAATAAAATATATCCTAACTCAACAAGAAAGCAAAGGCAAGTTCCTTAGAAGTCATAATTAGTACCCCCAGGGGAATTCGAATCCCCGTTACCTCCGTGAAAGGGAGATGTCCTAGGCCTCTAGACGATGGGGGCTTGTACATTTCTATAACTATAAATTAAAGATAACTAATTTTTGAATATTTGTCAAGCCCAAACAACAATGAGTACAATGTATTTATAAAAATTCATGAAAAAACATAAAAGTATTGTATATCAAAAGTTTTGTAATTTTATCAAGAATAAAAAACTATTTACAAAGCACAAGTCGGTTTTAGCAGCTATTTCAGGTGGACAAGATTCAATCTGTTTGCTAAAACTATTAAAAGACTTTCAGATCTATCAAGACTTAACAGTCCATATAATACATTTCGATCACGGATGGAGAAATGATTCTAAAAAAAATGCGATTTTTATCAAAAATATTGCTAATCGATGGAATTTTATATGTCACTATGAAACAGCAGATAAAATGCTGTCCGAAGAAGATGCCAGAATGTGGAGATATACTACAATGCGTAAGATTTGCCAGGAATTAAAAATAAAATATATAATAACTGGTCACACATATAGCGATAAATTAGAAACGGTTTTTTTTAATATGATGAACGGAACCGGTTTTGAAGGTCTACAAAGTATACAACCAGAAATACAAGTCTCTACTCACATAAATATAATTCATCCTTTAATCAACGTTAAGAGAGATGAGACCTTAGATTTTTGCCGTAATTTTTGTCTACCAATTTGGTCTGATACAACTAACTATAATAGAAAAATAAAGAGAAATAGAATTAGAGAAGAACTGATTCCATATTGTAAGCAGTACTTTAACTCAAACTTAGAAGATTCTTTGTCTAAGTTCATGCAAAGTGCTAATTATGACTTAGACTATTTACAAGAAAGAACATACTACTTATACTATAAATATAAACATCCTAAGTATGTAGGAATCAACAGAACTAGTTTTTCACTTCTTTCATTGTCAATGAAAAGAAGAATAATTAGAATATTCATTTACCATAATACAGATATAAAACTCAGCTTTTTAGAAACACAAGAATATATAGAATTGATTAAATATAAAAATAACCAAAAGAAAAAAATTTCTGTACTCTGGTATCTCTATATTGATCATGAATGGATTTACCTTTTATCTAACAAAAAAATATGAAAATTGAATAGCATACAATGCTGTTATGTTACTCATGATAATATTTCTAAAACATACTAATCAAAATCTTCACTCTATTAACAAAGGGAACAAAATATGCCAAATCTGCAAAATTCGCTAGCAAATTATACTTTTTTTAACCTACTAGTCTCAATGTTTATGTATTGGACAAGCATAGCATTTCCTAAAATTAAAATTATCAAAAACATAGGGAAGTTTGGCGTTATTATTGCTAATTTAGCAATAACGATTATATTAAGCGATCGATGGTGGAGTGAAGGTTATTTTCCATTGAGCAACTTATATGAATCATTATTATTTTTAAGTTGGGGTTTAACAATTATTCAACTTATTCTTGAAAATAAAATAAAAAATCAGATAATTGGTGCTGTTACAACTCCTGTTTCAATGTTTATCATTGCCTTTGCTAGTATATCATTACCAGTGGATATGCAAAAAGCTGCTCCTTTAGTGCCAGCTTTAAAATCTAACTGGTTAATGATGCATGTTAGTATTATGATAATGAGTTATGCAACGCTTATTCTAGGCTCTTTATTGTCAATTTTATTCTTGATAATTACACAAGGCAAAAACGTTGTGCTACAAGGTAATTCAATAGGAAATAATAGTAGACTAGATATAAACGCAAACATTTCAGAGACCTCACCAGTTAATCTAGATAAGAATCGTCAACACAATCAAATGAATCTAATAGAAACTATTGATAATTTGAGCTATAGAACTATTGGGTTAGGCTTTCCACTACTTACGATAGGTATTATAGCAGGAGCAGTATGGGCTAACGAAGCATGGGGGACTTATTGGAGTTGGGATCCCAAGGAAACTTGGGCACTTATAACTTGGTTAATTTTTGCAGCCTATTTACATACAAGGATAAATAAATCATGGCAAGGAAGAAAGCCTGCTATATTAGCTTCAGTTGGATTTGTTGTTGTCTGGGTATGCTACTTAGGTGTTAATTTTTTAGGCAAAGGCTTACATAACTACGGATGGTTGTCTTAATTTGTAAAAACTTATGTTAACTGTTTTGTTTTTTGATTGTCGTTAATATTGATGTGATATATAATACTTTTTATAAACTATATATCAATATAATAAGAAATTTTATTTAATAAATAGAATGATTCTATCAAATTTACTTCTAAGTGCAGCAACTTATACTTCTAATTGGTCAATACAAACTGGTGTTATTAGTAAAATTATGATAAAAGTCTTTTGAAATGTATAACAATTGGTATGATAATAACAAAAATAACTATAAAAAGGAAATCAGTTTTATTAAACACAATACAAGTTTAATATAATAGAAAACTACTAAAGGATATATCTAATCCAATGGACATCACAGCTTTTCATCTATATAACAAAATCGAATCAATAGGTATATCTAAATTAAGTAAAAACAAAGGATAAAAAAGCTAATTATATTGAAAAATATGCATTTAGTTTATAGTGAGAGTTATGAATAAAGACAAAGACAATAACAACTCAACTTGGCATTTTGTAACATAATAGCGGTTTCTATTGGACGTTATGCTATTCAAGTAAGAGGTCTTGGACCATCTATTCCAGTTTCTTTCTTAGATGGATTTGGGCTTGCAGAATTATTAGCAACAACTAGTCTAGGACACGTAATAGGTGCTGGAGTAATAATTGGATTACGTAGTATTGGGTCCATTTAACAATAACAAAAAAGTCTGTATTAATCTACAGACTTTTTTCTTTTTTAGAAGAACTATTAAACAACAAATAGAACTCTTCTTCAAAGTTTACAACATCTCTATTACTAGTTCCTCCAAAATTTGTTTGGCCGTCGATAGGTTGTAACCAGATTTGAGAATAAGTGAGATAACTAAGAAAGGTGCTTAATATTAAAAAGAAAAAACCTATATAAACAATAGGTATGCCAGGATCTGATTTAATTTGTAAGCCTGTACTAGCTATAACTTTAACAATTTGTATTTTTAGACCTTTTAGCATAAATGAACTACCTACTTTTTCAGTAAACAAAAAGCTAAAATCATTTGTGTATACATCAACTTCTCCACCTAAACCCCTAATAACAAAAAAATAAGTATCAAGAGGATCCTGCCCAACTCTAAAAGAAGTGATCCAACTACTTTTTTCATCTCCAGCAAAATTAGGCAAAGCACTCAGCTGCAACCTAATATCGTCAACAGAAATTTGAATACCATTAATGTTCCAATCAGTTTGATAGATAGATGTGCCTTGATATTTTAAAGGTTTATTCACATAAATAGTGTCTTGCTTAACAAGATCTCCTTTCGAGTTTTGAATAGATAAAGTAGAAAAAAACTGATTAATGGAACCATTTTCATTATAAGCAATCCTAAAATCATCAACTTTACCTAATAAATTTTGGGGAGTATAACTCAGATTTCCAGCAGATATTAGGTTTTGTACATGAAAATACTCACCTTGAGGTACAACTTCTTGTACCACAAAACCAGTAAAAGAACTTACTACAGCACCAATAAGAATACAAATCAAGCTAAAATGAACAAAAATAGGACTAACACGACCTACAAGTCCTTTATAGGCATAATAATTATATTTTTGCTGGAAAACAAAATAGCCCTTTTTATTTAAAGATAATGTACATCTAGATTTATTTAACAATTTATTTATACTTATATTTAAAGGAAGCTTATTAAACTGGTTTATTGTGTTCAGAAACTTCCATGTTCTCGCAACTTTTAATAAAGGAAATTGAGTAGAAAAAGTACAGGCTAATAAACTTGAAGCAAAGAGCAACATAAGAGAATAAAACCATACATTACTATATAGGTGATCTATTCCAAAAAACACAATGACTTTCCAAGATAAAAAACCAAAGACGGGTTGAGTAATGGGATAATTATTTTGATAAAAATCGAGACTTTTTTCTTGCTCTATAACAGTTCCAATCATTGTAACAGCCGCTATGAGAAGTAATAAAATAATAGAAAAACGTAAATTAGTTATAATATTTACAATACGACGTCGAATATTGCGCTTCATAAAATCTCCCGAGAAAAAAATAATAGTATCAATCACAATAATTGCCTATCAATAAATAGTTCTAGCTGAAGCTAATAATGAAGAATTAGGGTGTAATATTTTTTCCACACGACAGCCACTTATTTTAGACTTATAAGTAATTGTGTTAGCAATGCAAAGATTTAAGTTCAACAAAGAAGAATTACAATTTGACACACCTAAATATCTATTAGATTGAGATTGAAAGATTCTTGAAAACCTAATATTTTGTGGATTTTCTTTTATTGAAACATATGGAAGTGTAGAGAACACCTCTTGAAAACTTTTAGCACTTCTTCTACGAGTCAATTCAACAAGCCCGAGCTCCGATAACTGAACTATCTGTGGGCTAGCCGAATCTGTTTCTAAGTATCGTTGAAAATGTTTTAATAGCTGTATTTGATCATTCACGGAATGCATATCTATAAAGTCAATTAGAATAAGACCTGCTATATTTCGAATTTTTAACTGGTACGCGATTTCTTTTGCAGCTTCAATATTAATTTCTAGAATAGATTCCTTAAAGGTTAACGATTTGTTAAAACCACCTGAGTTAACATCAATAATAGTTAGAGCCTCAACAGTATCAATAAAAATATAAGCGCCTAAAGGCAATTCGACTTTATTGAATATCGCTTTATGAAAAACGCTTGTAACACCATTATTATCAAAAACTGAATCAACATCATTATAAACACTTAAAAAACACGATTTAGAAAAAGAAGAAGAGGACCAATTTGATAAGTATCTTTGTATAGAGGATGCAACTGACGCAGTATCAACAAAAATAGAAGCAGTATTTAAATTATAAAAATCCCGCAGCACTTTATAAACTAAACTGTGATCACTATAAATCAGTTTAGGAGCTAATGCAGTACATGCTATTTTTTGTATAAAACTCCATTGTTTTTTCAAATCAGTTAATTCTTGAATAATGGCATCTTCACTAACACCAATGATAGAAGACTTTAAAAGTAGACCCATAGTAGAAGGCCTAATCAACACTGCTAAAGCTTTTAAATAATTGCGTTCATCACTATTTTCAACGGTTCTAGAAATACTTATGGATTTTGAAAAAGGAATCAATACTAAGTAACGACCAATCAGAGTCACATTAGTTGTTAAACGTGGTCCTTTATGAGCAGAAGCTTCTTTAAAAATTTGAACTACCAATTTTTGACCAACTATTAATGTATCAGAAATAGAAGTTTTATAAAGGCTATCATAATATCTTTTTTTACTTACAAAGTGCAAATCACTTGCATGAATAAAGCCACTTTTATAATTATGATCAATATTGATAAAAGCTGCATTAATACTTGGAAAAACCTTGCTTACTATACCGATATAAATATTGTTGATTTGATAACATTTTTGAGCAAAAATAAGATCTTGAACTTTTGTTTCATCAACAATAGCTGCTATATTATAAAATTCTGAAATTATGATTTTCTGTTGCATGAAAAAATGTATACTCAATAAAAAACATTTTAACGCTTTCTATAGTAAAAAGCGTTAAAAAATAACTGAAAACAACAGTGTTTAATAGATTTAAAATTTAGTGAGAACTATAAACGCTAATCTTTTTTCTATTAGATGCAATTGTCTCGAACTTTACAATTCCATCTATTAAAGAATAAATTGTGTGATCTTTTCCAAGACCAACATTTACCCCTACTTTAAATTTTGTTCCTCTTTGTCTGACGATAATATTGCCGGCAGTTATAGATTCTCCCCCATATTTTTTAACTCCTAATCTCTGAGCCCTAGAATCTCTACCATTCCGAGTACTTCCACTACCTTTCTTATGTGCCATTCTATATAATTCCGTAATAGTATAATAAAATTCAATTAGATACTTCAATTTTTTCTATCATTAAACGAGTCAGCTCTTGGCGATGCCCTTTTTTATTACGAAAACCTTTTTTAGGTTTCATTTTGTAAACAACAATTTTAGGTCCTCTAAGATGCGTTAAAACTGTTGCTCTAATATTTACATTAGGTAAACAAGGTTTTCCTATGTCGACCTGGCCATTATTATTGACTAGTAAAACTCTACCTAATATGATAGTGTCGCCAGGATTTGCGGCTAAACGGTTAACGTCGTAAAAACGACCGGGTTCCACCCACAACTGTTTTCCACTGGTCTCTATAATTGCATAATTCATAATAATTTAATTGTCATTAATGATTTAATAAATATAAACTTTTTGATTTTCTTCTATTCCTCGTCTACTTGGGAATTATAGATAAAACTTTTTGATTTTCCAGTTAACACCGATTGAGCTAAAGAAAAGGCTTGCTTAGCTTGAAGATTAGCCTGTTTTTTCCAATTTGCTTTTCTAGAATTTTTTTTTGATTTTGAGGTACGTTTTTTAGGAACTGCCATAAAAATTATTATCTTATTATTAAACTTATTCAAGTACTTAAATATTAAATATTATACCTTAATTAAAAAAATAGTAGTATTAAGGTATAAAAATTTGATACTTATTACTATACTAATACATTATATGTAAAAAATTTTTTTCTGTCAAAATTAAAAGTGTATAGTTGTATAGCAAAACAACACATAAACTGACTCTCCCTTCATAGATACAAGAAGTATGCTAAGAAGGGAGATAAATTTTTGTTTTGAAACAAAGAGACTCTTATGACTGTAAACGGCGCAACTGTTGCAGTGCAACTCTTCCAATATTATATACAGCCCAAGAACCAGCAATAATAACGGGAAGCAAAACGATTAAAACACGTGTGTCCATAATGTACTTTTTTAATGGTTTAATATAAGTCTACTAATAGTTGTAGCTCAATTTTCTAGTATTAAGTTAAAAATTTAATACAATTTATAAAAATTGTTTTCTATTAGCATGTACTATCTTATATTTTAACATTGAATTATAGCTTCTCGGTAGAATAAAAATCAACGGTTGTATTTGCCAATAATGCCAATCCAGATTATTCATGCCTTTCTAAGTTCTTACTGGTCTGTGGAGAATTGACAAATAAAGTCAGAATTTCTTGAGTAAATGTTTCTGCTGCTTTAGATCTATATCTATTAGGATTGATAATAATAGATAACATCCTTTTAATAGTCACATTTTCTATTTTAGCCCAATGTAAAATACCTAGCTCTAATTCTTTTGCAATAGCAGACACAGACACAAATGCAGCTCCAAGACCTGATTGCACAGCATTCTTTATTGCTTCAATAGAATTTAATTCCATTTCTATCATAAAACGACTACTATCTATACCATTTTGATTTAAAATTTGATCAATAACAGTTCTTATGGTGGATTGAGTATCTAAGGCAATAAAACGAAGTCTGTACAAATCTTCTTTTTTAATGTTAGCAGACGTAGAAAAAGGATGAGATTTTGGCAGGATTAATGCCAACTCATCTTCTGCATAGGAAGTAACTTGTAAAACTTGTTGTAACTCAGATGGAATTTCTCCTCCAATCACTGCTAAATCAACTTGACCATTAGCTACGCTCCAAGAAATTCTGCGAGTAGAATGAACCTGCAACTGAACTGCAACTTGAGGATAACGTTGACGAAATAGACCAATTAACCGAGGCATCAAATAAGTGCCTGTCGTTTGACTAGCTCCTACAATTAAGGTTCCTCCCTGTAAACTTTGAAGATCTTCTAAAGCACGACATGTTTCTTCACATAAAGCTAGAATTCTTCCACCGTAGCGAATCAACAATTGGCCGGATTCTGTCAACCTTGCCTTTTTTCCTCCTCTATTAAATAATGGAACGTTTAATTGACGTTCTAGACTTTGAACCTGCAAACTAACAGCTGGCTGAGAAATATACAGAGCATCAGCAGCTCTTTTGAAACTTCCTTCGGAAACAATCGCCTTTAATATACGGAGTTGATCGATGGTGAATGGTATATCAGTCATAAAGTCTGAGACAAGTAATGCAAAACATTAAAACAAAATTTAATTGTATGAGTCTAAAGTTCTAATTCTAATTTATATTATTTCTTAATAGTAACGATATTTTCTAATAGATTGTTAGCAACAAAGTCCGATTGGCTCAATTGACCAGTTACAACATAACCGACTCTTAATTTAATCCAATTAATAAAGGTTCTGTTTGTTGATACGATTGCTGCAAAAGGCTGATCATCTTTAACTATCAGTTTTTGCACCTGAGGAGTAGTGAAAAACTCTGGAGTCTCAACAAACCAAAAATCGATTGGTTTCTTGACTGCCTTATAATAACTAACTCTTTCTCTTAAAATTTCCTCTAAAGGTTCTTCTTCTGTTAAAAACTTTCTGCTAGCAATAGCAAAATAATAAATACTCATATAGCACAAATTGTAAATTAATTTATTAAAATTTCTCTAGGATTCTAAGCCATCATTAAAAACTTTTTCAAATACTTTTAAGACTTTTTGTCCAGAATCAATAGATTCTAGAGGATCTTTTCTCAATCGATGTCTTAAAGAAAGCGTTATAATTGTTTTTATATCATCCACAGTTACGTTAGTGCGACCATGATATGCACAAAAAGCCTTCGCTGCTCTGTTCGTGACAATATCTCCACGCAAGCCATCAACATCTAATTCGGAACAGACTTCCGAGATTTTGACACGAAAATTATAATCCATTTCAACAGAAGATAATGTATTTTGCGCTTCAACAATCTTACTTTTTAAGGCTTCTTGATTTTTTCTATTTTCCTCAATACAAGTTGAAGGGTCTTGATCAAACTTACTACGTTCTTCAACAATTTTAACTCTTAAAGCAGGATCCTTAACAGTCCTAATCTCTGCATGCATACCGAAACGATCTAATAATTGAGGGCGAAGTTCACCTTCTTCTGGATTACCTGATCCTACTAAAACAAATCTAGCTGGATGTCGAATGGAAATTCCTTCCCTTTCAACAGTATTCCAACCTGAAGCTGCAGAATCCAACAAAATATCTACAAGGTGATCATCTAACAAATTTACTTCATCGACATATAAAATTCCTCTATTAGCTTTAGCCAACAAACCTGGTTCAAAACTTTTTACACCTTCAGTTAATGCCTTCTCTATATCTATTGTTCCACATAATCTGTCTTCCGTAGCACCTAACGGAAGATCTACCATTGGAACTTTTATATGTGTCAAATCTAACTCAGCTTTTTTATCTAAAGCATCTTTAACCTGATCACTCATTAGATCGATATCTGAAGGATGAGAATTAAAAGAATCATTTAGTACTACAGGAATTTCTGGTAATAAATCTGCAATTGCTCTAATTGTAGTAGATTTTCCTGTACCACGATCTCCCATAATCATAACACCCCCTATTTTAGGATCGATTACATTCAGAATCAAAGCCAGCTTCATTTCTTCTTGGCCAACAATCGCAGTAAATGGAAAAATTGGGCGAACAGTAGTGTTTTTAACAGTTGAAATCACAGTTTCTTTTTTTTGTAATTTAATAATTATATAATTAGTGATATAATTAAGCTAAAACAATTTTTATTGGAAAGCTTATTATAAAAATATTAAAATTGCCTAAATTAAAGTTGATATATAAAAGACTGAATAAGATGTTCACACAATAGTCATATAATAATAATCAATCTAAATCAACTAAACTAACTATTATATACAATATCTTAAACAAATCTAATTCTCTAATAGTAACATCGCAAGACCTCATTTTTAATTTTAAAAGTGGAGAGTATAATTTTTATGCCTAAAATCAGAGTCACACGTAAAGCACTAATTAAACAAAAGACAATAAGACTGTATTTTTCCACAATTATATTGACCCTCTTTGCATTAGCAGCTGTATTCCTGATAGCCCAAAAAGTTTTTCCTAAATCTAAACTATTAAAGAAACAAGAATACGATCCCAACTATATCGCAATAACAACTCGTCTTATCTGTATATTACCATATTTTTTGCCTCTTTTAGAAAGTTGTGAACATTTTGCAGGAAGAGTAATTCCAGATTACCCATTTAAAATAATCAGGCTTTATAGACATATACTTAAGCCTATGGTAAGATTTTATACAGAAAACCGTTTTGTAAACTTTGTCAGCTTTTTAACTCTGTACTTTTTATTGGTTAGTTCTAAGAGTCCTTTACCAGTCAGCGACTTCTTGCGTTTTAATACATTACAGGCCTTATTAATATTTCTAATTACAACTATATTGGGAGTGACTTTTAAAGCCTTACCAATGGAATTTAGGCTAGCATTATATGGAGGAATGGTCTGCAATATGTTTTTTCTTTTTGTACTTTATACAATCAGCTACTCTTTAATAAAAGCAGTTAGTGGTAAATATGCTGATATACCTGTTATATCAGAAGCTGTAAGAATACAAATCAATAGCAAAGGAATCTAACATAGGAAAAATTGGTTAATAAAAAAAATAATAACAAATAATGATTACTTTAAAACACAAAAAAGCTATCAATACATATGAAACCATATTAATAGCAAAACCTGAAAATACAGAAGACGATATCGTACAAAATTTAATTGTAATATACTAAAATCAATATGAGAGATAACGGTTTATAAAAAAACAGTATTGTAAAAAGCAAGCAAGATATTAGCTTCTAGACATTTATAACCTAAAATCTCTAATAGATAGGTATTGCATTAATTAAGAGTTAAGAATTAAAAATAGTTAAGGCTACTGAACTTTATTGTATTAAGTATACATAGCTTAAACTTAAAAAGTTTTTCATAAGTAGTCTGAAAAAGCTGTATGTAAAAAAATTTACACTTACAGTTTACAAAAAATATAAAAATTAAAATATTAATTTATATAAAAATAATAGAAGTATATTCAAACTTCTTAAAAGAGAATGGAGCGATCCAAATATATTTTCAAAATAAAGGAAGACATCATTTAGCATACTTAGTACAAAAAAATAGTGATGGAATATATATACACAGTAATTATAAAGGCAGTGGGAAAATTGTCAAACAGTTAGAAAAATATATTCGCTTTGATGAAAAAATCATACGACATATGACAATTAACAAAAATAACATGGCAACAGCCTAAGAAAAAAAAGAGGATCTAGTAAAATGATTTTACTAGATCCTCTTTTATCTAATAATATTAATTCATAAACATAAAATGTAACTTATTGAACAAGCATAAAGAAATAAAACTCTATAATTGCTAAATCGTTTCTATTATACATAAACATAGTCTTGGAAATCTTCTCAAAATACAGAGCTTAACTATAAAGTATCACTTTGCTAGTAGTGGTAGACTTAGGATTTTGTATAGTATTGGCATTGAGCTACTTTCCCAAGGAGCTCCCTCCTTAGTATCATCGCCGCTATAACGTTTCACGTCTGAGTTCGAAATGGTTCAGAGTGGGTCCATTATGCTATAAACACCAACACGTATAAGCTATGAGTTCATAACTTATCTTATCATAATCAAGAAACAAGTCCTCGGTCTGTTAGTACACCTCAGCTGAATACATTACTGTACTTATACTTAGTGCCTATAAAACGGCTAGTCTTGCCGTGACCTTAACTGTTTAAAACAGTGAGAGTACTCATCTTAAGGTAGGCTTCCCACTTAGATGCTTTCAGCGGTTATCCTTTCCATACTTGGCTACCCAGCGTTTACTGTTGGCACAATAACTGGTACACCAGAGGTATGTCTCTCCCGGTCCTCTCGTACTAAGGAGAGATCCTTTCAATACTCTAACGCCTACACCGGATATGGACCGAACTGTCTCACGACGTTCTGAACCCAGCTCGCGTACCGCTTTCATGGGCGAACAGCCCAACCCTTGGGACGTACTACCGCCCCAGGATGCGATGAGCCGACATCGAGGTGCCAAACCTCCCCGTCGATGTGAACTCTTGGGGGAGATCAGCCTGTTATCCCTAGAGTAACTTTTATCCGTTGAGCGACGGCCCTTCCACTCGGAACCGTCGGATCACTAAGGCCGACTTTCGTCTCTGCTCGACTTGTAGGTCTCACAGTCAAGCTCCCTTATGCCTTTACACTCTACAACTGATTTCCGACCAGTCTGAGGGAACCTTTGCACGCCTCCGTTACCTTTTAGGAGGCGACCGCCCCAGTCAAACTGCCCACCTGAAACTGTTCCTCGACCGGATAACGGTCTGAAGTTAGAATTCTAGCTTTCCCAGAGTGGTATCTCACTGATGGCTCCTATACTCCCGCAAGAATATACTCAAAGCCTCCCACCTATGCTGCGCAAGAAAAGCCCGAACCCAATCTCAAGCTACAGTAAAGCTTCATAGGGTCTTTCTGTCCAGGTGCAGGTAGTCCGCATCTTCACAGACATGTCTATTTCGCCGAGTCTCTCTCCGAGACAGTACCCAAATCGTTACGCCTTTCGTGCGGGTCGGAACTTACCCGACAAGGAATTTCGCTACCTTAGGACCGTTATAGTTACGGCCGCCGTTCACCGGGGCTTCAGTCACTAGCTTCGCATAAAGCTAACCAATTTCTTTAACCTTCCGGCACTGGGCAGGCGTCAGCCCCATACATTGTCTTGCGACTTCGCGGAGACCTGTGTTTTTGGTAAACAGTCGCTTGGGTCTGGTTATTGCAACCCTTTTCAGGGCACCCCTTCTTCCGAAGTTACGGGGCTATTTTGCCGAGTTCCTTAGAGAGAGTTATCTCGCGCCCCTTAGTATACTCTACTTACCTACCTGTGTCGGTTTCAGGTACAGGCATTTGATGCTTATGGTATTTCGAAATTTTCTTGGAAGTATGACATCAACTACTTTGGCACCTTAGTGCTTTGTACTCACGCCTTAGCTCAAGGTGTTTTCACCACCTCTCATCACCTTAAACGTTTAAACCGGTAACCAACATCCGGCTAGCTTAGCCTTCTCCGTCCTTCGATACCAACAACAAACGGTACAGGAATATTAACCTGTTATCCATCGACTACGCCTTTCGGCCTCGCCTTAGGTCCTGACTCACCCTCCGCGGACGAACCTTCCAGAGGAAACCTTAGGTTTTCGGGGCATTGGATTCTCACCAATGTTTTCGCTACTCAAGCCGACATTCTCACTTCTGCTTAGTCCACACCCACTTTCGTTAGCGCTTCAATCTTTGGCAGAACGCTCCCCTACCGATGTTAAACATCCCACAGCTTCGGCAAATTACTTAGTCCCATACATTTTCGGCGCAGGATCACTCGACCAGTGAGCTATTACGCACTCTTTAAAGGATTGCTGCTTCTAAGCAAACCTCCTGGTTGTTTATGCATTCCCACCTCCTTTAACACTTAGCAATTATTTAGGGGCCTTAACTGGTGGTCTGGGCTGTTTCCCTTTTGACAATGAAGCTTATCCCCCACTGTCTCACTGGTTGACTTATGACTTAGTATTCAGAGTTTGCCTTGATTTGGTACCGCTCTCGCAGCCCGCACCGAAACAGTGCTTTACCCCTAAGTCTAAACATCAACCGCTGCGCCTCAACGCATTTCGGGGAGAACCAGCTAGCTCCGAATTCGATTGGTATTTCACCCCTAGCCACAGCTCATCCGCTGATTTTTCAACATCAGTCGGTTCGGACCTCCACTCAGTGTTACCTAAGTTTCACCCTGGCCATGGCTAGATCATCCGGGTTCGGGTCTGTAAATAGTGACTAACGCTCTATTCAAGCTCGCTTTCACTGTGGCTTCGGTATTCTCTACCTTAACCTGCCACTACCTACAAGTCGCCGGCTCATTCTTCAACAGGCACGAGGTCAGACGTTAAGTCGTCCTTCCACTGCTTGTAAGCTTACGGTTTCATGTTCTATTTCACTCCCCTTCCGGGGTTCTTTTCACCTTTCCCTCACGGTACTATTTCACTATCGGTTATTCAGGAATATTTAGCCTTACGAGGTGGTCCTCGCTGATTCACACGGGATTTCACGTGCCCCATGCTACTCGGGATACAGATAAGATTACAAATTGCTTTCAGTTACAAGGCTTTCACTTTCTATGACATTGCATTCCAACAATTTCACCTAGCAATCTGTAAACTTTGTTACTGTCCCAACAACCCCACTAGATAAATCAAGTGGTTTAGGCTGTTCCCATTTCGCTCGCCGCTACTTAGGGAATCGCTTTTGCTTTCTCTTCCTCTAGTTACTAAGATGTTTCAATTCACTAGGTTCGCTCTTTCTTACCTATAGATTCAGTAAGAAGTATAAAAAGTTTCCTTATTCGGGAACCTCCGGATCATAATTTACTTCCAACTCCCCGAAGTATTTCGTCGGTAGTCACGCCCTTCATCGCTTCTGAATACCAAGGTATCCACCGTAAGCTCTTATTCACTTGTATAATTGATTAGACAAAAAAAACTCATAGCTTAATGACGATCTACACAATCTGCATAGAAAAGACAATAAGTCGTGGAGACAAGGGGACTCGAACCCCTGACATCTGCCTTGCAAAGGCAGCGCTCTACCAACTGAGCTATGTCCCCATGCTGGGCCATTCTGGACTTGAACCAGAGACCTCACCCTTATCAGGGGTGCGCTCTAACCAGCTGAGCTAATAGCCCTTGCATAAAATAAAAGGAGGTGATCCAGCCGCACCTTCCAGTACGGCTACCTTGTTACGACTTCACCCCAGTCACTAGCCCTGCCTTAGGCGTCCCCCTCCAAACGGTTAAGGTAACGACTTCGGGCGTGGCCAGCTTCCATGGTGTGACGGGCGGTGTGTACAAGGCCCGGGAACGGATTCACCGCCGTATAGCTGACCGGCGATTACTAGCGATTCCACCTTCACGCAGGCGAGTTGCAGCCTGCGATCCGAACTGAGATTAGGTTTATGAGATTAGCTCACTCTTGCAAGTTGGCGACTCTTTGTCCTAACCATTGTAGCACGTGTGTAGCCCAGAACATAAGGGGCATGCTGACTTGACGTCATCCTCACCTTCCTCCGGTTTGTCACCGGCAGTCTCTTTAAAGTGCCCAACTGAATGATGGCAACTAAAAACAAGGGTTGCGCTCGTTGCGGGACTTAACCCAACATCTCACGACACGAGCTGACGACAGCCATGCACCACCTGTGTTCGCGTTCCCTAAGGCACATCCTTTCTTCAAAGGATTTCGCGACATGTCAAGTTCTGGTAAGGTTCTTCGCGTTGCATCGAATTAAACCACATGCTCCACCGCTTGTGCGGGCCCCCGTCAATTCCTTTGAGTTTCACTCTTGCGAGCATACTCCCCAGGTGGGATACTTAACGCGTTAGCTACGATACTGCACGGGTTGATACGCGCAACATCTAGTATCCATCGTTTACGGCTAGGACTACTGGGGTATCTAATCCCATTTGCTCCCCTAGCTTTCGTCTCTCAGTGTCAGTAATGGCCCAGTAGAGCGCTTTCGCCTCTGGTGTTCTTCCCAATATCTACGCATTTCACCGCTACACTGGGAATTCCCTCTACCCCTACCATACTCTAGTTAAACAGTTTCCACTGCTGTTTTAGGGTTGAGCCCTAATCTTTAACAGCAGACTTATATAACAACCTACAGACGCTTTACACCCAGTGATTCCGGATAACGCTTGCATCCTCCGTATTACCGCGGCTGCTGGCACGGAGTTAGCCGATGCTTATTCCTTAAGTACCGTCAAAATTCTTTCTTAAGAAAAGAGGTTTACAACCCACGAGCCTTCTTCCCTCACGCGGTATTGCTCCGTCAGGCTTTCGCCCATTGCGGAAAATTCCCCACTGCTGCCTCCCGTAGGAGTCTGGGCCGTGTCTCAGTCCCAGTGTGGCTGATCATCCTCTAAGACCAACTACTGATCGTAGTCTTGGTAGGCCATTACCCCACCAACAAACTAATCAGACGCGAGCTCCTCTCAAGGCAGATTACTCTGTTTCACTTCTCAGCATATGGGGCATTAGCAATCGTTTCCAACTGTTATTCCCCTCCTTGAGGCAGATTCTCACGCGTTACTCACCCGTCCGCCACTCAGACTTGCGTCTGCGTTCGACTTGCATGTGTAAAGCATACCGCCAGCGTTCATCCTGAGCCAGGATCAAACTCTCCATGGTATCCTGAAATGTTTTGCTTAAACATAAAATTATACTTAGTAATGTAATATGTTTCAAATAAATTGTCAAGTCTTTTTCAAAGTTATTTAAAGTAATTCTAAAAATCTTTTTGACTTTTCGTTAAATTTTATTGACAAATGCTGTCGTTTTAAATTTTTTTTCTGGTACAATTTAATATTAATAAATCAATAAAAAAAAAATTGGGGTAAAATCTAATATGATCAACGACAGCCAAATCTTCATAGCACTACTAATTGCGCTAGTTTCTGGTGTTTTAGCAATAAGATTAGGAAATGAACTTTATCAATAACAAATTGAATTAGAAAAATACAGTATAGTTAGACATAAAATACTCATTTATTAGACAACTTTCTTTATTTGTAAAAAATACGCTATAATCTATCAAGGTTTAACTTATTTATCAACTAAAAAAGTTTTGAAATAGCTTTAGCGATTAAACAAAGATAAACACATCAATAAATAAAACATTTACTTAAATATCAACTAGTATAATCAGACAGGATTTTAAAAATATATGTCAAAAAAAATTTGCTGGCTACGCAATACTATTGTTAGCCTAATGGTCATTTTTATTGCATGTAGTAAAGTACAAGCAATCGAACTAGATGAGGCAACTCGCACAGTAACAACCAATAGTAGTGGTGCAACGATCGTTCTTACTGCAGAAGAAATTAAACGAGGCAAAAGACTCTTCAACAGTACGTGTGGTCAATGTCATACTGGAGGCATTACAAAAACAAACCCAAATATTGGTTTAGAACCAGAATCTTTAAGCTTAGCAACACCACAGCGGAATAATGTAGAAGCACTTGTAGATTATATGAAGAATCCAACAAGCTACGATGGAGTAGAATCAATTGCAGAAATCCATCCGAGTATTAAAAGTGCTGATATATTTCCAAAGATGCGTAGTTTAAGCGATGACGATCTTTTTGCTATTGCAGGGCATATTCTAGTACAACCCAAAGTAGCATCTGAAAAATGGGGTGGTGGTAAAATTTATTACTAAGTCTTAAATTTTATTATACAATCAATTAACAATATGATAATAAACCTAGTTGTATAGTCAATATCACAAAAATGAATAGATTTTCTCTAGAATCTTGAAAATTAATATTCTTAAATAATTTAATCAGATTTAATTAAAGTTTGTTATAATCTATTAGGTAATATACATTTCAAAAGGTATATTTGTTATCTATCTTTAAATAACCTAGTTCTACTGACATTAAACTAGTTTAAACAATCACTCTGAATATAAAAAAGGAATTTTAAAATTGAAAAAATATCTATACCTACTTAGCTCTTTAACAATTTTAGCTGCATCCACATTAGCACAAAATGCTATCGCCGCGGATATTGAACACGGAGGACAAGTTTTTTCCGCAAATTGCTCTGCATGCCATGCAGGTGGAAACAATGTTATTATGCCAGAAAAAACATTAAAACAAGATGCTCTTGTAGCCAATGACATGAATAGCGTTTCAGCCATTACTTATCAAGTAACTAATGGCAAAAATGCAATGCCAGCTTTTGGTGGGAGACTACAAGAAGTTGATATTGAAGATGTCGCAAGTTATGTTCTATCGCAGTCTGAAAACGGCTGGTAATTTTACAATAGTGTTAAAGCTATTGTATATGTGAAAGTCTCAAACAGTGGTACTAGATGATATTAGTACCACTGTTTTTTTTATTTTTACAAAAATAGTGGCTACTTTGTTGTATCAGTTACGATAATGTTAATGAGAGACAAAAGACTATAATGTAAATTATAAAAACAAAAAGTAGAAGATCAATCACTAAACTTTAAAATCATAATGACAGCAAGCAATATTTATGGGGCACATATTATTTCGACAGTTGTGAGTTCGCTAAATTTATAACTCAATCCATATGTTTTTATTGTAAAAATAAGGCTGATATATTAGAAAAATTTAACTTATAAATGACAAAATAGTCTGACGATTAAAACATTTGCATTTTATAGCTAGGCCTAAATTTTGAAGTATATTATAAACAATGTGAACTATCATGAAAATGAAATAATTATTAAGCTGGTAGATCCAATATAAATAGCTATGTGTAATGAAAATTGCTCGTATAGTTAAGTACAGAGATGTTTTCTACTGTGAGCTCAGCTATACCCGAAAAATCTTTAAGTAACGAAGACCTAAGCAAAATAGTTGAAACCTCTGATGAGTGGATAAAGACCAGAACAGGAATTAGTAATCGGAGAATTACAAATGAAAAAAATGGTCTCGTTTATTTAGCATGTGAAGCAGCTAATAAGGCGTTAAAGAAGCAAGAAATAGATCCTAATACAATAGACTTAATAATTTTAGCTTCTTCAACGCCTGATGACTTATTCGGAAGTGCTGGAGAGATTCAGTATAAGATAGGGGCTACTAATGCGGCAGCATTCGACATAACAGCTGCTTGTTCTGGTTTTGCAATTAGTTTAATAACTGCAACTCAGTTTATTAATAATGGAATATATAATACTGTTTTAGTTATCGGAGCAGATGTATTATCTAAATGGGTTAATTGGTCTGATAGAGCAACTTGCATTTTATTTGGCGACGCTGCTGGGGCAGTTGTTTTACAAAAAACTCAAAAAAACTTTTTATTAAGTTCAACAATACAAACCGATGGAAATCAAAATAAACAATTAGTCCTAAAATCTAGATCTAAAGTTGTCAACGAACAATTTGGAATCTATAACAGAGAATATCAGTATGTGGAAATGAACGGACGTGAAGTGTATAAATTTGCCGTTTCTAAATTACCTCAAGCAATAACAGAATGCTTAGTAAAAGCAAAAATAAACATTGATGATATTGATTGGTTATTACTTCATCAAGCAAATCAAAGGATTTTAACAGCAATTGGAGATAAATTAGGTATATCTAGTTCAAAGATAATTAACAATTTAGAAAACTATGGAAACACTTCTGCTGCTTCGATACCTTTAGCATTAGACGAATATGTCTCAAAAGGACAAATAAAAAAGGGAAATAAAATTATATTAGCAGGATTTGGAGCAGGATTTACTTGGTCAGTAATTGTAATGACATGGTAGTTTCACGAATTTGCTATTAAAAAGAATTCTTACTAAACAATTTTGAATTATTAGATACATTTCATCAGAATAAACAAACAACAAAAATCTCGAAAGTTCCAGAATTTTAATTCCCTTTCCTACACAATGTTCAGCTAAAACAGCCTATTTTGGAACTTTCGAGATTTTGAGATATAACCTTAACATAGTTAATGATTAAACAATGATCTAGACTAATTAAAAGACATGTATATAAAATTAAATAGTATATTTTTTAATACTTATAATCAGACACTTGAACAGTGCAATAAGCGTACCCATCAATGCTCAATAAATTATACTAAGAAAGCTCAAATTAATTTTATAACATTATTTAGTATCTAACATAATTCGTATTTATCAATATAGAAGTTAATACAGAAACTCTGATCATGCAAAACTGAAAAAGCAATAATCTAAGCAAATTAATATTAATAAAAATTTAGTGATCCAACCCAGCAAAATAACAACTGTTAAGTAGAAACTAAGATTCTCCGAAGTGTTAACAATTTGAAAAGTATTATCATAGATAATATTAATCTTACGAAAATCATAAAATACAAATAGTACAAAAACATCGCAATCTTTATTTAAAAGCTCAAATATGGAAGCACATGCAAACACAACAATTTTCTATCTATTAAGAGAGATAATCTTGATCCTTCAGTTATTGAACAATTTATATTTGCTTTATTCTTAATTTATTTTTTCTATTTTAGCCGAAATTGATTAAAAAATTGCACATTTTACATAAGAGTCTGTACAAATATTTAATTGTTACTAAATTTAAATACTATTTTCCAATTACAAAAAGATAGCATAATACAAATTTGAGTATAAGTTTTTCAGTAAAAAAAACTAATCTTGATCAATACTCAAGCTACTATCTATAAAAAACAAATATTGAGCTATTTGAAAATCAAAAAATAATAGTCGATTACTATTGTTATTAACTATTTCCCTTTCTTTTTTTTTCTATTACAATAACCAGAATGAATAAACCGATTATAGAGCAAGTAAGAGTCATGATCATTAACTAATTAACAATCTGAAATTGCTTAATTAAACAAATAAAATAATAAAAAAGATAATCTGAGTCATGAGGTCCTGGACTAGCTTCTGGGTGATACTGAACCGAAAACAAAGGATCTATTTTATGAGCAAGTCCTGCAATAGTATCATCATTTAGATTGTAATGAGTCAACTGTATTACAGTTGAGTTAAGAATCTCTGAGGTAGAATTAACAACAAAACCGTGATTTTGACTAGTGATTTCTACTTTTTGTAGAATGCCAGTTGGATGATTTAATCCTCTATGGCCAAATTTAAGCTTAGAAGTCGAAAAAGACAAAGAAGAACTTAATATTTGGTGGCCCATACAAATGCCAAAAACTGGAAGTTTTGCAATAGTCAAACCTTTGACTAAAGCAATAGCTTCTTGTGCGCTAGATGGGTCTCCAGGACCATTAGATAATAATATACCATCTGGTTTATATGCAATAATAGTATCTAAACTAACATTAGCTGGTAACACAATAACATTACAGCCATATGTAAAAAGACGACGTAAAATATTAAACTTAATACCAAAGTCAATTACTATTACTCTCAACACTTTCTGCGCTAATTTATGTTCTTTCCTAATATAATCCCACATTTCAATAGAATGGCCAAACCAAGAAAAACCGAATTTAGTCGTATTACTACTGATTAGATCCAAACCTGTCATGCTAGGAGCCTTTTGAATCTTTTGAAGTAACTGTTTTGGGTCTAAAATTTCATTGGAAATAAATTAAGAGATCTCTCTATCTTTTTAAAACTACATAAGATAATTTATTAAATTGTAGCTTACAACAATACTAAAATGTATTGATAACAACTTGTTTCTTATAATTGAAAAGCTGATCTTAAATAATTAGAAATGTTAAACAAAATACAAATTAAGATATATCATTAATTGACGATTAATATTATGATATTAATCGCAATATTTTTAAATTTTTGCTAATAATTTCTTACTAATGAAAAGATAGCTTTTCAATTAAACAATATACCACCATTCATAGAGCCACATTTTCTCAAATGTTTTGTTAAAGAACGAGTATCTATTCCAAAGATAGATGAAATATCATGATTTTTTAAGTACAAATCTAAAGGACAATTTTGTCTCCAGCTATATGACTTTTGCGAAAAATTTCTCGTTACGATACCTCTCACACTAATATTTTGAGATTCACAGTCTTCTTTATTTACTCCTGTATTTCCTATTTCAGGGTACGTAAAAACAACTATTTGATTAGAATAACTAGGATCAGTAATAATTTCTTGATATCCTGTCATGCCAGTATTAAAAACAACCTCTCCTATGGAGGTTGAAGACTTGTTGACCGACCACCCTTTATAGTGAGTACCATCTTCTAATACTAATAAAGCTGGAATAAAATTCATAATGGTAAATAATTATTAATTGGTTAAATTAAGTCTCACAATATAAGCAATATTAATTTTATAAAATATATTTTTGACTATATTTCAAGAAAATTTTTTATGATAGTTTTACCAACTTTAGTCAAAATACTTTCTGGGTGGAATTGTATACCATAAAGATTAGCTTTTGTTTTGTGTTCAATGGACATTACAATTCCGTCAGAAGTAAAGGCAGTAATAACTATGTCTTCTGGACATGAATGTTTTTCAATTATCAAACTATGATATCTCGTTGCAATAAAAGGACTAGGAACACTTTTGAACAACACACTATGTCCATCGTGATAAATATTCGAGACCTTTCCATGTACTTGCGAAGTTGCCTTCACAACGCTAGCTCCATAAACAGATCCAATTGCTTGATGACCTAAACAGACACCTAAAATAGGGATAGAATTACTTAATTCAGTAATAACATCTAATGATATACCTGATTCATCTGGAGATCCTGGCCCAGGAGAAATAATGATTTTTGAAGGTTGTAAATCTAGGATTTCTAAGATGCTAATTTTATCATTTCGTATAACACGCAAATCGTAACCCATTTCACCAACATATTGAACTAAATTATAAGTGAAACTATCGTAATTATCGATTATGAGAATCACATATAACTCCTTGAATTAAGATAGTATAAGCATTCAAAATTTCAGTCCCATACTGCTAAATTAAATACAGCTTTCAAAGTTTGTAAACCTCTTAATTGATTAGACAGAGGTAAATGACCATTAGGTGCTTTGATATCCCATATAAACTCTTCTGGATACCTACACAACACCTCATTATGTTTCCATCCGATTTTATCCCAAAGCAAATTCCAATCTTTGGAATTTGCTAGCCATATTTGCCGTTGAACAGAAAAACCAAATTTACATTCTGAATAAATCTTCCAAAGATTATCCAGAAATTTTAATTCTGACTGTGGTATCTGTTTTACATCACTAAAGTACAACCAATTACGATTAGCTGTATTAGCCAACAAGCATAATATCTTAGATGTAAGCTTATCAGCTTCTTGAAAATCATCATTTATTAAAAAATCTTGAAGTTCAAGATAATAAGAATACACCTGAGAGTCCGAATTTACTAATCCATTTGGTAGATTTAACTGCAATTGTTCTAATATGTCTACGTTATTAGATTTCAGCAAAAGCTTATAAATTTTTCCATCTATGCAATCAATAGAATCAAAATTATGTAAAACTTTTTGTTTTAAACATAAGTAAGATTCATCTAAGACCCGCGGATCATCAAAGTCTAGTTCTTCTAAAAGTTGAATCTTTTTAATAACAGTAATATTATCTCCTAAAAACGATAAAAAAGTTGAATTGTCTAATGTTTGTTCCATAGGGTATAAAAAGAATGAAGATATAACTCTAATGTAATTAATTGAAAAATTACAACAATATCAAAACAGTATTAATAATTTAGTAAAAAATCAAACAGTAGAAGCTGGCCTTATTTTACCAGTAGAAGCCCAGTTTTGTATACTATGTAATGCATCTGCATGCGTATGTGCCAAAGGTACAATCTCTTTGATAGCTTCTACAATGTCTGAAGTCATAAATTCTCTTTTTTCACTAAAAGCTTTATACATAGCTTCAACAATACTTTGCTCAATTTCTGCGCCAGAAAAGTCTGCAGATAAATCACTAAGCTTCCTTATATCATAACAATTCCAAGTATTTGGCCTAAGTTTCTTTAAATGAACTGTAAAAATAGATTTTCTCTCATTTACAGAAGGCAAAGAAAGGAAAAAAGTCTCATCAAAACGCCCTTTTCTTAATAATTCAGGTGGCAAAGAATAGATATCATTAGCTGTAGATACCACAAAAACACGAGTGTTCTTTTCAGAAAGCCAAGTAATAAAAGTTCCAAAAACTCGACTACTAGTTCCTCCATCCGACCCAGACTGCAAACCTCTAAAAGCTTTATCTATTTCATCAATCCAAAGAACACAAGGAGATAACGAATCTGCAATTTGTATCATTTTCCTTACTTTGGCCTCTGACTCACCAACTATACCAGCAAATAAATTTCCAACATCAAGTCGTAGTAAAGGCAATTTCCATTCACTAGAAATAGCTTTTGCTACAAGTGATTTGCCGGTACCTTGAATTCCAACTAATAATAGGCCCTTAGGTGAAGGTAAGCCGTAAAGTAAGGCTTCATCAGAGAAAGAACGAGAACGAACACTTAACCAACTTTTCAAATTATTAAGTCCTCCAACATCATTCATGGAAACTTCTTGTTCACAAAATTCTAATATTTGAGTTTGACGAATGATTTGCCTTTTTTCATATAAGACAAAATCATACGCATTAAAAACAAGATCATCAGAAGAAGAAAAACATTTAAACAAAATTTTTCGAATACACTCAAAAGATAGACCTTGGCAAAGTGAAGACAGTTGATCTAGAAGCAGAGAATTTACAGGTTTATTAAAAACATTAGATAAGCGCTCTACTTCTTGGCGAATCTCTGAAACATTAGGTAAAGGAAATAAAACACTTGTGATAATTTCGCTTAAAATTGGTGGAATATTGAATTCAGAAGCCAATATAATAATAGTTTTTCCTGTATAGCTCAAATCTTTATAAGAATTGCGCAATTTTCTGTTTATAGAATTGTCATTGAGAAAAACATTAAAATCTTTCAAAATAAAAAAAGAAGGTCCATCTAAAGATAGATCTTCAATAAACTCTAATGCTCTTAACGGATTTCTAGAAGCTTTTCCATTATCATTCGGATTACCTTTGAAACCAGTAATAAAATCCCAATATATCAAAGTATGTGACAAATAAAAAGAGTTAAGTAATTGGTTAAAAGTATACTCAAATCTAGCTTCTTCTTGTGTTGTAACATAGATAATTGATTGATGAGATTTTAAAAGAATCTCTATCTCTTTTGTGAAATTAGTGGTCATGATGGAATATCAACATAATAAATAAATTAACAAACAAGTTTAAAATATGTTTTAGAAACAATTATATAGAGAAATCGTTATTCTATAAAAAAAAGAGTTAAATGATAAAAAGAAAACAAATAATGCTCGGAATAAATGCCATATATAAATAAAGTCTTATTGCTGCTTCTTTCCAGTTCTGACAAGTTAGATTTGTATTTATAATTGCATATTTCCGAGCACTTGAGTAATTATATCATCAAAAAACAATTAATGCAAATTAAATCAGTGTTGATCGATTAAAGTTTAAGACATCCCTAGAATAATAAAATCAAAATAAGGCTCAATAAGAACTGCATCTTCCTCATTGCAACTATTTAAGGCTGCTTCTTTTAAACATTTCATTGCATCAATCATTCCGATCATAGGAACACCTAATGAATTATACATTTCTCTAGCACCAACAATACCAATTGTTTCAATAGGAGTTTTATCACCGGCTAAAATTCCGTAAGTAATTAGCCTCAAATACCAACCATAATCTCTTAAACATAAAGATCTTTGACGGGCACCAGAAGCATTCCCGCCTGGAGTAATGTATTCTGGATGCAACTGAAAAATTTTTTTACTCGCACTTCTGCAAACTAAAAAGGGTTGTACTTTTTGTTAAAAAAGACACAGGAAACAAAATCTTGTTGTGTGTCTTAATTGCTATAGCATTCTTAATATAGAAAGATCATATAGAATTTGACATTTTTCAAAATTAAAATCTCAAAATCTCTTATAAAAAAATAAAATGCACAAAAACACAATTAAAAATTCTAGAAAAACTTTAAATATTAACCAATCAAACATTGAAAATTATTAATTTCATAAATATCTGTGATTGGAGCAAAAAATATTAGAGTTTATTCTATTTCATTATGTCTGACAACAATACAATAATGTCTTTTTCTTGGTTTCTCAATCGAGTTATCACTCGAATTCGACTTTCACCTGTTGAAAGATAACTTCTAATACTTAATAAAGTAGATATTATATCTCTTATATAAACTATTGATCACAATTTTTTATACAATAGCTTAACAATTAAATTGCAAATATATACAAATCAAATTTATTGGTTATAAAAAACTTAATTATTCTCAATATATATAATCATAATGTTGTCAATAACACTTTCATCTAAATTTCCTAAAAAATGCATACAAACTATATAATAAAAAACGCTATCTTATAAAATAATACGTAACTTAGATAACTAAAAATATCCAAGATAAACTATGTAATAGTGTTGTTTAAGAAATAGATAGTTAAAAAAAACTGTATATTGAAATAATCTAGGAAAAGATAATACTCTAGTTCACCGATTGTTGGATACCGAAGTTCATTATCAGAGTTCAAAATAATGTCACTTACCAAACTCATAAAGCTAATCCATATAAAAGTGTATACGTATAATCTTAGCAGAATTTATAGTTTAAATCAAAAAAGTACATGAACCATAATAATTATTATAATTAAAAAATTTGCATTGTAAATTTTAATACATACAAAAAGAATATAATATCTTTTATGTAGTATTATAACCTTATAATATAAGGCTACAAAAGTATGTCTGTATTTTTCATTATTAATAATGAAAAACATTATCGTTAAACTAATTTGAATAAAAGACGAATTTTACGAGGAGAATATTAAGTGAAAAAGATTATTGCATTATTTTTTGCACTTAGCATTTTTTGTGTATCGATACCATTAAATGCAAATGCTGACGTTGCAGGTCTAAGTACAGCGAAACAAATTATTACGTAAAAATAAGCGGAAACAGTGAACAAAAGTTTAAAAGAGAACACTCTTAGACAGGAAACAATAATAGTAAAATGTTTTTTTACAAAAGAGAACTTTACTAACTCCAAAAAAATAACGTAAATAATATTGTTTACACAGATGTAAAAGAAAAATACAAATTATGTCCAATTTATCTAAAAGGATATGAAATCAAGCTTTACAACAAGACATTGTTTCTTATAGCTTGATAAGAGAGATAAATATATCGACTCTAAACTTTATGTAGTGAATCACCAGCATTTCAAAAGAGACTAAATAGCAGTGTCAAAAAATTAGAGGGAAGATTAGCTAAATATGAGGCTAACACTCCGCCAGCACTAGCTTTGGAAGAACAAATAAACAAAACCAAAAATAGATTCGACAGATATGGAAAAGCAGGTCTATTATGTGGTAATGATGGTTTACCTCAGTATGATAGGAATCTTTCGTTTTATATAAAAAAGTCTAAAATATTACATAAAAAACTACAAGTTGTATAAAAAATCATACGTGGTTGATTAACTATAATTAGAAAGTAATAAAGGTATGATACGGAAGCCTAACAACTATTATTCTAGTAATACAATAATAGAACATTTAGTAAATACAGATATAATAAGTATTTATTAAATTCATATAGAAGAAAAAATGAACAACAACTATACGCATAGATAATGCTCATATAGTTGTGAAAAAGAGATAATAACATATCTAATTTAATTCTAATTGCTGATGGACGTTGGAGCCATGCGGGAGAATTTGTTATTCCTGGTCTTATGTTCCTTTATATTACTGGCTGGATTGGCTGGACTGGAAGAAGCTATTTAAAAGCAACACGTACTGCAAAAAAACCTACTGAAAAAGAGATAATTATTGATGTACCTTTAGCAAGTCAATTCATGCTATCAGGATTTATTTGGCCATTTGCTGCTTGGCAAGAGTTTAGCAGTGGTAACTTACTAGCACCAGCTGATGAAATAACAGTTTCTCCTAGATAATTAAAAAAAATAAATTAATAAAAATGAATAACTTTACAAAATACTTATCTACAGCTCCTGTTGTAGCAACAATATGGATGACTTTTACTGCAGGATTAATAATTGAAATGTAAAAATTAAGGCAACGTATAGGAGTGAAAGAATGAAAAAAAAAATATTTTACATAATTATTATTGACCCTATTTTACAAATTTCATGACGTCAATAAAAGAATAAAATATATAATTTATTATCATTAACAACCCTACACATTGTACAATAACAAAGAAACTGTATTATTATAAATGTAATTAATACAGCATAAAAAAGCTATACAAAGTTCAAGCTTTTTCTATAGCTTATAAAGAGAGACTTATTAAGTCGACTTTAAATAATCGCTTTTTTCCAGACGCTCTTTTCTTTCCAATATACTAAAATATCTGATATTTAAAAGACATAAAATACTGCTTACTCAAAATGAGTAGGCAGTATACCTAGCATCAATTGTTACACACTTTTTAACTTATTTTTTTTATGACTCTTTGGACATTATTTTTCAAAAACTCAAAAATATTATCAGAATCAGATAGTGCGCAGTCGAAGGAACTGGTTTTAATAAACAATATTCAGTATAAAGATAAACTAGTTGAGATTTATTTAAGCACAGACAAAAATATTAACCTGAATGATCTAGAAAAACTGTGCGATTCTGTAGGATGGATAAGAAGACCATTAAGAAAGGTCAAGACTGCTATCAACAACAGTTTCTTAATAGTATCTCTGTTTCAGAATATAGATGGAAACAAATGTTTAGTAGGTTTTGCAAGAGCGACTTCCGACTATGCATTTAACGCTACCATTTGGGATGTTGTTGTACATCCTGATTTACAAGGTCAGGGTTTAGGTAGTATATTAGTATATGAAATAATAAAGAAACTTCGATATCATGAAATTAGTACAATAACTCTATTTGCGGATCCTGATGTAGTAATGTTTTATAAAAACCTAGGTTTTATTCCTGATCCTAACGGTATCAGAGGAATGTTTTGGTATCCTAAATAAAAAGTACTAGACAATAATGAGGAAAGATGATAAGATAAGAGGAGTTTAGTCATGATTAACCTATAAAGGATTCTCATTAACGGGATGTAGCGCAGCTTGGTAGCGCGTCTGCTTTGGGAGCAGAATGTCGCAGGTTCAAATCCTGTCATCCCGATTACAGTTACTTCACTTTTATAGCCCCAATTAGATACTTGGAGCATATAAAAGCAACAATTAAGAACGAAGAACTTTATCAGTTCTACTTACGAGAACCAAAGCTGCTGTGATTGGTAAAACCACAATCAAGCCGCCCAAAAATAGGCTGCTAATAAAACTGGATAATGTCGAAGTCATCAAATTTCTCCTATTACAATACGTTAAGTCTCACAGCAAAATTCTAGTAATACCTAACTTAAATCTATAAAATATTCTACTATTTATCAGTATATGTACAGAAGAAAATAGCAGAAAAAGCTATTGTAAACTTTGTGATAAATCACAAAGTTTACAGTTTTAATTAATCTAGAGGACGCATAGACAGAACTGGTTCATTCTCACGGTTAATACCTTTTTCAAAACCTGCCGCTGCTGCTCTCGCACGACCAGCATGCCATAAATGGCCAACAAATAGGAAAAATGCTAAAAAGAAATGAGAAGTGGTTAACCAAGAACGAGGAGATACATAGTTTACAGAATTAATTTCTGTTGCAACCCCACCTACAGAGTTCAAAGAACCTAAAGGTGCGTGAGTCATGTACTCTGCTGCTCTACGTTCTTGCCAAGGTTGAATGTCGTTCTTAATTTTGTTCAAGTCTAATCCATTAGGACCTCTCAGAGGTTCTAACCAAGGAGCTCTTAAGTCCCAAAAACGCATTGTTTCGCCACCAAAGATAACTTCTCCGCTGGGAGATCTCATCAAATACTTTCCTAAACCAGTTGGACCCTGAGCAGAAGCTACATTAGCTCCTAATCTTTGGTCTCTAACAAGGAAAGTAAATGCTTGAGCTTGAGAAGCCTCTGGTCCTGTCGGCCCATAAAATTCACTAGGATAAGCAGTATTATTATACCAAGCATACTGACTAGCAATGAAACCCATTAGAGAAAGTGCTGCTAAACTGTAAGATAAGTATGCTTCACCAGACCAAACAAATGCACGGCGAGCCCACGCAAAAGGTTTAGTAAGTATATGCCAAACACCACCTGCAATACAGATGACACCCATCCAAACGTGGCCACCAACTAAGTCTTCCATATTATTAACGCTACAAACCCATCCATCTCCACCAAACGGAGATTTTAGTAGATAGCCGAATATAATAACCGGGTTTAATGTAGGATTAGTAATAAATCTAACATCACCGCCACCTGGTGCCCAAGTATCATATACTCCACCTACGAATAGGGCTTTAATTACTAACAAGAAAGAACCGATTCCAAGTAAAATAAGATGAATACCAATAATAGTAGTCATTTTATTTTTATCTCTCCAGTCATATCCAAAGAAAGGAAAAGACTCTTCAAGAGTATCTGGTCCTATAAGAGCATGATAGATGCCTCCGAACCCTAGCACCGCTGACGACACTAAATGTACTACACCCACAACAAAATATGGGAAAATATTAGTAATCTCTCCACCTGGTCCAACTCCCCAACCTAGAGAAGCTAGGTGAGGAAGAAGAATGAAACCTTGTTCGTATAAAGGCTTTTCTGGAATAAAATGAGCTACTTCAAAGAGAGTCATCGCTCCAGTCCAGAATACCATTACACCAGCATGAGCAACATGAGCTCCTAAAAGCTTACCTGAAACATTAATTAAGCGTGCATTTCCTGACCACCAAGCAAAACCAGTAGATTCAATATCTCTACCACCTGCTCCTAAACTAGGATTAAAGGGCGTTTCCACGTGGTAAAACCTCCTCTGGGAAAATGAAGTTTTCGTGAGGCTGATCTTGAGCAGCCATCCAAGCACGAATACCTTCGTTTAATAAAATATTTTTAGTGTAAAAAGTTTCGAATTCAGGATCTTCTGCAGCACGTAATTCTTGAGACACAAAGTCGTATGCTCTCAAGTTAAGTGCTAATCCAACAATGCCGAATGCACTAGTCCACATTCCTGTTACTGGAACAAAAAGCATGAAAAAATGTAACCAACGCTTATTAGAAAAAGCTACACCAAAAATCTGAGACCAGAATCTATTGGCTGTAATCATTGAATAAGTTTCTTCAGATTGTGTTGGTGTAAAAGCTCTGAATGTATCAGCTGCATCACCATCTTCAAAAATAGTGTTTTCTACAGTAGCTCCATGAATAGCACATAAAAGCGCACCACCTAGTATTCCAGCAACTCCCATCATATGGAAAGGATTTAGGGTCCAGTTATGAAAACCTTGAAGGAATAACAGGAATCTGAAAATCGCTGCTACACCAAAACTAGGTGCAAAGAACCAGCTTGCCTGGCCTAGAGGATACATAAGGAATACTGATACAAATACAGAGATCGGACCAGAAAATGCAATCGCATTATATGGTCTGATACCTACAAGTCTAGCGATTTCAAATTGACGTAAACAGAAGCCAATAAGAGCAAACGACCCGTGTAAGGCTGTAAATGTCCAAAGCCCACCAATCTGGAACCATCTAGTAAAATCTCCTTGCGCTTCAGGTCCCCAAAGGAAAAGAATAGAATGTCCCATACTGTTAGCAGGAGTTGAAACTGCTGCTGTCAGGAAATTGCATCCTTCCAAATAAGAACTTGCTAAGCCATGAGTATACCAAGATGTAACAAAGGTTGTTCCTGTCAGCCATCCACCTAACGAAAGGTAGGCACACGGGAATAGTAATAACCCAGACCATCCAACAAATACAAATCTATCTCTTTTTAGCCAATCATCTACAAGGTCAAAACTACTTCTAGTTTTCTCTTGTCCAAGTGCTATGGTCATGATAAATAATCTCCAAAGCGAATTTTATTATATAAGTAACTATTGTCACCGCTCTTCTCAAAGATACACATAGAAGAACTTTACTTTTCTTTACGGTTAATAACTATTATAAAGCGTATTTAAATTTTTTGGTAGTTTATTAACAAATAAAATAAAATTTTTCATAGAAAAATAAAACTTAATTGTTAATTAAAAGAATTCTCTAATTTTTTTGAAAAAGTCTAAGACAAGATCGGCCTTAATATCAACAGTTTTAGAAGATTTATAGACCATAAGTCTAAACTTAAGTATCTTGTATTATTGTCTATATCAGCCACTGTAAAAAGAACAAAATAAGTCGTAGAGTATAAATTTTTTATTTTATGCAAATTAATTAGAATATATTTAGCCTGACTACAATTTTATGTATATGTTTATGTATATGCAATAAAACGTAACTATATGAATATATATACATCATATATTTCTTTTTTTTTTAGCTTACTAAAAAACTTTACATATAATATTAAGTTTTTTTTCTTATTACACATTTTTATTATATTATAGTTAAAATTTTTTTTAGAAACTATATATTTATAAATATATAAAAAAATAAAAAAAAACATCAATATATATAATAAAAATAAATAATTCTAAACTTATATAATCTTTCTTTTTGTTTATTTTCAATTTATTTTTTAATCAACATATGTATATAATTAAAAAGTGAACATGAAAAGTAAAATTTTCTATATTTATGCAAATTTTTTATTTTTTATAGTATAAGCTAAAACAGATATTCTTCTATGAAAATGCGAAAAATAAAAAATTTTAAAAAGCAAAGAAAAAAAAACCTATTTTAAAAAGCAAAATCAAAAAAAATGAAAAAAGTGTCGTAAGAAGTAGTAAAAAAAAGAAGTAAGCTAAAAAAATAATCCCATTTTACAACCTTAAAAAATAAAATCGACAACATATAAAAGTGTTACTACCTATAAGAGAATCATAACCATTCATTTCAAACCAGTCTATTTACTAATGAATACTGATAACTAAGTATATTCTTTATTCTTTTGAGTGGGTCCAACGATCTCTGCTATTCTCTGAAACAAATAACCAGTACCTCTTGCTGTTAGAATTAAATCTGGGTTGCTGGGATCCTCTTCTAATTTAGCTCTTAATCTTGAAATATGGACATCAACAACTCGCGTGTCTACGTGTCTTTCTGGTGTATATCCCCAGACTTGTTGTAATATTGCAGAACGAGAAAAGGCTTCTCCAGCTTTGCTCACTAGTAGTTCTAACAAACTAAACTCCATTCCTGTTAAACGAACTCTTTCGTTGTTTCTGTAAACTTGTTTTTTATTAGTATCAACTTTTAAATAACCAACATTAATTACGCCTGAATTAGGGATGCCTGAATTAGAAATTATTTTATCACTTCTTCGTAATACAGAACGAATACGAGCCTCTAATTCTTTTGGCGAAAA